TATATTGGTGTTTCAGGTTAGAAACTAAAATTCTTACCTATTCATTAATTATTAAAAAATTAAAATAAATTTATTTTTTAAGCTTCGTTTGATAAGTGTTTTTTAAGCTCCGCTTAAAAAACACTTATCAAATTGGTTTTAACGTTGTTAAAACCAACCAATTTTTAAGCGCCTTTTAAAACTCTTTTTTCAACTTTAAGGCTTTAACGAAGTTAAAGCCTAATTTGAGAAGCTTGAACTTTTTAAGCAGGGCTTAAAAAACTCAAACGATTTAAAAGTAGCTTGAAAAACACTTTTAAATCTTTGATTTAAAAAAAAACAAAAACTTCGAAAATTTTAAAAATAAACTTTTTAAATTTATGTTAAAATGAAATATATATATTTTTTTCAATGCTAATGGTTTAATTTATTTAAGCATAAGATTTTGTGACTCTAAATATCTATTCTAAATTATTTGATAACTATTCTTTATTCAAACTTTTACAAATTTGACTTAGTTTTTAAGCTTGGCACTTTATTAAGCGATTTTTTAAGATTCTATTAAAAAGGAGCTTTAAAAACAAAAAACCAAATTTATAAATTCTATTTTTAAAATTAGATTTCTGGTTAAGTTTTTAAACATTATAAATCTAAAATTTTTTAGTTTTGTAAAACTAAAACCAATCTGATTTTGCTAAATTTATGACATTTTATAAAAAAATAGACTCTATTTATTTTTCAAATTTAACTTTTTGGTTAAAAAAAATTCAAAAATCAAGTTTTTGAATTCTAAATCAACATACTTTAAAAGCTTCGCTTTTAAAAAAAATTTTTAATGAACTTATTGTTTTTTAAGCTCATTTTAAATCTGCTTAATAAACCATAAAAATCATAAATGGATATTGAAAATAAATTTAGAATAAAGAAAAATAAAATAACTTTTGTTTTTTAATAGAAGATTAAAAAATTCAAAGATTAAAAAACAAAAGTAAATAAAAAAAATTAGAATAGAAAACAGCTCTGTTTAGGATGTTTGAAATTTAAAGGAGGTATTTCACCGTGGAAACGCTGTTTAATGGAACTCTAACAGTCGGAGGTCGTGACCAAGAATCAACAGGTTTTGCTTGGTGGGCTGGAAACGCTCGACTAATCAACCTTTCAGGAAAACTATTAGGTGCTCACGTAGCACACGCAGGTTTAATCGTATTTTGGGCAGGTGCAATGAACTTATTTGAAGTTGCACACTTCGTACCAGAAAAACCTATGTACGAACAAGGTTTAATTTTATTACCACACTTAGCAACATTAGGTTATGGTGTAGGTCCTGGTGGTGAAGTAATTGATACATTCCCTTACTTTGTATCAGGTGTTTTACACTTAATTTCTTCAGCTGTTTTAGGTTTTGGTGGAGTTTATCACTCTTTAATCGGACCTGAAACTTTAGAAGAATCTTTCCCTTTCTTTGGTTATGTTTGGAAAGATAAAAACAAAATGACTAACATTTTAGGTTACCACTTAATTATGTTAGGTCTTGGTGCTTGGTTACTAGTATGGAAAGCAATGTATTTCGGTGGTGTATACGATTCTTGGGCTCCAGGTGGTGGAGACGTTCGTGTAATTACAAACCCAACTACTAGTGCAGGTATCATTTTTGGTTACTTATTAAGATCTCCTTTTGGTGGTGATGGTTGGATTGTAAGTGTTGATAACATGGAAGACATTATTGGTGGTCACATTTGGATCGGAACTTTATGTCTTTTAGGTGGTCTATGGCATATCTATACAACACCATGGCCTTGGGCACGTCGTGCTTTTGTTTGGTCTGGTGAAGCTTATTTATCATACAGTTTAGGTGCAATCGCATTAATGGGATTCGTTGCTTGTTGTATGTCTTGGTTTAACAACACTGCATACCCTAGCGAATTTTATGGTCCAACAGGTGCTGAAGCATCTCAATCTCAAGCTTTCACTTTCTTAGTTCGTGACCAACGTTTAGGTGCTAACGTTGCTTCTGCTCAAGGTCCTACAGGTCTTGGTAAATACTTAATGCGTTCACCTACTGGTGAAATCATTTTTGGTGGTGAAACAATGCGTTTCTGGGATTTCCGTGGTCCTTGGTTAGAACCATTACGTGGTCCTAACGGTTTAGATTTAAACAAACTTAAAAATGATATTCAACCTTGGCAAGAACGTCGTGCAGCTGAATACATGACACACGCTCCTTTAGGGTCATTAAACTCTGTAGGTGGTGTAGCAACTGAAATCAATGCTGTAAACTACGTTTCTCCACGTAGTTGGTTAGCAACATCACACTTCGTTTTAGGTTTCTTCTTCTTTGTAGGACACTTATGGCACGCTGGTCGTGCTCGTGCGGCTGCAGCTGGATTTGAAAAAGGTATTGACCGTTTAGATGAACCAGCTCTTTCAATGAGACCTTTAGACTAATTTTATTTTTTATTCCTAATTTGTTTTTGTTTTTAAAGTTACTTTTAAACCTTCGTTTGTTATTTTAAAACTCTATACGCTATTGTTTTTGTTTATCAAACAAAGTTTTTCTTAATGAAAGTGTTTTTATTTTTCTTTTTTAAAAGCTTATTTTAAAACCAAAATGAGCTTAAAAAACAAAATAAACAGCACTGTTATTAAAAGAAACAAACAAAAATAAATAAAAAATAAAACTCTACTTATTATGTATAATTTAAATTTTGACATTTTTACTTTTCTGGTTTAAAATGTCAAAATTTAAATTATACTAATTTTACAATTTATATACTCGAGAACAAGATGAAATAATAATTTTTAATTTTATTGAAAAAAATAACTTAGTAATAAGTTTGTAAAAATTATAAATATTAATAAACTCCAGTCATAAAAAAAATAAATATAAAAATCCATTTTATTTAGAATATTTTGTTTAAAACAATTTTTAATATTCTTTTTAAAATTCCAAAAAACTCAAAGAAATTTTACGCAAAACTTCGATTTTTCATTTGCTAAAAAAATTGGTAAAAAATAAAAATTTTTAATATACTAAAAAAGTAACAATTAAAGAAATTTTTAGATTTTTAAAATATTACTACTTTTCTTAGAACTTTAACGACAAATTCTGTTTATTCAAATGAGCATAATAGAGTCAATAAAATAATAAAAGTAAATCTCACAAAAAATTTTTTTTTTTTTTTTAAACTTTATTAAAAATAAAGTTTAAAAAAACTAATAAAAACAAAAATAATGTTAAACTCATGTTCAAATTTGTAACAAAACAATTTGAAAAAATCAGCAATAAATAATAATTATTAAATTATGACTCGAGTAAAACGTGGAAATGTATCTCGTAAAAGACATAAAAAAGTTTTAAATATGACTAAAGGCTTTCGTGGAGCAGCTTCTTTATTATTCCGTACAGCTAATCAACAAAACATGAAAGCTTTAAGATATTCATATGCAAATCGTCGTAAAAAGAAAAGAGATTTTCGTCGACTTTGGATTGCACGTGTAAATGCAGCTATTCGTCGCTATGGTATTAATTACAGCGAATTTATGTATGATCTTAAAAATTCTACAATTCAATTAAATAGAAAAGTTTTAGCACAGTTATCTATTTGTGATCCAGAAGCTTTTTTACAAATTGTCTTAAAAATTAAAAAAGCTTAAACAATTTAGTTATTTTTTAATTTTAACTTTATAGAGTTCCTTTGCTCTAAATTTTTTATTTAAAAATTTTAAAAAGATTCTTTTTCTTTCTTACCATCAATTCTAAAATATTTTACAGAGTTAAAATTCGATTTTGTTTTGTTTAAAATTTATTTGGTTTTATTTTTCTTGTAGTTTATTGTTAAAAGAAATTATTAAAAAAATAAAACAAAAACAAAAGAAAATTGTTAATACTTTTGTGTTTTTTTTTTTTTAAACACATACTATACAATTCTAGATAAATTTGGTTTTAAAGTCTATTTTTTTTTTTATTAAATTTTTAAATAAAAACCCTAAAATTTGTTTTATACTATTTCTAGTAAGAGAAGCCTTGAAATTTAAAAAAATTTAACAAGGTTTTGAAGCCAAGATTTTATAATAAAAATTTCATTTACTCTCTATTATAAATAAAATTTATTAGTATTTAAAGAAAGTTAAACTTAGAAATTTGTTTATTTTTTAAAAGTATTGTTTTTAATTTAAAATTAAAGAGTAAAAAAAGTTTTGAAATCTTAGGTTAACAAAAAAAAACTTCTAAATCAAAAAAAAATCTTCGAAAAAATGTATGGAAACAAAAAGTTGTAGCTAAAGCTAATCAAGCTTTATTTTTAGCAAAATACATTTTAGAAACAGAACCTAATATTTCAAGTTCTATTTCACAAAATGAAGATTCAAACAAAGAATAAAATTTTTTTCTACAGTAAATTATTGAATGTATAAAAATGAAATTCTTTTTATACATTCAATAATTTAATCTTTTCATTTTACTATTGAAAAGTATTATTTAAATTCGAACTAATATAAATTTATTTTTAAATATTATTTACATTTGTTTTTTAAGCAGAGCTTTAAAAGTCAAAAAAAGTTGTTATTTTTTTTGAAGAACAGCTAAATAAAAATCTTTAAATATTTAAACAAATTTAATGTTTTAAATATTCTTAAAATCAAGTAGTATAAACTTACTAATATATATATTTGTTGCGCAATAAGTTTTATTGCACAACAAATATTAAAAATACTATTAAAAAAACTTTAGATTTTTATTGTTGCTTTTAAGGTTGTTAAAAGCAATTTGATAAACGAAGTTTATCAAACATCAAAATAAATTTTTTCTAAAGATTATCTAAAACTAACAGATGCTTGCCAAACAAAAGCTAATAATAAAAAGAAAACAGGAATAATTGGTAATACATTTACAATTGCTTCAAAAGGTGCATAAGCTTCTGGTAATTTTGCAAGAATTAAACACATAGATTCCATTGTAATAAAAAAAAAGAAATTGTTTATGACAATATTAAAAGCTATTAAAAGCTTTCAATACATAAAACTCTAAATAATGTTTAAAAAGGATTCAAAGAATTTTTTCTGACTCAAACTTTTTAAATATATTTTTTTTTATTTTTGTAAAAAGATACAAATTTAGAAAATGAAAAAATTTTTTCATTTCAAATAAAAAAAAGAGTCCGTTTGACAACAAACGCTTTCAATCTAATTCTATAATTCTTTAAAGAAAAATGAATATAAAAATGGTAAAAACTTACTGTTTGATTAAAAAATTTAAATAGTTTATTTAAAGATTAAACAACCATTTAATAATATTTTAAAAATCGATTTTTCTAGCAAAATTTATGTTTTTATTTTTAAGCACTTTTGTTTAAAAAGCTATTTAAAAATAGCTTTTTAAACAAAAGTGTTTCTAAAATAGAAACATAGCTTTAAAAATTTTTTATAGTTTTTTAAGCAGAACTTAAAAAACAACAGCTTTAAAATAAGCTTAAAAAACTGTAAAGTTAAGGAAAATTGCTTTCATTATAAAAACAATTCCATAACAACAATTTTTAATATACTAAAAATCAAAAATTTTTTGAATTTTTAGTATTTATTAAGAAGCTAGAGTTTGCCAACTCATTGTTACATCATCTAATAAAAGTGAACTGTTATAAATTTCTAGAATGATTAATAAGAAAACTGCGAAAAGTGCGATAAAAACACCCATTAATACAGTAGTTCCCCAGCCTGGTAATACTTTTCCAGCTTCTGAGTTAAGAGGTCTTAATAAAGTTCCTAAAGGTGTTACAATTCCTGGCTCTTGATCAGCCGAGCTTGATTTTGCTTTAGAAGTAGTTCCTGTTGCCATTTTAAAATAATTTTGAATTTTTTTTTACTTTCTGTCATAATATAGAAGATAGGAGAATAAAAGTCAAATGTTAATAGAATTAAATTATGGATAGTCCTGCATTTTTCTTTACCTTTTTTTTATGGTTTTTATTAGTAAGTGCTACAGGATACTCAGTTTATGTTAGTTTTGGACCTCCGTCTAAAAAACTTAGAGATCCATTTGAAGAACATGAAGATTAATGTTCATTTCTGTTTTTATGTCTTAATTTTAGATAATTATCTAAAATTAAGACAACTTTTCTTTTTAAAATATAAAAAAAAATTATTTTTGTACTATAGAAGTATAGTTTTGTTTATTTTATATATTAGGTATCTCTATTGTTATACATGACTACTTAATAGGTGATTTGAGTGAAACCACTTCATTAGCAATTTATTGTCGTGTAATATTATTTGAATAAAAATTATAAAGTTCTTATAAAAAAATTTTCAAAACAATAAAAAATAGTCTATGAAAAAACGATTAAATAAAATTGTTTATCCTAAAATTATTTTTATTGATTTCAAAAAAAAGAAAAAAAGATTTTATTATTTAAATAATTAGACACTATTGTCTATTAGTTCTTAAATCAACAAAATAGTTTTGAATAGATTCAAAACCGAATAAAATTGGCTTAAAAATTTTGTAAAAAACCAAACTCGAATAGTTTTTGTTTTTTTTTTAATCTTATTTTGAATCTCTAAGGCTTTAACTTCGTTAAAGCCTAAGTTGAGAAGCTAGCACTTTTTAAGCAGGGCTTAAAAAACTCAACCGAACTTTTAAATCTTCGAACTTTTGTTTTTAAATCTCCGATTAAAGAGTTCAAAGATTTTAAAACAAAAACAAAAGTGTTTTTATTTTAAAAGCTTCGCTTATTTTAAATCTTCGATTTAAAAAAAAGTTCGGAGCTTTTAAAGGCGCCTAAAAATAGGTTGGTTTTAACGTTGTTAAAACCAATTTGATAAGTTTTGATTATCAAACAAAGCTTTAACAGTGATAAAAATGAATGTTTTAAAATTTAATTTATTAGTACTAAAATAATAAAACTAAATAAAAATACTATTTACATAAATTAGAATATTTTGACCTTAACATTATAAAAAATACATTTTATTAACTTTACTTATTTTTTTGAAGGTCTTAAAAAGAATGAAATAAGAAAATTTTAATAAATATTAAAGGATTTTCAATTATTGTTGAAAATCCTTTAATATTTAATATTAATAAAAAGAAGGATATTAGATGATTATTTTACCATACGTGGAGGTTCTCTAAAGAAAATCGCGAAAAAGATAATACCTAATGTTCCAATTAATAAAAATGTATAAACTAAAGCTTCCATAAAATTTAATGTGATTTTTAATTTTTATTTTTCTAGAAAGGAGCAATTTATGCAAATTTTGAAATTCAATTAAATTTTCAATAGATAAATTTAATAAAGTTGATTAACCAAAATCAATCCTTAATTTAAGTTTAGAATTATCAAAATGATTTTAGCAATAGAACTCTTTGAATTTCTTTAAATTCTTTTGCTTGGATATTATCCAGACCCAACTTTATTTAAAATTTTAAATAAAAATTTTATTTGTATTGTTATATTTTGTTAATTTTTGATGAATTAAACAAACGAAATGAAACAAAATAGAATAAATATTTTTTGCACTTTTTGTTTTTTTTTTATTGAAGATTTAAAAGTGTTTTTAAAGCGACTTTTTAAGCTTTAAGGCTTTAACGAAGTTAAAGCCTAAGTTGAGAAGCTTGCTTCTCAACCGATTTAAAAAGAGCTTTAAAAGGCTCTTAAAAAGTTAGGAGATTTAAAATTAGATTAAAAAACTAAAACAAAAAATAAAAAATTTTATTGTTTTACTTTTTAACAATATTAAAAACAATTTTAAAAGCTTTGTTTTTGTTTTTTAAGGTTATTTTAAAGTTTTTTAAGCTCTGCTTAAAAAACTTTAAAATAACCTTAAAAAACAAAAACGGTAACAATTACTCATCATTATAAGGGTAAATAATTTAAATAAACTTTTATAATTAATGGATGAGAGTATATGTTATTTTTAACAAAAAAAATAGCCAATTTTTTCTTTTTTTAGCTTTGTTTTTACACAAAGCTAAAAAAAGAAAAACTACAATATACATTTGATGAGTAAAGACTTGATAAAGAATTAGAAAGCTTCACGAACAGAACTTGTATCCCCAAGTTTTTTGTATTTACCAAATTCTAAACTTTCGTTTAGGTCATCGTCAATACCAGCGAATACATCACGGAAGATTGTACGAGCTCCATGCCAAATATGTCCAAAGAAGAATAATAGAGCAAAGCATACGTGACCAAAAGTAAACCATCCACGTGGGCTGCTACGGAAAACACCATCAGATTGTAAAGTTGAACGATCAAATTCAAAAATTTCACCTAATTGAGCTTTACGAGCATATTTTTTAACAGTAGCTGGATCATTAAATGTTAAACCATCTAATTCACCACCATAGAAAGTAACAGATACTCCTACTTGTTCGATACTATATTTTGATTCAGCACGACGGAAAGGAACGTCTGCACGTACAACACCATCTTTGTCTAATAAAATAACAGGGAATGTTTCAAAGAAAGTAGGCATACGACGAACGAATAATTCACGACCTTCTTGATCTTTGAAAGCAGCGTGTCCTAACCAACCAACTGCAATACCATCTCCACTGTTCATAGCACCTGTACGGAAAAGACCACCTTTTGCAGGGTTGTTTCCAATATAGTCATAGAAAGCTAATTTTTCAGGAATTTTAGACCAAGCATCTGAAAGAGATGAGCCTCCTGTTAAACTAGTTTGTACTCGTTTTTGAATTTCTTGTTGGAAGAAACTTTGATCCCATTGATAACGTGTTGGACCAAATAATTCAATTGGAGTAGCTGCTGATCCATACCACATAGTACCAGCTACTACGAAAGCTGCCCAGAAAACGGCTGCAATACTACTAGAAAGTACTGTTTCAATACTACCCATTGATAAACCAAAGTATAAACGAATTGAAGGACGTACACAAAGGTGAAATAAACCAGCTAATACACCTAAAATACCTGCAGCAATATGGTGAGCTGCAATACCTCCAGGGTTGAAAGGATCAAAACCGTCAGCACCCCAAGAAGGAGCTACCGGTTGAACACTTCCTGTTAATCCATAAGGATCAGAAACCCAGATACCAGGTCCAAATAATCCTGTTACGTGGAAAGCACCAAAACCAAAACATAAAAGACCAGATAAGAATAAGTGAATACCAAAAATTTTAGGAAGGTCTAATGCTGTTTTTCCAGTTCTAGGATCACGGAATAATTCTAAATCCCAGTATGTCCAGTGCCATACTGAAGCTAAGAATAATAAACCTGATAAAATAATATGAGATGCTGCTACACCTTCATAACTCCAAATACCAGGGTTAGTTGCAGTTTCTCCGCTAATTGTCCAACCACCCCAGGATTGAGTAATTCCTAAACGTGTCATAAAAGGTAAAACAAACATCCCTTGACGCCACATTGGATTTAATACTGGATCTGATGGGTCAAAAACCGCAATTTCAAAAAGAGTCATTGAACCAGCCCAACCAGCTACTAATGCAGTGTGCATTAAGTGAACAGAAATTAATCGACCTGGGTCATTAATAACTACAGTGTGTACACGATACCAAGGTAATCCCATAAAAGAAAATAAATTGAATCTTTTTACTTCATTTCATTAAAAAGTTTCCAAATTTAAAAATTATTATTTATTCTTTTTATTTTAAAGCTTTAAAATAAGCTTTTTACTTTTGTTTTGTTTTAAGCTCTTTTTAAATCGGTTGAGTTTTTTAAGCCCTGCACTTTTTAAGCGAAGCTTAAAAAACAAAAAGTGCAAGCTTCTCAACTTTGGCTTTAACGAAGTTAAAGCCATTTTTCAATCGATTGAGTTTTTTAAGCCTTGCACTTTTTAAGCGAAGCTTAAAAAACAAAAAGTGCAAGCTTCTCAACTTAGGCTTTAACGAAGTTAAAGCCTTACAGCTTTAAAAGTTGCTTAAAAAGTGCTTATCAAACAAAGCTAAAAATTTAAAAAGTCGCTTAAAAAGTGCTTATCAAACAAAGCTAAAAATTTAAAAAGTCGCTTAAAAAGTTTTTTTTGTTTTTGAATCTTCGAACTTTTGAATCGAAGATTCAAAAACAAAAGTTCGAAAATTGAAAATAAGATTCAAAAAAAACAAAAACCAATTGTTTTTAGTGTTTTTAAAAGGAATAAACAACAGCAAAGAAATTTGAAAACTTTTTTATTTTAAGGTTTGTATTTTTTACTTTTTTAATTTAAGTTTTATTTTTAATTACAATAATTAGGAAACATTTTTTTATAAAAATGTTTTTTCAAAATATAGATTTAGTTGTTTAAAAAATAAAAAATGAATTAGCTGCGCATTATTCATTCAAAATTACCCTAATTATTAAAACTTAAAAAATAATAAACTCTTATTAACCTATAAACTTCTTTTAAATGTTTTATTCCGAGAAAAACTAGATAGATTAGTTTTTAAAAAACTCTGTTTAAAAATAATCTTCTGTATTTTTTAGATAATATTTTATCGTTTTTTTTTTAGAAAAAACACAGAAGCAGACTTTTTTAAGCGTTGCTTAAAAAAATAATTTTTTATTTTTTAAAAACGATATATATAAATTATCCGATTAGTCTTTTTAGGCTTTTAGGTTAAATCCTTAGCAATTTCGAAACTTTCAAATTGCTTTTATGTTAAAGAATTAAAAATAGATTAACAATACACAATTAACAATAGTTTTTCACTCTATTTAGAATTTAATTCTAAAATAATGTTGCAAAAAAAAAAAATATTAAGAATTTAATAATCGAAGAGTAAAACAAAACGTAATTTAGTTTAGTATTTTAACAAAATATGTAACTTTTTTCAATTTAAGAGTTTATATATTTATTATTTTTAAAAACAACTGTTCTTAATAAAATTTTTGTTTTTGTTTGATAAGTACTTTTTAAGCTCTAAGGCTTTAACTTTGTTAAAGCCTAATTTGAGAAAAACTTTTGTTTTTGAATCTTCGATTCAAAAGTTCGGAGATTCAAAAACGCTTCTGTTTGATAAGCGTTTTTGAATCGGTTGAGAAGCTAGCTTCTTAACTTAGGCTTTAACTTCGTTAAAGCCTTAGAGATTCAAAAGTGCTTATCAAATTGGTTTTAACGTTGTTAAAACCAAGAAACGATTAAAAAAAAAGTGCTTATCAAATTGGTTTTAACGTTGTTAAAACAAACAAGCTCTTTTTAAAGCTTAAAAAACAAAATTTTATGAGTACTCAAAAACTAAACTAAAAAGAAAAAAAGAAACAATAAAAATTTTTATTAAATGCTTTTTTTAAAGAAAATTTAAACGAGAAAAATAAACTACAAAAAATAAAACGAGTCATGTGTTTCGTCTTTTATTATTGAATTTTGCTTCTTGAATAGTGAATTCAATAGAAACTTTATTTTCTTTGTATAAAATTTTAACTAAATATGTAAATTCTTTTTTTATTTCATAAAAACTTTTTCCATTTTTTAACGGTGTCTATAAGTAATACGACCTTTTGTTAAATCATATGGACTTAATTCTACAGTAACTTTATCTCCTACAACAATTTTAATTCGATTTTGTCGAATTTTACCTGATAAATGCCCAATTACTTCAACCCCATTTTCTAATTTTAAACGAAATTTTCCGTTAGATAAATTTTGTGTAACAACACCTTCCATATCCACTAATTTTTTTTGTTTACGTTGTTTATTTTTACTATTGAAAGAAAAATCAGTTGATTCAAAATTTGAAGTCATTATATATTTTAAATAAAAAATTAAAAATTTAATCATAGAAATTTATTATTTTTATTATAACATAAATTCAAATATTTAGATTCTTTTTATTTGTTCTATATATTAAACTTTTTTGAAAAGAATTTTATTCTAATAAAAAATTCTATTAAAATCTTACGTATTGTTTTTCTTTTTTTATTTTCTAAAATAAGTGAATATTTTACATTATTAAATCTATATTATTTAAAAAACTTTTAAGAAATAAATATTCTTTGTGTTTTTTTTTTAGATTGTTTATTTTGCTCCTCTTTATAAAACAAAAAGAAGTTAAAAAAGAATCTAGAATTTTAAAGTGTTTTTGTTTTTTGTTTTTATTTTTTCAGTTTTTTAAGTTTGTTGGTTTTAACGTTGTTAAAACCAACCAATTTTTAAGCTCATTTTTAAGCTCTGCTTAAAAAACTTAAAAAACCGCTTAAAAATGAGCTTAAAAAGTGTTTATCAAATTGGTTTTAACGTTGTTAAAACCAACCAATTTTAAATCTGCTATTTAAAACCAAAAGTGCTAAGGTTTAAAAGTATCTTTAAAAACAAAAGGAGTAAAAAAAGAAAAAATATTTCTTTTAGTAAATTAGTAAGAAATACTAATTTACTAAAAGAAATTATTAAATAAAATCTTTAAACAAGTCGTAAAAAAGATTTTTTCATAGCTACTTTACGGCGTAATTTTTGAGCTAAACGAATATGAGTTAACATTTGCCCTAAAATATATTGAATTGATGTGCGAGAATCATCGTTTGCAGGAATAATATGATCTGCCATTTTTGGATTACAATTTGTATCTACAATAGTGAACATTTTGATACCTAATTTTTGGCATTCACGAACAGCATTCATTTCTTCTTGTTGTCCAACAATAATAGCAACATTATTAGAGATTTGTTGCTTGCTCATTTTTGACATTTGAGTTACACCTCCGAAATATTTTTCTAAACGTTGCCATTTTTGTTTACGTGTTGCTGCAATTTTTTTAGATGTGTATTTTAATTTTTGATCATAAATTAAATCCATTGGATAACTCATTTTAGGATCAACAAATTTTTTCATTAATAATTCTACTCTTTCATACATTTTGTTTTTTGTTGTAGGTAAATATCTTAATTTTGGTAAGAATTTTAATAATCTTTGTTCTGAAGATAATAAACGCAGTTTTGTTTTAAGAACTTTGAAAAGTTTTTGTTGTTGTAATAATTTAGATCGGATTGCTGTTAATTCATTTTGAATTTGATTTGCTAAGTTTACAGAAACAGTAAGTTTCTCACGAATTTGTTGAAGATCTTGATATAATTTTTCTAAAAGTTTTTGAGAATTTTGTAAACGTTGTACTAACATTTGCATATATTTTTTCATAAAAGGTAAATATAGCGTAAATTTATCTAATAATTTACTTAAAATGATTGTGTTCGTTTCTTGAGTTGTAGATTTTGAACGATTCATTTGTTGTGAAACAATATCCGAAAAAGAATTTGGATCAAATTTCATTTTCATTGTAGCAATAATTTTATTAAAAATTTCTACAGAAGGACTAGGAACCATCCAAATTTCATTTTGTGTTGAAGTTTCATTCATAAGTTGATTAAACTTTTCATATGAAACTGCCCATAAAACTTTCCCATCAGATTTTGTATAATTTTTAACTTTCATTAATTCTTGACCAATTAAAAATAACTGTTTAAACTCTTGAAGTTTTTTCTTATCATTTAAAATCTGATTTTTTAAATATTGTTTTTGTTCTAATAATTGATTTCCTTTTTCTTTTAAAGAATCAATTTGTTGGAAAATTTTTTCTTCTTTCATATTTAATGCGGAATATCTTTCAATTAAATTTTTATTTTGAATTAAAAGTACTCTTTTTTTCTGAATTAACTTTTTACTTTTTAAAATAAAATTATTAGGATTTTGTTGAAGTTGTAAAATAAATTTTTTACCTTTTAACATTAATTTTCGACTTTTCTTTCTTAAAAGATTTACTTTGCGAAGTAAACGATCTTTAATTTTTTGTCTTTTTTCTAAAAGATTTTGAATAACTTTTTGTTTTTCTTTTAAAATTGGTCGAATTTGAGAAATCGATTTTAAAATAGTTTTCCAATTTGTTAACATTCCTCCTAACCATCTTGTATTAACAAAGAAAGAAGTTTGGCTTAATACAGCTGTACGAGCAATTAATGAAGCAGCAGGTTTTTTTGTACCTACAAATAAAAAAGTTTGACCATTTGCAGCATATTTTGAAAGTAGTGTTAACGCTTTTTTTAGACAACGTCTAGTTTTTAATAAGTTAATTACATGACGACCACGTTTTAAAAAAGGTCTATTTTTATTTTTACCTTTTTTTCTTAACCAAATATACGAACGCATATTTGCATTACAACGAATAGCACGTTCTCCAAAATGCATTCCTGATTCGATCATTTTTTTTACTTGAGTTTTTACCATTTTTTGACGTTCTAATTTTCCTGTTACAGAGTTAGAATCAGAAAATGAACCTTTTTGTAAAACATTTACTACTTTTGCAATTGAAAATGCTTCGCGAACTCTAATCATTTGAATTTTAACATGATCTCCTAATTCAATTCCTAAACTTTTTTTAACAAATAACAAATTCCCATTAAATTTTAAAACAAAGAAATTTGAAATAGATTTTGCATTTGATGGTAATACAATATGGTATTTTTTGTTTTTTGTTAATCCACTTAATTGAGATCGTACATTTTCAAAATGTCTTTTGGAAGCTTCGCTTCCAAATTGGATGCTTTTTTTCGACTGTCCTTCTTTTGTAGAGTCAACCACAACTTTACCAAAAGCATATGTTGATTTGATTTTGGTAATTTGAACATTTGCTGTTTGACCAACTTTAGCATTAGGTACAATAATTGTAAAATTACGATCAGCATTCTTTTGATCTGATGAAGAAATAGCTAGCTGTGCAAAACCAGAATTTTTTGGACCTTTCTTTTTAATAGTTAAACTTAAAATGTTTCCAACTTGTACTTCTTTAGGAATCAGTGATGCTTTATTACCTTTTTTTAAAATTTGAATAATACTAGCAATTGCAAATTTTGCTTTAGTATTTGATTGTTTACGTGTTGAAAGAATTTTTTCAAGTTTTACTTTTACAAAATCTCCTAAATTAGCATTAGGTACTAAAACAGTTAAACCATTATTTAATTCAACTAATCCCATTTTTTTTGGACCTAATCCATTAATTTTTAATGAAAAAACATCTCCTAATTTAATTTTAGAAGATACTTTAACTCCTAGTGATCTTTGATTACTACCATTTTTTGTACCGTTATTGATACGACGTTTTTGATTTGTTTGCATAACAAAAAAAGTTTTATTTTCATTTTTTTCTAAAATTTACTCTTTAAATAGAAAATAAAAAATATTTTTTACCAATTTTGTTTTTTTATTCCTATTTAAAAAAGAAACAACTCTCTTTCTTAAATCTGAATAAAAATTTTTTAGGGTAAAAATGAGCATTTAAAAAAGTTTAATATTTCATATTTAATTAATAGAGTATTAATCTTTTAAATTTTTTTTATTTTAAATTTTTTTATTTTAAACAAGTTTGATTTTTTTCTAAAATTTTCATAGTAAGTTTTCCGAAAAAACACTTTTTATTTATATAACTTTTTTTGACAGCTAGTGTCAAAAAGTGCTGATAGTTTTTTTAAAAAGCGTCAAAAAGAATTTGTTGTTTTTATAAGCGTAACGGACAATTGATAAAAGTTAACGAAATATTCTAAATGAATACTAAAAAAAAATAATTTGTTAGTAAACTTCTTTTTATTTTAGAAGCTTAATAAGGTTTATAGTTTAAAAAAGAAATATAGATTAAATGCTAGCTTAAAAAGTAAAAAAAACCATTTTAGTTAGAGGGAAAAAATACCTTAAGCTTAAAAATTTCTAAAATCTTATATTCTCTATTATAACTTTAAAAACTCTAGTTTTGGAAAAATGGAGTGGATTAAATTTAATTTAACAAATGTTTTATTATACATTTTACCATTTATTTTTTTAAATAAAAATTATTTATTTAATTAAAATTTTAATTTTAAAGAATTTTGAAATTCTTTAAATTTATTAAATAAAAAATTATGTAAAGTATATAGTATTTTATTACTATAGACTTTACATAAAAAAAATTAGAATTAAGCGTTAATAGAAGGAGCTTCTACAGATGCTAAGTCTAACGGGAAGTTGTGTGCGTTTCTTTCGTGCATTACTTCCATACCTAAGTTAGCACGGTTGATAATGTCAGCCCAAGTGTTTAATACACGACCTTGAGAGTCAACTACTGATTGGTTGAAGTTAAATCCGTTTAAGTTAAATGCCATAGTTGAAACACCTAAAGCAGTAAACCAGATTCCTACAACTGGCCAAGCAGCTAAGAAGAAGTGTAATGAACGAGAGTTGTTGAATGAAGCGTATTGGAAGATTAAACGACCAAAGTAACCGTGAGCAGCTACAATGTTGTAAGTTTCTTCTTCTTGACCAAATTTGTATCCTTCGTTAGCAGATTCGTTTTCAGTTGTTTCACGGATTAAAGATGAAGTAACTAATGAACCATGCATAGCAGAGAATAATGAACCACCAAAAACACCCGCAACACCTAACATGTGGAATGGGTGCATAAGAATGTTATGTTCAGCTTGGAAAACGATCATGAAGTTGAAAGTTCCTGAAATACCTAAAGGCATACCATCTGAGAAAGAACCTTGTCCAATTGGGTAAATGATGAATACTGCAGTAGCAGCAGCAACTGGAGCTGAGTAAGCAACAGCAATCCAAGGACGCATACCTAAACGGTAAGAAAGTTCCCACTCACGACCCATGTAGCAGCAGATACCTAAGAAGAAGTGACAAACGATTAATTGGTAAGGACCACCGTTGTAAAGCCACTCGTCTAAAGAAGCTGCTTCCCAAATTGGGTAGAACACATACTCCAAATTACTTTTAGAACCTGTTTTTTCCTAAAAAACAGCATGTATTTTTGAAAAAACAATCCTATTTCATTTGGTGTGGACTATATCATCAAATGAAATTTCAAATACAAAATATTAAAAATTTAAATTGCCGGGCACTAATGTATGATTATTGTTGGAACTCACATACTAGTCTCTGAACATTTCAAGCCACTTAAACCAGCTTGACTATGCTGCGGATTGTTAATTCTTTTAATAAGAATTCTCAAATAAAATTCAATTCAATTCAATTCAATAAAAAATAGTACTTTATCTTAATCTAGGATAAAATACTATTTTTTAGAAATAGTAGAACTTAAAAAACGAACTGGTTTATTTAATAAAGTCTATTTAATCATCTTCAGAAACAATTGAAATAAATTCTTTAATAGACCAACCTTGATATGTTTTTCTTGTTTGTTTAACAAGACAGTAGAAATGTCCTCCATTAAGTTTTGAAGGATCTAATTTAATATTAAGAACCCCTACTTGGTCACATAAGTCATTTAATTCTCTAGCTAAATCAATAACAGCTAAACAAGGACCAACACAAAATTTAAGATCACTATAATCTTTATGAACAAAAATAATAGTGTTGTTTTGAATAATATTCGTTGTTTTAAAATTTTGATTTTTAATCCCTACAGAACGTCCATATTTTAAACCAACTTGTTGACGTGATTTAAATTGAGAAGGTGTATTTTTTAAACCACCTTTTTGACCTCCACGTTTTCCCATTTCACGTTGAAATTCAGAATCCCAAAAACATCTTTTATTTAATTTATTCATAAAAGCAATTCGTTTTCCTTGACTATTCAAATCAACGTGACCTGTAGCTTTTCGAAAGCTATACGCTTGAAGATCACCTTTTTGGCCGATTTCTAAATAACGAAGAAGATGAGCTAAAATATGATCTCGAGGTGAAATTCGAATGAAATTTCTTTCAATATCTTCTCCACCATCGTGTTTTGGTAAAATATGATGTTTTTCAGTGAAGCCGATTGTTTGTTTTTGACGAAGATATTCGATATACCTATTATACGTACCAGGTTCTAAAGTTTTACCAGTTTGAAAACGTAGAAAAGCTCGGTGGCCATATTCAACTACTTCTTCTTTTGTTAATTTTCTAGTAAGTTTTAGTTCTTCTGAAGACATTATAAATATTGAATAAATTTAGATTTTTTTTCTTTTTTTTTATTTGAGAATAATTTAAAATTCATTAAGTTTCCCGCAATTCACCCAGTTTTCTAATTCAGCTCATAAACAAAGCTGTAAAAGGCACTTCTATTAGTTAATGCAGACCGATAGCGTTAGAAGTAGGAACAACAGCACCAGAGATGATGTTGTTTCCGTATAATAATGAACCAGAAACTGGCTCACGAATACCATCGATATCAACTGGAGGTGCAGCGATGAAAGCGATGATAAATACAGAAGTAGCTGTTAATAATGTAGGAATCATTAATACACCAAACCATCCAATGTATAAACGGTTTTCAGTAGAAGTGATCCACTCACAAAAACGAGCCCAAAGGCTAGATGCTTCATTTTTAGCTAAAATAGCTGTCATAATTAATATATAAAATAAATTTAATAATTCTCCGAATCTTTACAGATCATACATAAGCTTTAGTAGCTTTAGGTAAATAAGATATAATTGAAAAAAAAAAAGATGCAATAAAAAAATATAGAATTTTGTTTGAAAATCAAAAAGAGATACGCTAGGTAAAACTATGGAATAAGAAATGGCTCAAAATAACTCCCATCTTCTATTATCAAAAAAAACTAAGTGGGAATTAGCACCTGTTTTTTAACAACTTTGTTGCTAATTTTAAAGCGAACCTTTTTAAAAACTGCATTAAAAGAAATTTGAGAAGTTTATGAAAAGATATTTATCAAAAGAAGCACTTTCTTTTTAAGTTGTTTTTTAAGCAAAGTGCTTAAAAAGTGCTTAAAAATTGGTTGGTTTTAACAACGTTAAAACCAACAAACTTAAAAAAAAAGAAATAAAAAAGTATAAATTTTAATAAAAAAAGAAAATTGATCCTTGAAAAAAGATCCTAAGAAATTTTTAACACATTTCAAGGAATCTTTAAGAAGATAAGCTGGCTTTGCAGGAGGAAATCCTTCAATCCATTTCAATCTCTTATATCTGGCAAGCAATATACCGATGCTAATCATTAACTACCTACAACAAAATTCGATAGAATAAAATTCCAAAGAATAAGATAAAAAAGGATAAAAGGCTCACAACTCTAGAATACGTTCTTTCTAAAAAAACTTATTTTAGATAAGAAAAGTAAAGCCTATATCAAAAAAATAACCAGCCGCATTAACAAAAATAATCCTGAAAACGACTAAAGAATTTGATCTGAGAAACCAAAACCCGAACTCAACTCCGTATTAAAAAAAGAGATTAAAAAGAAGTAGAAAAGAGAGGAACCGTCAAAATCTAAGCGCCCCCAGCCTGCGCTTAGTTGTCCACCCCCGCCTTAAAATTGGGTGGTCCATTCATTTTAAAAAAAGTAGAATATAAAGAGTCTAAATTTCGGTTCTGTTTTATTTATTCTATATAGAACTACAAAATACAGTTAGAAAATTTAGAAAAGAATATAAAATTATTTAATATAAAAACGAGAAAAAGTAAAAATAAAATCCAGTTCTTTTAAAGAACCTTTTTGTAAAAATTTAAAAACAAAATAATCTAGAAGTTCACGATTTTTATTAAAATAAATATATGTTTTATAAAAAGATTCCATAATAAAATGAGAATAAATTTCGTATTGTAAAGCATTTTCAAAACTTAACCAATAATTCCAAGAATTTGTATGTAAAAACCAACGTCTAGAACGCGGATTATAATGTTGTTCAGCATCTGGAAAATCAATAAATTGATCCGCCTGATCATGTTTTTGATTTAGTCTAGCTTGAATAGGAGTAAGTGATTTGTTTAAAATTTGAGAATCAACTAGCTCACCAGATAAAGAAATTGGTAATGTAGTTAATTGAATTTCAGTATTTTGATTTTTATTCATTGATTGTACATACATTGAACGCCAATCTACATCACTTAAATAAGTTGTTTCTGCATTGTGTTCAGCTAATTGACCATTCCACCATTGATTAATTAATGAAAAACGATGACGCATTAAGAAACGATTTTTGTAATAAGAATGACTAGAACTTGTTTTTAGTAAAATAGAATCTAAAGAAGCCAATTCTTTAAATGAACTACTAAAAGTAGTTAGACGATTTTCAAAAATTTGCGACTGAAAATATTCTTGAATGGGTTGATTATATAATTTTTTTAAAAATCTTTGTTTTTGATGCATTTGCATTTTTTCATGAATTGAAAAAATCGATTTTTGTTGAAAATCACGTTCTGTTCTTTTGAAATTTTCATATTTTTTTGATGGCATTAAAAGAGAAGAAGCTGGCGGACTTGGTGGTTCTTTTAAACTAGATCTATTTGGATTTTCAAAAGAAAGCATTTTAGATACAATCAAGTTTTTATTATATAAATAACGTTTTTGCAAAATGGAAAAAATAAATGTAGTTGTAGAACGCCAAGATTGGTGTTGAATTTGTTGATCAATTAATGAAAAAGAGGAAACTTTGGATAAAAGTTTCCCACTGTTTTTTTGAAAAACTCCTGAGTTAAAATTGTTATTTAAATTCATTCCAGATCGTTGATTCGATGCAACAAAAAATTCAGCTACTTTACCGCCTAAGAATTGCATCATGTTATTTTTGAATTCGGAATTTGGTGAATATAATGAATTATATAAAACAGGAGACATATCATCTAAAACAGAAGACCAATTCATTAATGAATAACTTGTTTGATCTTTTAAAAAATCTAATAGAATCATGAAACTTCCTACTTTTGAATAAGCTAAGGAAATTGTATGAGTTGTTTTAATAACATTCGAATTTGAATATGCTTGAAGAACATTATTGTTGTTTTTGAAAGATTTTTTAGAATCTGTTAAATAAGGAATCGAATTATAGTCCATAAAAAGAGTTTCAAATGCTTGGGTTGGACTATAAATAGGATTTTTTGAAAAGATATTCACTTGAAATTTAGGATATAAATTTGTTTGTTTTTTTAACATTAGTGTTGAAAAAGCATTGATTTTAGAATTATACACTTTGTTCGTTAAATTGAAATGAGACGGATTTAAAAGAAATAATTTTGTTTTTGAAATCATATCTGAAATTTGTGTATGAGTTAAATTTTGTGTAAGCATTCCATAATCAAGTCGATCATAAATTTCAATAGCTTTGCCATCCATTTGTTTTGGAAGCGTTGCTTCCAAAATGTTTCTTTCGGAAGCATTAGGAAAAATACGAAAAATATCCGAAATATTTTTCTGTGAATTAAATTCATTACTAAAAGACATTTCAAAAATTCCCCATCGATTCATTAAATTAGGAAACATAGGTAAAGCGATTGTCTCATCAAAACGTCCTGGTCTTCTTAAAGCAGGATCTAAAATAGATGGAACATGTGTTGTAGCAAAAACAACAAATCCACGATTTGAACGTACACTATCAACAATTACTAATAAATCTGTAATCATATCTAATTTTACTGAAAAGTTACGAAGAGTAATATCTGCTAATAGAGCAACTTTAACACGTATTGACTCAGTTTCTTTAGAGGATGCTGGATCAATAGAGCTAAAAGATTTAGCCCATGAAATTTGTTTAACCATTTTTTTAGGTTTTAATTTTTTTTGTTCTTTCATCATTAAAATGGTAAAAGGAGAAGTAGCTGGTGGAGCAAAGAATTTTTCTGATAAAATTTGTAATCGACTAAAAACTTCTGAAGATTTGTTAGAATTCAATTCATTTGCAGAATTTTGTGTATTTAATTGACTTTCAATAGAAGGAATCGGAAGTGGATGTTTTTTCTGAATTTTTTGTGCAGACGATTTTAAAATCGTTTGATATTTAGAGAATTTATATAAGTCAGAATTATATTGATTGGTTGGAATTAACATTGAAAAATCTCCTTTGTATGGTCGTCTAAAATCCGTAATAGCATGTCGACTTAATTGATAAATTAATTGATTTTTCTCATGAACTTCATCTTGTTCTAATCCAAAAACAGATTGCATTGCTTTAGAATTTTCATCATCAGAAATTAACATAGGTCTTCTTTCACCAATAACATGAATATCTTCAATTAAAAAGAAAGAAGGTGTTTGTAATGCAATAGATTCAAAAACATCTCTTAATAATTTCATTCCAACAGCAACTCCACGTTGAATAGAAGCATATCGATGAGCATTGTCAATCATCATTTTCATTTCAGTTTCACCGGCAAGAGCTTGAATCATTAGACTACCATAACTTAAACTGGATTGAGAATTAAATGGGCTAAATTTTTGATTTGTATTAAAACCTCTTACTCCATTTTGCGGTTTAGAGCCTACAATTAAAAGATTTTTCGAAACCTTCATTGAAAAAAGACCTGAATAAACTTCACACATAATTGACCCTAATGTATACTGAATAGGCTCATAATATTTCATAAAATGAACATGTTGAAAAGATTTTGGAGGTGAAATATCCATAAATAAATCTGTATCCGTTGCTTGGGAAGTTACATATTGATTACTAGACCAATTTTTGAGTCTATAAGAATCTAAAAATAAAGCTTCATTATTTAATAAAGAAAAAATAGAAAAATCTGTATTTTGTGTGAATTTAGAAGCATTAGTATTGTTTATTTTAAAGTTTCGCTTTAAAAAACCGTTAGTTTGAAACAAAGTTTCAAAATACGCTTCGCTTTTCAAATCAAGACTTAAATTAGAAAAAGAATGAAAAGTTTGTAAAGTTGTTTTTGTTTTTAAATTTTGTTTAAAAACATCAGAAGCTTTTGTTAAAGCTAAATCTGTGTTTTGGTTTAAAGTTTGATTATTTAAAGATTTGGAATCATATTGATAAAAAAAGGATGAATCTTGTAATAATCTTTCAATTAATTTTTCTTGTTCTTCTTTTAAACTTGTTAATGAAGGAATATTAATATTATATTTTTCAGCAGCTTGAATTAAAATTTCAGCCCAAATATCCCAAAAAATTTGCCCTTTTTTTTGTCGAACCATTAAGTCCATATCAGGTTTAAATATAGATTCTAAAAATAAATGGAAAAAACACCATAAACGGCGTTGCATTAAATAACCAATTGTATTCGATATTGGAAATAAAAAGAAAGATTGAATTACATTTGTATTTACCATATTATTAGAACTAAATAATTGTTGTGGTAGCTGAAAGAAAAGACAAGAATTTGAATAATTTTGAAAATCAATAACAGATCCACCTAAGATTCTACTACTACGAGAAAATTTTTGGAAAGAATTCCAAAAATTTGTATCTAAAGTTTCGGGAATAAAAGTAGAGATATCAGAAGACCATTCAATTAAAAAAATTTGTGCAATCCATTCAATCATTAATTCCGCTGGTTTTTCTAAAAATTTATACACAACTAATAAAAGACTTTCGAATAAATCAATAATTTTTAATAAAAGTTGATAACTTAACTGGACAATATTTGAACTCAAAATAACTGTAGATTTTGTTAAAAATAATAAAGAAAGAGCTACTTGAGTTTGAAATTTCATATTATTGTAAGTTACTTGTTTATATAAAATTTTTTGAAACACATTAGTTATACTTAATGGTTGATTTAAAATAATTTTAGAATAAAACAATTGTTTTAAATTTTTCGAAAAAGAATAAATAAACGGACTTTGTGAAGCTAAATTTGTTTGAACACCTGTTGTTTTTAAAACTTTGATTTTTAAAGAGGAAAACCAATCAAAAGAATAAATTCTAGGTACATTTAAATTCCATTCAAAAATTTTTTCTTTAACAGTTCTTTTTTTTCGAATTTCAATATTTTCATTGTTTCTTGAATTCCATTGTTTTCTATTTGTTAATTTTAAATTCTTTGAATTTACAAATTCAAGATATTTAATAAAAGAATTATTTATAATTAAAGATTCAGAATTTATTTGAGTAGGAAAAGTTTTATCTAATAAAATTTCCCGATTTTTTATACGATTTTTAAAAATTTGGTTCATAAAGATTTTTTGCCAACTGTGAAGTTTTTGTTTCATTAACTCAATTTGAAAGAAATTGTTAGAGGCTCCAAAAACTCTAAGTTTTTCTTTTTTTAAAATACCTTTTGGTTCAATGCTTTTAATATTGTTAAAAGAAACAAGTGGAACTTTAGATATTTTATTTTCATTAAATGTATTAGAATTAGCAAAATTTGCTTCTTTTTCAAGTTTTTCTAAAAGTTTATAAAACTCTGTTGTTTTTAAACAAAGTTTTAAAACATCTGAACTTTCATTTTTATATAATTTTTGAAAATCTTTCGTTTTTAAAGAAAATAACGAATTTGGTTTTTTCTTGTTGCTGCTCTCGTAGCTAGAATTTGTCTCAGCAAAATCAAAAGGTTTAAGAGAAGACAATTTAGGAAGAATAGATAATGATTGAATAGTTTGTTGTTTATATTTCTTTAATAAATCATAAATAGAATAAAGTACTATAAAATAGCTATTACAAATTTTATAAAATACTAAAGCTTGAAATTTAAATAAACCTCGTAATTCAGGAATTCTAATAAAAGAAAAAAGAATGCATAAATGGAATAAAATAGAACAAATCCAAATCCATTTTGTAGAAATTTCTAAAACTGGTATAAAACGTTGAGATTGATTTAAATTCTCTATTTTAAAATCTTTATTAGAAGCTTCACTTCTTGGTAATTTTAAAATCGATGCTTGGTTTTTAAAGCTGCGCTTTAAAATTAGCTCTTGAGCGTCAGCGAAAGGCGTGTTAGAACTAGGAATATTATCAAATAAATTTAAAGAATTTAAATTAAAAGGCATTTGATAATTTTTGCTAGACCACCAAAAAAAAGTTGAAGATTTAGAAACACGGGGTTTTTCAAAAGGTATAGTTGGATTCTTCATTTCAAAAAGATTCTTTTTATTTATAAAGTCTTTTTTTGAAATAAAAAATAATTTAGATTTTAAATGAAATTTGAATTGGCGTAAAAAAGATTCATAATGTTTTGAATTTTCATTTGAAACAATAGTTTTATATACTTGTTTTCCTAACGTTTGCCCGCTAGTAGATGTTTTTTGGGCTCCTTCTAAAGAGTTATTTAAAAGATTAAGTATATGAGAATTTTTTTGAAATAAAGCTGAATAATATAATTTTTTTTGAATTTTTTCAAATTTTTGAATTGTAGATCTATTCATTTTTTTTGAACCTGGTGTTTTTAATGTTTTTTGTTCTAGACTTGTTAACGATGGAGAAAATAGCTTTAATGATTTTAATAAAAATTTTCTTGTTTGATTAGATTTAGATTGTTCTCTTACTTTATAACTTTCCCATAAATCACGAATTTGATTTTTTTCTTTAAAAGTAAAGATATTTGTTTTATTAAAGGACCAAAAAACACGTAATGTTGCATTTGAACCATAAGGTTTTAAAGAAGAATTGTTATTTAAATTAGAAAAAATTGTAAAAGGTGAAAAAGCAGTTAGATTTGGTGTAGTTTTTAATGCTAAATTATTCCAAAAATTCTTTTTTTGTATATTTTTAGATTCTTTTTTACCAAAACTGAATTTAGAATGCGATAATTTATAACTTTTGGCTTGATTTTGTCCATCCAAATTCATATTAGATTTTACATTTTTTAAAATTTCAGAAATTCGTTCAAATAAAATTCTATTATATTCTGCAATATTTCTTGTTCTTTCAAAAACGGATAAATTTGAAACATAAAATTCATGTTGATTTTCAAATGTATTTTTAAAGTGAGAATAAAAAGATAGATTTTGTGAGAATTGTGGAACACCTTTTGTTTCAACAAATTTTTCCAAATTTAAAGAAAAATCAATTAAATGAAATCCTAATAAAGAAGATAAAAAAGAACGAAAAGAATCGATTGTATGTTCAGATTTTTCAATTTGTTTCATTTTTTGAAAATTCTTTTGAATTCTATTCATATAAGGAGTTAAATTTGAGCGAAGCCAATAAGATTTCCAACATAAGGGTTGAAATTCATTCATAATTTGATTCGAAATTTTGTAAAACTCTTGATTTTGATAAATAGGTAGTTTTGTTGCTAGTGAAAATTTTTTCAAACTCATTTTTTCAAATGTTGGAGTATCTTGAATAAAACTACCCCATTTTTGTTTATTATTTCTATAAATAATTTTTTTAAATTTTCCATTTTTTAAACCTAATTTTTGAAAATTAGATTTGTTTTTTTTGTAAAAACTTGAAAAAAGAATAGATTTTGATTTTAAATGTTTTTTATTCAATTTTTGAATTTTTTTAGCTTTGCTAAAAAAATTCGTTTCAAAATAAAAAAATTTGTTATGTCTGCTAGTTAAAAATTTTTTATAAAGACTATAACGTAACCAAATAGGACGAGGATAAAAACGTTTTCTTTTTTTTCTTCTACGTGTTTCAAGTTTTAATTTTTTTCGACGACGTTTTTTTTGCAATGATTTTTCTTTTTCTAACCTTTTAAATAATAAATTTTCAGAAATACTTAAATTTAAAGATTCATTCCCGCTTTTGACATTGTCAAAAGCGGCTGATATTTTAGTATTTACTAAATTTTTGTTAACTTTTGACTCTGAAAGGAAAACAAAACCAATTCTTTTTAATAAGTAATTCAATGAAATTTCATTTCTCTTTTTTTGTTTTTCGTTTTTTAAATTTCGCTTTAAAAAAACTTTATTTTGAACTTTTTTAGCTTTGCTGTTTTTAAAGCGTGGCTTTAAAAACGATAAAGAAGTTTCAAAAACAAAAGGAATTTGACGATTCACTTTGAATTTAATGTGTAGTTTTTTATAAATTTTTTTCTTTTTGTTTTTATTAAATCTTCGATTTAAAAGTAATACTTGATTTTTCATTCTAGTTTTTAATCTATTTAGTATTTGATATATAAATTCTTTTTCAATTGGACTTTTAAAGCTCTGCTTTAAAAACGGATTTCTTTCTTGTTTTTTCTTTGAAAATAATAAATTTGAACTCAACATAGTGTTTTTGTTAGAATTATTTGAAGATTTATAAGATAATAAAGTACGAAAGATTTTTTCTTTTTTATTTTTTTCTTTAAAATCCATCGATTTTACCCAAACACTTTTATTTAACCATTTTTTTCTTTTAATGAATTTTTTTCTTAATCTAAATTTATTTGAAATAGTTGGAAAAGAATCCGAAGAAATTCCTTTAGATATTTGAGTTAAATTGTGATTTGTTTCAAAAAAATAAAATGGCTGTTTTTTCAATACATTGGAAATTTGTTTTGATAAATTGTTTAAAAAATAAGTAAATTTAATAGAAAAGGAATTTATATAAAGAATCCAGTTATTTTTCAAATCACTTTGAAAGCTTTGCTTTAAAAGGGGTTGATTTGAATTTTTAGCTATTAAATCATTAGTATTATTAGCTTTTGTAAAAATCATTTTTTTAGAAAATTCAGAAGTAAAATAACTTTGTTTTGAATTTATTTCAAAATTTGAAAAATTGATAAATGCTTTTTCATTTGGTTTTTCTAAAAAAAAGTCTGAACCGATACCGTTTGAAAAACAGTAAGAAGTTCGCCAATTTATAAAAGATTTCCAATTAAAAGGTGTTTTTTTAGATTGATTATTAGATTGATTAAATAAAATCGGATAATGAAGTCCACTAAAAACAATAGGGTTTTCTAATTGAATTGGATTTTTTGAATCATTCAAATTTAAACCGTAACCTTCACTTTTCGTTTGCAATTCGAATGCTTGAGAAAATTTATTTAAATCTATTAACATTTTTTGAACTTTTTTGAATTTATTCAATAATTTCTCATTTAAAATGAATTCATTTTGTTTTTTTTCTTGCACAACCATTGTTTGTATAGAATAATTTTCATCAGTTGTTTGTTTAGTTTGAAAAACATTATTATTTTGATTAGGAATTAAATAAGATTTATCAAAAGCAGAGTCCCTGCTTTTTTTTAAAAGAGCAATTTTATTTTTAAAGTGTGGCTTTAAAAACGCAAAAGAAATTGGAAATTCTGTTGAGTTTTTCAAATAATTTAAAAGAATCAATTCATAAGTTAATTTTTTCATTTGAGGAATTTGTTTAAATTTAGATTTGGTTTCTTTTAATGTTGTAGGCAACAATAAAAGTCCAGAATTTTTTGTATATTTCAATTTTTTATAAGATTTAAACAAATTTTGGTTAAAAAATAAAATATTTTTTCTTGTATTATATATACTAATAGATTTTTGGTTGGATGATATATTATCCAACTTAGTTAATTGCTTCGAATTATAAATATTTTGTTTTTGTTTTTGAATTTGTTTTTGAATCTCCGATTCAAAAGTCATAAAATTTTTAAAAAGGAAAACACGATCTAAATCAAAATTTAATTTTTTTGTAGTTAATTTAATAAAACTAGATTCTTTTTTATAATTTTTTGGTTGAACTAACATTGTTGAAGCAAATAATGATTTTTTTGAAATAGTTGAATTATTTTTTGATTTTTGATTATTTAAATCTACAAATTTGAAAGATTTTTTATTATTTAACATTAATAAAGAAAATTTGGATTCTGTGTGAGAATTATTTAATAATTTTTCCAAATTATACAATAATTTGGATTTATTTAAATTATTATTAAATAATTTTTCTTTATTTTTTAATTTATTTAAAGAATAAATAGATACAGTTTTCAACTGATTAGTTTCGTTGTCTAAAGATTTTGCTAATTCACATATTTTTGTAATATTCTCTAAAATTAGTTTTGCTTTATTATAAGAATGAATTGGAGTTAAAATTTCTGTGTTTTCAAAAGGTAATAACTTTTTGTTAGAACTTATGTTTATATCATAAATACTAGGTTGAAATTGAAAATTGAAAACTTCATTTGATTTGCGAATATTTGCATGGTTTAAATATGGATTTTCTAAAGAAATTTTAGTATTTGTAGGAATAATAGGGCGCTGCATTTGTGAGTCATCACAAACTAAGAAAGTTGAAGTAGATCCATTAATATCAATGATATTATCAAAAAAAGTTGTATTTTTTGAAATATTTAAAGAATTTAATTTGAAAAATGGAATGTTTTTGAAAAAAATAGCCGGAATAGGGTCAATTTTTTGAGTACATTTTTCATAAAATATTGGTGTGTCTACTTCGAAAAGCAAAGTTTTCTTGCTATTTTGATTTAATGGAAAATCTAATTTTAAATCAAACCAATTCCAACTAAATATACTGTTAACCCAGAAAAAAGATTTTGAGAAATTTTCAGTGTTTGGTTTAGTTTCTTTTTGAAATGAAGTTTCAAAAGTGACTAAGAATTCATTAGAAAATTGAGTCTGATTAGAGTTAAAAAAATTCTTTTTATTTTGTACCTGTGAATTTTTATTGTTTTTTTGTGAAAAAACAATAAAAATTCTTTTTTGAAGTTCATTTAAATAAAATTTATTTAAAATTTGAATTTGATTTTCAAAATTTTTCGAAATATTTTCATAATTTTTATTCAAATCTATGCTATGATTTTTGGAATTTGCTCCTTGCACGTTAGCATAAGGAATTTGTTTTTTATACACTTTGCTAAAACTATATAAATCAGTAAAATTCTTTTCAAGTTTATTTTGTTTTTGAAACTTTTTTTCAAAAGGAAATACTGAAGCAATTGAATTGTCTGAAACTTTTTCTTTATAAAATAAATTTTCAGTTAAATGAATATCTTTATTTTTTAATATTAGCATTTTAGAATCAAAAATACTCGTATCGTTATTTTTTGAAGATTCAAGAAGTGAAGTTTTAAATGGATTGGATTGATTTTGAGAAAATAAAATAGGAAAACTTGGGTTTTTATTCCAAGTTAATCCAACAAAACCTAATAAAGGAAAAATCCAATATTGCATAAATCTTTTCTTTTGTGGAAAAAAATCCCCTGGTTTTTGATTTTTTACAAAATCTGAAATATGAAGTTGTAATAAATTCATTTTTTCAAAAAAAATTTTTTTTAAAACATCAGAATCATTGAAACTAAAGTCATTTAATTCACTACCTAATGAAAAATTACGATTTATTTTTTTAAAAGATTTTGCTTGTGTTTGGTGTACTGAATTTTGATCTTCTGAAAAAAAAGCCGTTTTTGATAAATTTAGAGATTCTTTAAGTAAAATTCTTTCAGAAGTTAAATTATTTTTGTTTGAAATAATAAACTGGTTTTGGGGATCATTTTTTGGATCTGTACAAAAACCCCCAAAATGCGAAACCTGTCGCCAATTTAAAAATTCAAATAAACTTGTTTCTAAAAAATCATATTTCTTAGAAAATTTTTTGCGAATTATTTTTTGTGATTGCAATTTATAGCTTCTTTTTTTTTGTTCTCTTGAACAAAAGATTTTATTTTTATGGATAAAAGTTAAAATTTTAAAAAATTTTTGGCTAATTTTTTTCTATTCAAATAGTTAACATAGTTTGAAAATTTATTCGTAATGTTTCAAACAACTAAGAAAGAAATTATTTTATTTAATTTGTTTCTCTTAAAATTTTTAACCCTAAATTCTAAAGAAAAATTAATAAATACGGAGATTAATTTTTCGATTTCTTTCGCGAAATATTTAGCGTATTTTTGTTTTTTTTTAATCTTCCAACTTACTTTTCAAGCGGTTTAAAAGTCCTCTCTTGAATTTTGATACAAGCCTACTATCGGAGTTGAACCGATAACCTTCGGTTTACAAAACCGATACTCTACCGATTGAGTTAAGCAGGCATAAGTTTTTTTTGTTTGTTACTTTTTTAAAAAGCTTTTTAAACAAAAAAAAGAAACATTTTATAAAAAATGGTTTAAAAATTTATTCAATTTTTTATACAGTTTCAGATTTTTTGAAGTATTTTATAAATAGTTTAGCTATAAAATAAAAAAAAGTCAAGAATAGAATAGGCAAAATAACTGAAATTGAATTTCAATTATTTTGCCTATTAATAAGAGCTAAAAGAAAAAAAATTATTCTATTTTAAAAGCATTCATATAACCTGTACCAGCTGGGATTAAATTTCCTACTAAAAGATTTTCTTTTAAACCTTTAAGGAAATCTTTTTTCTTATATAAAGAGGCTTTTGATAAAATTTTGGTTGTTTGTTGGAAACTAGCTGCAGATAAGAAACTATCCACTTCTAAAGAAGCTCTAGTAATTCCTAAAACAATAGGTTCATATCGAATTTTAACCATTAAAAATTTGTTAACACGTTCTACTATTTCTAAATCAACTAATTCACCAGGGAAAAAACCTGTTTGACCTCCATGAATAATTTGCACTTTAGATGTCATTTGTTTTACAATAACTTCTAAATGTTTATCTGCAATGCTAACACCTTGAGATCTGTAAACTCTTTGTACACCATCTACAATGATTTGTTGAATTTTTAAAAAACTTTGAGTAACAGCTTGCTCTAATGGTAATTTTGTACGATAACGTTCAAAAATACCTTGAAGCAAGACAGGAAGACTATAAAGGAAAAATCGTCCATTTTGTGTTGTACGAGCTTCTAAATATTGTTCAACTTTTGGAATCCCTTGTACAATATCTCCCGTAGTTAAAGTTTCAAATGGTAAAGTAATAACAGGTGCATTTCGATAAATAAAATCTCCGTGATGAACATGTAAAATGCCTTTTGGTGAAATTAAAAAAGGCTGAGCATGTCTTAATGTTACTTTTATTGAATTGAAATGAAGAATTTGTCCTGTTTTATCAATACTTTTATTAGTATATAATAGATCTCCTCGTAATAAAAAGTTTCCTAAACGAAGTTTTGACTTTCTAGAACCTTGACCTATAGATAAACCTTTTAACTTATAAAGTTTATTTTGATACTTAGTAACAAAATTCTCAATTTTAAATTTTTTTGCATTTTTATTCAAATCGAATTCTAATTTATCTAAATTTTGATGTTTATTAAAAATTGTTTCAAACAATTTCATTTTATTTTGTTGTTTTTGATTTTGAATTGAACGATTTTGATACATAATTTTGTTAGAAAAATTTGGATTCATTATTTTGTAAGTTATATCATTTTTTTGTTTTTCATTTTGTGTTTGTTTTTGTTTTTGAAACTTCGTTTCAAAATCTGAAGTTTCAAAAGAATCTTCAAAATTTGATGTTAAAGAATCAAAAGTCGGAAGATAAACACTAAACATATCTTTTTTTGTTAAAAAAACGTGATGTTTTGGCATCTTCTTTTTATTTGTAATAGAGGCATCTCCGAAAAGATTCCACCATGTATCTAAATCTGAAGATTTTGTTAATAATTCTCCTTGAAAAGGACTTAAGAAATTGGTACTAGCAAAAGCTTGACTTGTTAACACATGATTTGCTTTATAGAATCTAAAATTATTTTTGTATTTGCCAGAAGAATTCTGTAGAGAATTTTTAACGTGAAGTTTAACTTTACTATAATTCGAACACCAATTCTTTTTAGAAGTAGGAGATTTTACTATATTATTTACTCTATTTTTTAAAAAAGAACTTCCTAATAATCTTTGATTAGCTAAATAAGCCTCTTTTTTTCCTAAAGACCATTCAAAATAGGGTAAAGAATATAAGGAATGCATCGAAAATAAACTTTGTAAATTATTGTATTTTGTTTTGTTTTTATTCTTTTTTTGTTGAACATTTGCAAATAAGTCTAAATTGTTACGTATTTGATTTTTTTTCATTAACCAATAAAAAGCATCTGAATTTATTTCAGATTGATTTCTTTCTTTAAAGGCACCTGAAGAATTCAAACGTACTAAAGGAATATTAAATACTGACTGAAAGCCTAAAGGTTTTGAATTTAGAAATTGAAGAGGAAAAGAATGAATAGCATGAGCTGAGTAAAAAATGGGTTCATCTGATAAAGGAGAAAAATATTGTATAAATCCATTTAAATCTTTTTTTCTTAAATTTAAATATTTTTTCATATTTAAATTTCGTCCTGATGTTAGTTTAAAAGTAGATAAAAATTTTTGCTTTTGATTGAATAGATATTTGTTTACTGGGGAAATTTCATTATTTGTTGTTTTTGGATCTATTTTTAATTGTTTCGATTGTAAGGTATTCAAATATGGTTGTAATTTATGAGTTAAAGATTTTTTAGAAGCGTAGTTTTTCGGCAATTGTAAAAGAGGGGCTTTTAAAACAAAAGAAATGGAACGTATTTTAAAATCTAAAGAGGGAAATTGTGAAAGAAATTTATGTTTAGAACTTTGTTTGTTAAATAAATTCGAATGATAATCTTTATAAAGTAAACTAGAAAATGATGAATGGGTTAATTTTTTATGAACTCGATAAATTTCTGTTTTGTGATATTGAGGATTAGGTAAAATTTTATGAAAAATGGGTCTGAACAATAAAGCCAGTTTTGGATTTTGAATGGAATTAGATGATTTTAAGGATGTTTTATCTATAGATCTAGCTTTTAAATTTTCTGAAAAATTTTCAAATTTAGAAACAAATTCTGATTTATTTATTTCACCATGAAAAATTTTTTGAGTGTGAATCTTAAAAAAGCGACACTTTTTATTTGTAAGTTTTTTTGAAATTTTTATTTTTTCTTGAATTGGTGAAGTTAAAGGGCTATAATTCTGTTCTTGTTTTTCATTCATTTTTCCTATTTCCTGTTTTAAATAACTAAAAGAACCTTCAGAAAAAGAATCTAAAATAAAATTTTCAATATAAATTTTATTTTGTTCAAAACAAATATCATTAATAATTTTTTTTCCAGCATCTACAAAAATTTGGTGTAAATTTTGAATAGGCATTAAATTTTGAGAATTTTGAATTGTTAATACATAAACCCAACCCGGTTTTACAATAGCTTCAAATTCAGATTGATTATAGCCATTAAAAGATTTAAAATTCTGTTCTTTCGAACTTTGAGAATATGGTAAACAACTAAAAAATGTGGATTGATTTGGTAATTGAGCAATTAAATAATTTTTTTGTTTAGTTTGAGAAAAATGGTTCTTTTTGAAAGATAACTGTGCATTAGAATTCTTTTCAAAAAACATTGGTTTGCTTTTAATGTTGTTCAAATCATTAGAAGCGTCTTTTTGTTTTTTAAGCTCGTTTTTATTGAGTTTTTTAAAAAAGAATTTCTTTTTTAAATTGAAAATCATTTGATTTCGAATGGATAAGTTTAGAATAGAATTGGATTTTTTTGATATTTTAGAAAAATGATAATTTATTAAAGTTTTTAAACTTTTATTCTTGGAAATATTTTTTTTCTGAATTTTATTAGTAAAAAGAGAAAGTTTTGCTTTTTTATTAAAACAAGAGATTAAAAAAGCGTTTCTTTTTAAAGAATTTGTTTTTTGAATTGGATTATAAATTCGAGTTAAACCTGAAATTCCAGGAGCAAAAACTTTTTTATTTCCTTGACGATTTGATAAATAAATAGGAGAATTTTCTCTTAAATTATTGTTGAAAATGTATTGTGTTCTTTTGTTATCTTTAGAAAAACTAGAGAATCTGAAATTTTCCTGTGGAATCCAATAAAAATCTTGTGTATAAACTGAAAATTTTGTAATTTTAGGATTATTGTTTTTATAATGAGAATTCAAATTCGATTTTTGAAAATTTTTGTGATTTTGAACTTTTTTAGCAAAGCTAAAAAAAGAAGGTTCAAAAACAAGCCTATTTTTGGCTTGTTTTTTTGTAACCAGAATAGCTGTTTTTTTACTACTTAAAACATGACGCCAACGCAAATTAGAGTTTATTTTAATCCATTTTTGATTAAACTGGTTATTATTTGTGGTGCTGTTGTTTAACAGACTGAAATTTAGATAAGCAGAAGTTTTTATGTAAAAACTTTTTTGATTTTGTTTTTTAAAAATTCGTTTCTTAAAAGAATTTTGTATAATTTTATTTAGTCGCTTTGTTTTAAAAGTTTCGCTTTTAAGACAAAGATTTATATTAGATACTCTTCGAATATTTTGAGACGAATCTTTAAATTGAAGACTTATAAACCAATCACTCGTTTTCTTTTCTTTTTTCTTTACACTCGTTCCATTTGTAATCCATCGTTTTTTTTGAATCCAAAAATTATTTTGTAAACTCAAAAAATTTAAAGAATTGTTTTTAGGCCAAATAAAAATACCATTATGAATTGTTTTATATTCGAAAGGAAACCAATTAAAAGCTAAATTTGGAAAGGGACCCCATTGTTGTGTATTTCCAAGTGAAAGTTTTTGAAAAGATTTTCCTGGATCATTAACAGAAAAAAAATCTATTTTAGAATTCCAAATTTTAGGTTGAACTTTATTTTTAAACTTAGTTTCAAAAACAGAAAAATTTAGAGAAAATTCACTAGAATTTGTTAATGGAAAGAAACTAAAAAATTGATCTGCTTTTGTTTGAAACTTCATATTTTTAGATTTTGGAATGGATTGGATAGTTTTTGTTTTACTTTGTGCTGTTTGTTGAATAGTTGAAAAGCGGTAAAAAGGAACTGAAAAAGTATAACCTAGTTTTTTAAAGGCAACATTAGTTAAAGGCACAAATAAAAGAGGAGTTTTCATTACATAATTTTGAAAATTTTTTTCCACATCTATTTTGTTTTTACTATTTGATTTTTTCCCATTTTTTTTATTGTTCCACAGACTAGATTTTTGGAAATCCGAAAATTTTAATACTAAAGGTTTACTGTTATTTGTTTTAACACTATTTAAAAAAATCCTTTTTTGTTTTTTATTCAAGTCATGACTAAGTGTTAAGTTATAGTTATGAATATTTTTAAAAAGTGGATGTGAAATCATATTTAAAGTATTTAGATGTTTCGTTTTTCGATAAAATGCTTTATTTTTTAAGCTTTGCGTGCTTTTAACAAAGTTAAAAGCATTGGAAGCTTCGTTTGATAAAGACATTAAATCTTTTGGATAAATATTTTGACTGGTTTTAGTTTTGATAAAAAAAGAAGCTTCAAAAGCACTATTGTTAGAAGAAAAACTATTAGAAAGTAGGAAAGGCAAAAATGGAATTTTTTTATTTAAAAGTTTTTTTTGAATTGTTTTTTTTCTAAAAAAATTAGGAATTGAACTCTTAATAACAAAAGGATTCATTAGATTTCTAATTTGTTCTTCTTTCGATTTTGAAAATTTTTTAGAGATTTTTTTATGAAAACGATTTGAAAGAAGATCGATTCTATTTAGTTTTTTAAAAACCGAAGAATGAATTCTCGTGTTATATGGATAAAAAAAAGGGTTCGGACCGTTCATTTCAAGTAATTTGTAAGACATTATTTCTTGATTTTTATGTTGTCTTCGAGAAACTGTAGTAAATGAAAAAGAATTTGACCAATGTTTACTTTTTACTCCTTGAATTTGATTAGTTGTTGGAATAACGTTTTGTTTAGATTTTTTCCAAAAATTTTGGTATAAAAAAATTTTTTTTGAAACTTTATTCCTATTGAAAAATTTCATAAATAAGTAATTTGAATAATTAAACATATTTTGAGTTAAAGAAATGTTCGAATTTGGAATGTTTTCTTCTAAATTCAATAGAGAAAAGTTATCTAAATCAACTATTTTGCTAATTGATTCCAAAATATTATTTTTTATATTTTTTGAAAAAAGAGTAGTTTTTGTAATATTTAGACTCTCTACTTTTTTTGGAAATTGAATTGATTGTTTATAAAAGTTTTTTGGTTGCAAACCTGGAGAATTGAGAGTATTTACTTTTTTTAAATTTTTCGAACTTTTTAATCTTCTATTAAAAAAGCCGATAGATTTTTCTGTTCTTTTTGGGGCGCCGCCCCAAAAGGAGTTGTTTATTTCAAAATTTGGAATTTTTCTAGTAAATAATTTATTTTGTGAATATAAAGTCGATTTTGATTTTTTATTATTTACCAATTTACTTTTCTGTTGTTTTTCTAGGTTTTCAGTAATATTTGAAGAAACTTCAAAAAAACTTTGATTTAAACTATACCAATTAACTTTTTGAAATACAGAATTTTTATTAATAAAATCTCCTTTTTTTGGAAACGCATTTGATGTTAAAGGATCATAATAAATTTTACCTGATAAAATCCAAATTTTAGCCCAATCATTTGTTTTCCATAAAACATCATCTAATAATTTTACATTTTTTTGTTCTAATAAATCAATTTGATTATAATAAATTTGACCAGTTAAATCAGCGTAAACGGTTTGTTCTGCATTTCCTCTTTGTGTTTTTTGTTGAGAAACAGTTGAAAACTGAGCTACAATTTGTTTTTTTGATACTTGTTGTTTATTTCGTGCAAATAAAATAGCAAAACCTGGAATTTTATATAATTCTGTTTTTTTTCTGGATTCTAAATTCTCAGTATTTATATTTTGTTTTTGAAACTTCGTTTTAAAATCGGAAGCTTCAAAACCAACACCATCCAATTTTTTTTGAATAAAAAAAGAACCTTCTGCTTTAGTTAAAAAAGCAATTTGACCTTGTGGTGTTCTAATACAAGTACCAGGAATAGCCTCGAAATATTCTACATACCCATCGTAAGGAGCAATAATTTGATCTGTTAAACCCCCTGAAAAAACACCTCCAGTGTGAAAAGTTCTCATGGTTAACTGAGTACCAGGTTCTCCAATTGATTGAGCAGCAATTACACCAACAGCTTCTCCTAAAGAAACAAGTTTATTATTAGATAAACTCCAACCATAACAAAGTTGACATACTAACTGACGCGTTTCACAAGTTAAAGCTGATCGAACAAAAGCTTTTTTTGTTATTTTAGCAATAGAAGCAGCTAAAGAAGAAGAAATTTCTTGATTTCGATAACCAATTTTGGTTTTGTTATGTTTTTTATTTAAGGATTGGTTTTGTTCAGCAAAACCAGTTGTTTTATTTTCTTCAAAACTAAACGAATCGGAAACAAAAATATCATTAGCTAGAACACGACCTACTAAACGATTTGGAAAAGAATAAATAGTTTGATTTCCATCTTTCATATCAAAAAGAAAAATTCCTCGTGTAGTTTTACAATCAAATTCAGAAATCATTACATGTTGAGCTACATCTACTAACCTTCTTGTTAAATATCCAGCTGTTGCAGTTCTTAGAGCAGTATCAACAATACCTTTTCTAGCTCCATATGTTGAAATAATATATTCAGTTAATGTTAGCCCTTCACGAAAATTACTTTGAATTGGAAAATCAATAATATTTCCTTGAGGATCCGACATTAAACCTCGCATTCCTACTAATTGACGAACTTGAGATACGTTACCTCTAGCTCCAGAAAAAGCCATCATATAAACAGGATTAAAGATATCTGTTATTTCAAAATAACGAATAACTTCTTGTTTTAAATTTTCACTGGTTTCATTCCATGTATCAATTAGTTGTTGAAGTCTTTCAACCGCTGTAATTTGACCATTTCTATATTTACGAATTCCTTCTTGAATTTTATATTCAGCATTATAAAGTAGCTCAAATTTTTGAGGAGGAATTTTTAAGTCATCAATTCCTAAAGAAATTCCAGCTTTTGTTGCATATCCAAATCCTAAATTTTTTAATTGTTCTAATAATTCGATGGTTTTATGTTCTCCATAAGTTTTTAAAAACCATGAAACAAAACTTTTTAATCGCCCTTTATCAAATGTACAATTCCAAAAAATAGATAAATTTTCGGAATTTTTTTGATAATTTTTTACAATTGTTTCTTTGCTAATTTTAGTTGTTTGTGATTTTTTAAATTGTTTTTCAAGTAATACATTTGGCAAAGTATTACAAAGGCCAGAAATTTTTTTTTCTTCTTTAGCTTTGTATTTTTTAAAGCGGCTTTTAAAGCTTTGCTTTAAAAAGAGCTTTAAAGACAAAAAAGAAGGTTCCAAACTTTTTCTTTTGAAAGAATTACAAAATATTTGCATTAAAAGAAAAATTTTCTTGCTGTAACTAAAAGTAATGAATTGTTAATAACAATTTATTGTTGATTCGTTATTTGTATTCTAAAAAGAATACTGTATTTGTTCTTTTTAACAAATAAAAAATAAAAAAAATTTTTAGTCTTTTCCTTTTTTTTATTTTATTAACAAATAGAAAATTACATTTCTTTTTACTACTGTTTTTCAGTTGATTTTTTTTATAAAGACTAAAAAAAACAACAAAATTTTTCCAAAATTTTAACACAAATTTATTTAAAGTCTTCACAGCAGTTTTAGGATTGGTAAAACTGCTGTGAAGATTTTAAATAAATTTCAAAAGCTTAAATTTATATTAAAAAATATCTAAATTAAATTTAAGCCAAAACTTGAAAATACTAGCAATTTATAAAAATGTTTAAATTTGTATCAGTTTAGATAATGAAAAATTCAATGAATTTTAGTTTAACAATTTTTTTACCCTAAAATTCAGAATCAAAACTTTATAAAGTTTTGATTTTTGAAAATTTTATGTTTTTCATATGTAATGAAAATTTAATCTATTAAATTTCTATTTAAGAATATTTTTTATTTTTAAAGTAAATAAAATGTTCATTTTATTTAGAAAAAAAGTTTCCTTAGTTTATCTTTTCTGAAAAAATTCCCTAGATTTTTATTTATTTTACTTTTGATTCTTTATTTTTTTCTAGACAAAAACACTCGCACTTACTTTTAATTCTCCGATTTAAAATAAAGCTGTTTTTAAAGCTTATTTTAAAGTTGATTTTAAAGCGACTTTTGTTTTTCTTTGTTGGTTATTTTTAAGCTTATTTTTAATCGTTTGAGTTTTTTAAGCCTTGCTTAAAAAACTCAAACGATTAAAAAACAACAACGTTAAAACCAACCAATTTTAAAGCGACTTTGTTTTTAAATCGAAGATTTAAAAACAAAGTCGCTTTAAAAACAAAAATGAGCTTAAAAAATAGCTTATTTTAAATAGGAAATTGAAAAATAAGTTCGAAGATTTAAAAGTTCAGAGATACTTTTGTTTTTTAATTTTCGATTTAAAAGTTCAGAGATTTAAAAACAAAAACAAAAACCGTTTTTAAAGATCTTTTTTTTTTAGTAGCTAAAAAAGTTCAAAATAAGAATATAAATATTCTTTAAAAAATCTTTTATTTTTAAAAAACAAAAGATTTTTTAAAGAAAAAATAAATTGGTTTATTTAGTTAATAAAGTTTTTTTTGTATTTTTTGTATAACCTTTATAAATCCAAATTTTTACACCAATAATTCCATAAATGGTTTGAGCTGTTTTATAACAGTAATCAATATTTGCACGTAAAGTTTGTAAAGGTACTCGACCAGAACGAACCCATTCTGAACGAGCAATTTCTGCACCATTTAAACGTCCTGATACTTGGATTTTAACCCCTTTTACTTTAGAAGTTTTCATAAGATCTTCTTTTGCTTTTTTGATTACTCTACGGAAAGCTTTTCGTTTTTCTAAATCATCTACAATACAATCAGCTACAAACGAAGCTTTTGTTTCTAGATTTTGTGGTTTTACTGAATAGAATTTAAATGAAATTTTAGGAGTTAATTCAATATTTTGTTTACACATTGTTTTTTGTTTTTGAAGTTGTTCAAAGAAAACTTCGTGGAAAGTTTTTTGTAATTCATTTTTTCTATTAATTTGTTTCATAGTTTTTAAAATTTGATTTTTTACTACATCACGACGTCTTTCATCAGATAATTGTGATAAAGAATTAAGATTTACCCCAAATAAGAAATTAGCTTGTTGTTTTGTAAAATTACGAATTTTTCTTAAATATTTACGAGAATCCGAAATAGTAGCTAAATAAAGGAAAAGATTTTTATTTCGATGTTGTTTTACAGTTTCTTGTAAATAATCAATAAATTTCATTTTTGAATGTTCATTTTTAAGATTTGAAAGTTTTCTTTTTAAAGCTTTTTCTGATAGCGCAAGAAGAGCTTTTTCTTGTTTTTTTAAAGTTTGTCTATTTGGTTCTACACTTAATTGTTGGAATCGTTGTTTTTTTAATTGTGCATTTACTTGTTGAATATAGTTTCTTAAAGATTTAATAAAACGAATTCTTTGGAAATAAGCAAAAGATTTTGCTTTTGATAAAGTTCCTAAAACTAAAAATTCTTGACGTAAATTTTCTAATTTTTTTAAAGCTTGTTTTTGTAATGATTTTACTAATTTAATTAACAGATTTAAAGGTTGTTTTTTGATTCTTTCTAATCTAACAAGACTCCATTTTTTATCATATCCAATTGGAGCAAATTTTAAAGAACCATATTGTTTCATTTGTTCTTCTTTATAATTATTTAAAAATTTATTCCAATAATTCATTTCTGTTTTTAGCTGATTAATAAATTGACGATTTGTTTGAGCTACAAATAAGTCAACAAATCGAGTCATTTTATTTGATTGAACAGCTCCGTATTTTTTTACAATAGCAAACATATCTTTCTTTTTAGAAACTAAAGAAAGATTGTTTTTTTTATTATTGTTGCTACCAAAACGATTTGATTTTTGATTTTTACCAAAATATTTTGTATTAGAAGAAAAGTTCGTTGAAAAACGATTTCTAAAATTTTTCATACCTTGTTTTCTAAAACTCGATTTTTTAGTTTTGTTAAATACTGTTTTTTTAAATTTTCTTGTAATTTTTTTACCTTTTTTTAAAACAAATACATTTTTTAAAAAGCGTTCTTGGAATAATTTTAAAGCAGTTTTACGTTTTTGAAGACGTTTTGAAACTAAAGCTTTTTTTCCATCATTAACTTTTGTTTTAGATACTTTTTTTGCTGTATTTTTTTTATCATTCATTTCAGCTGTTTTTGTGCTTGATCTTAAATAATTCATTTCTTTTGCTTTTAAAGCGGCTTTTTCTAAAATTACTTGATTTTTTAATAAATTATGAATTAAGTGAGGTTGAACTTCTAATTTTTCAATAGCTGATTTAACCATATCACAATTTTGTGCATGAATTTGAATTCCAATTTCATAAGGAATGAAACCACGCTCAATTTTAATATGTGAGATTTTTGGTTCCGTTTGTGAACGATCTGCTTTTTTTTGTAAAATTTCTGGTAATAATTTTAACAATGTTTGACGTAATAAACGATCTTCTAATAATGTTTGAGCATATTGATGTTTGTGAAATCTAGCAAACCACTGATTTTGATGTTTTTTTGTGATACCTACACGAAAACCTAAAGGATGAATTTTTTGACCCATAATATTTAATTTTTTTTTTAGCTAAAACTAAATTCAATGGGAGTTGATAGTTCAATTATCAAAAACAATTGAATTTTTACTAAAAGATTTGAACTTTTATTTGATTTTCTATCATTTCTTTTTTGAGTTTAATAGAATATCTAATACAAATTTATTATATTTATTGACTTTAAAATTTAATGAGTATAGTCTAATAAATAACTGAAAAATAGATAACTAAAATTCACTCTAAAATTTAGGAAATTTGTTTTGTTTTTTATCTATTTTTTTGCTCTATTTTTTCATTTTATATCAAAACAAAAAGTTTTTGTTTGTTGGTTTTAACGTTGTTAAAACGAATTTGATAAGCGGTTTTTAAGCACTTTTTAAGCTTTTTAAGCTTAAAAAACTTAAAAAACCGCTTAAAAAGTGCTTATCAAACAGAAGCGGTTTTTTACGCACTTTAAAATAAGCAACAAACAAAAAAGTTAACTAATCAACAAAAAGAATAATTAATAAGTAAAAAGTTCATTTAATTTAAAATTATTAAACTTTTTTATTTAAAATATTTTATTTTTAAAATAAAGTATATAAAAAAAGTTAAAAAAAAAGGACCGTATTTAATCACGTTTATTATATGAAATTCTTAAAAAATTAACAAGTTTTAAATATTTTAAAAAAATTTTTTTAAAGATTTTTTTTTTTCTTTTTTAAGCGATTTTTAAAGCTACTTACTTTTGTTTTTAAATCTTCGAACTTTAAATCTTCTATTTAAAATAAGCTTCGTTTGATAAGCACTTTTTAAGCTGTAAGGCTTTTACGAAGTTAAAGCCTTACAGCTTATTTTAAATCGAAGATTTAAAAACAAAGTTGATTTAAAATGAACTTAAAAACCAAAAACGAAAAACAAAAAAACTTAAAAAACCAAAATTATCAAAAATTAATTTTGTTTTACAGTATATTTTGTAATATTCGAATTTAAATTTAAATTTTCTTGTCTTTTTAAAGGTCGAGTTACTAAATCTAAAATTTGTCGTACATTTGAAAAACCGTGAATTTGAGAGAAAGTAAATTCTACAGACCATTTTGTAGTAATTCCACGAGCTTCTAATGGATTAGCATGAGCCATTCCTGTAATTACTAAATCAGGTTGTAATTCACGAATTCTTTGAATTTGATAATAATTATCAGGTTTTTCAACAATTCGAGGCATAGGTACATTCATTTCTAAACAAGTTTTTTCAAGTAGTTGAAGTTCTGATGCTTGAAATCTTCTGTCCATATAAGGAATACCAATTTCATACACAATCATTCCACAACGAATTAAAAATCTAGCTAATGAAATTTCTAATAAATTATCTCCCATAAAAAAAACAGATTTTCCACGAATAAATTTCAAATCATTTTCTAGACTTTGCCAAATTTTTTCTTCACGTTCATCAAGTCCTTGTGGAATTATATTAAATACGGAACAAATTTTTTCAATCCATGCACGTGTACCATCTGGTCCAATTGGAAAAGGAGCCCCAATTAATTGGCATTTTTTACGTCTCATTAAAGTAGTTGCAGTTCTACTTAAGAATGGATTTAATCCACAAACATATACATCTGGACCTAAGGAAGGAAGATCTGCATAATGTTGAGATGGTAACCATCCAGCAACTTCAATTCCTTGACGATTTAATTCCAATTTTAATTGGGTTGCCACTGTATTTGGAATGGAACCAAATAAAACAAGATCGGGTTTTTTAGCTATTTTGTTATTGTTTTCTTGTTTGATAGGATTTTGGGAAAGTTGAACTGAAGAAAGAGAAAGTTCTGGATTTTCTTTAGAATCAACCAAAGATAAGTTGGCCTTTTTTTCGGGGCATCGTTGAGCCATTGCTGATAAAACAGTATCTTCACCCTGTGTAAATGCATAATCTAAACCATTAGCGCGTGCTACAACAATCGGAATTCCAATTTCACGTTCCAATCTAGGGGCCATTCCTTCTAAATCCATTTTAATAATTTCAGTTGTACAAGTTCCAATCCAAACAATTACGCTTGGGTTACGATCTTGTTGAATTTGTAAACATAAACGTTTAAGTTCTTTATAATCATTTAATTGAGCTGAAATATCACTTTCTTCTAATTCAGCCATTGCATAACGAGGTTCGGCAAAAATCATTACTCCTAATGCATTTTGTAAAAAATATCCACAAGTTTTTGTTCCAATTACTAAAAAAAAACTATCTTCAATTTTTTGATATAACCAAGATACACAGCTAATAGGACAAAAAGTATGATAATTACCTGTTTCACATTCAAATACTAATTGTTTATTTTCAACATTTACAAAATTTTCCAAATTCACTGGAGAAACATCCGTACTTAAAGATTCATTCTGTTTTTTTTCAGAAAGACCTATAACATTTGTATTAGTAGACATTAACTTTTTTTTCTTTTTTGATTTGAATGATCGGTTCTTCTTATTGAAAATCTAGCAGATTCTATTTTTAGTCCCTAATCATATTACAAATAGATTTCTGAGTTATATTAACAGGAAATACTACTATTTATTTTTATAAAATTTAAGGTATTTTTTAAATTAAATTGCTAAATTTTATTAAAAAAAGAAAATTTGATATTTTCTTTTTTTCAGTAGTCCTATAAATAAAAATGAAAGCAAATAAATAGAAAAAAATTTCAGTAGAATTGATTTCAGCTCTTTAATCCTCTACATTAGTTTTTTCATTTTAGTACTTTTAAAGCTTATTTTAAAGCTCTTTTTAAAGCTGATTTTTAATCGGTTGAGTTTTTTAAGCTCTGCTTAAAAAGTGCTTGCACTTTTTAATCTGCGATTAAAAAACAAAAGTGCTTATCAAACAAAGTTTAAAAGACAAAAACCAAATGAGTTTAAAAAACAAAAATAAGCAACAAACTGCCTGCTTTTAAAACCTCAGGTCCGCTGATATTTTTAAAAATGTTTTAAAAATATCAGGCTGATAATTTAATAAATTTAGAAATCATGCGATTGAAAAATTTTATTGATTTATGCTTTTTTCAAAAATAAAAAAGCTCAAAAAAATAGTTTCAATTATTTATATCTAAAAAAATTAGATATATTGAGTACGAAAAGTAATTCTGTTTTAGATTTTTTCATTTTCAAATTTAAATTTCTAAAAAATCTAATAAATTTCTAAAAACATTTTTAAAAATTTTCTTCTACTTATTAAAAGTAGACTCAAACTTCTTACTTTTTCCAATTTTAGAAATACTTTTCTTTTTATTAAAATACAAGGATTTCTAAAATGACCCTGTTTAAGGATAGATACAATACCTAGCATTAGTAAAGATTTACATGATTTAAAAAAAACGTCTTGGTCAGTTATCCTAAATCAAATTATACTTTTTAATTAAAAGTTCATAAAGCAATCAAATTTTAAAAAGTTTTTTAAATTTTTTCATTTTATTAAGTTTTTTCCTAGAGTTATAACTAGTTATGACTATTGTATAAACTGAATTGAAAAAATAGGTTTCTGCTACTGCATTTTAAATTTTACTTAAATGAAAAAGTAGAAACATATTTTTTTCAATCTTTAAGTGTAGTCAAAAATAATATAGGAAAAAATTTTATATCAGAGTGATTCTTTAGTTTTTTTAATTCGGCTTCAAAACTGTGTTAAATTTTTTTAAATTTCACAGCTTCATTTAGAATTCAACAAAAAAATATTTATAGAATTTTTATTTCTATTATTTAATATTATAACATAAAAAGAATAAAATAAATTTAAAGAATTTGCAATCCTTTGGTTTTCTCTTTTTAAAACCTCAAAAAACTCTAAACCAGAAAAAGAAAAAATAAGATTTTTTTGCACTAGTTTGTGTCGGAGCATTTCTTTTTGTTTTTAAAGCTCCTTTAAAAGCTTTGTTTGATAAGCACTTACTTTTGTTTTAAAATCTTCGAACTTTTAAAGCTTATTTTAAATCGACTTTTAAAGCTTATTTTAAATCGACTTTTAAAGCTTCTGTTTGATAAGCTTCGCTTTAAAAACGGTTTTAACAACGTTAAAACCAATTTGATAAGCGTTTTTGTTTTTTAAGCTTCTTTTTAATCGGTTGAGAAGCAAGCTTCTCAACTTAGGCTTTAACTTCGTTAAAGCCTTAGAAATTCAAAAGTGCTTCTGTTTGATAAGCTTTGCTTATCAAATTGGTTTTAACAACGTTAAAACCAACAAACAAAAACAAAAAGGTTTAAAATAGGCTTTTCAAAAATAAAAGTGTAAAAAGAAACGTGGAGTTCCGGGCCAAAAATGCAGCTAACACTCCCTCTCATAGATGTTGAATAAAAGTCCATTCATCTAAGGTAATCTAATTAAATTTTCAATTTGTTTTAAAAAACCAGCTTGATTTAAACGATATAATCCAATATCTAAACATAAAGCTTGAAGTTCACAAACTAAAACTTTAAAAGATTCTGGTGTTCCAATATAAATTTCATTATGCAAAATAATATTAGACCATAAAGTCATACGTCCTGTAATATCGTCTGATTTTATAGTTAACATTTCTAATAATGTAAATGCTGCCCCATAACCTTCTAACGCCCAAACTTCCATTTCTCCTAATCTTTGACCCCCATATTTTGAACGCCCTCTTAAAGGTTGTTGAGTAACTAAAGAATAAGGACCTGTAGATCGAGCATGAATTTTATCATCAACTAAATGGACTAATTTTAACATATAAGCAATTCCAACAGTAATTGCTTGATCGAAAGGTTCTCCAGTTCGACCATCAAAAATTTTGATTTTTCCCGGAAAAGCTGGATTTAAAATCCAATTTTTACCTGTTTTTAATCGAGCTTCATATAATTTTGAAAATACAAAACTTCTAGAAGCTTGAGGACCATAAATTTCATCAAAAGGTGTTATTCTAAAATGTTCTCCTAAATGTTTTGCAGCTAGACCTAAAAGACATTCGTAAATTTGACCAACATTCATACGAGAAGGAACTCCTAGAGGATTTAGTACCATATCTAAAGGTGAACCATCAGGTAAATAGGGCATATCTTGTCTAGGTAGAATTTGAGACACTATCCCTTTATTTCCATGGCGACCCGCCATTTTATCTCCTACCTGAATTTTTCGTTTTTCAGCTAAATATATTTGCACATGTTCAGGTTTATAATCTGAATTTCTTTTTAAAATTTTAATATCAATCACTTTTGCTTTTAAACCTTTAGGTGCTCGAAGAGAACTATCTTTTACAGCATCTAATTCTTTTTCTAAAATTGTGTATAATAATTTTTGATAGGGTGATTTAAATTTTTTTTGAATAGGTGTTGTTTTTCCAACCAAAATTGTACCTTCTTCTACCCAACTACCTACTTTAATAATACCTCTTAGATCTAATTGAATTATTTCTTGCTCAGATAAATCAGGTATTTGATTGGTAATTTCTTCAAATCCATATTTTGTTTTTCTAATTTCAGTTTCATAAGTTTCAATATGTATTGATGTATAAAGATCTTCCTGAACTAATCGTTCACTTATTAAAATAGCATCTTCATAGTTAAAACCTTCCCAGGGCATATAAGCAATTAAAAGATTTTGTCCTAAAGCAAGTTCTCCAGCTTGACTAGCAGAACAATCTGCTAACAAATCCCCCTTTTGAACCCAATCCCCTTCAAAAACCATTGGACGTTGAACTAAACAAGTATCTTGATTCGAACGTTGATATTTTTGTAAAGAATATTTAATGGTTTGATTCATAATTTTTTATTTACACTTTATTTTTCAAAATAAAAAAAGTAAGTGTTTTCAATCAAGAAACAAATAGAAAGATTCTATTTGTTGAAATTTGTTGTTTTTATTAACCATTTAAAGAAAACTATGGAATATTTAATTTGAGTACAACAATAACAAAATAATAATTAAAGTTTTTTTTTCATTTTTTTTTTATTTTTAAAGCTTTTTTTGTTTTCTAAGCCTGCTGTTTTATACAGTAATACTTTAAATTTTCGTAGTTTTATTTGTTGCTTATTTTAAAGCTTATTTTAAAGTTTTTTAAACAAAACTTAAAAATGAGCTTTAAAATAAGCTTTAAAAGTGATTAAAAAACAAAAGTAAGTAGCTTTAAAATCAGCTTAAAAAGAAGTTTTAAAAACAAAAAATAAAATAAGCAAGAAACAAAAGATAGTTTAAAAATTACAAAGTTCTAAAACTAAAGGTGTTTTTTTTATTATCTAACTTAAAAATAAAAAAATAAAGAATTTGTAAATCCTAAAAAAACGAATTCATATACAAAAACTAACTTTATAGAAAAATTTTAAAGGAATGTTTACTTATATTTTTAACGCTATACTTTAAAAACATCACCAAAAGATTGTTTTTATAATGAATTGTTATATAAAAGAATTTTTGATCCACTTACATAAAGAACAAAACCACTTGTAGAAGTTGTTAATGCATGACCAGAATCACTAACAGCTCGCGCTTCTAAACCTGTTCCTACTAAAGGTCTTTGTGGTCGAATTAAAGGAACAGCTTGACGTTGCATGTTTGACCCCATTAATGCTCGGTTTGCGTCGTCATGTTCTAAAAAGGGAATTAAAGAAGTTGCAATAGAAATCATTTGAACTGGAGAAATTCCTACAAAAGAAACATAACGTCGAGAAGTTGAAATAAAATCTTTTCCAAATCGAACTGGAATATTTTGTTTTGGTAAAAAATTTAAATCAGAAAGATTTAAATCAGGAGTAGCAATTTTTAAACTTTCTTCTTGATCAGCTGAAAGATAAATTCTTCCTAAATTTTTTTGTACTTGTCCTTTATATATAGAATAAAAAGGAGTTTCAATAAATCCTTGGTTATTAACACGAGCATAAGCAGTTAAGGAATTTACTAAACCTGTATTTTTACCTTCAGGAGTTTCAATAGGACAAATTCTTCCATAATGCGAAGCATGAATTCCACGAACAGCTAAAGTCGCTGTATCACGAGATACACCCCCAGGTCCTAACGAACTAAGTCTACGTTTATGAGTAATTTCAGATAAAGGATTTATTTGATCCATAAATTGAGATAATGGGTGAGTCCCAAAAAACTCTTTCAAAGCTCCATTTACAAATTTGGGTTGAATTAAGGAATTTAAAGATAAAAAATCCGTATTTAAATCTTTTTTTTGTTTTTGATTAAACTGAATTCTTTGAACCTGTGTTTGCATTTCAAATGCTTGTTTGCTAATTTTAGGCGCAGTTAAAAAGTTATTCATAGCAATTTCTAATTGTGTACTTTTACTATTTAATCTATCTAAATTGTCAATTGAATCAGAGTTTTCTAACATTTGTTTTTCAAGAGTAAATACTTTATCCCCATTATTTTTTGAAGCTTCGCACTTTTCTTTTTCAATCTGCGATTGAAAGTTCGAAGATTGAAAAACAAAGCCACTTTTTTTTGTATTTAATTTAAATCTAATAGCTTTTTCTAAACGCATTAAACCAATCCCAAATTGAACTTGAATAAGCTCTCCAGAACTTCGTACACGACGATTTTTTAAATGATCAATATCATCTATTTCATAAAGACCTTTTTCAACTTTCATTAAATAATCAGTTGCATATAATAAATCTTGTGCTGTTAAAGTAGTTTGTTGAGGAGAAATAGTTAATCCTAATTTTTGATTCATAGCTAAACGACCTCTTTTTCCTAAATCATACGTTCTTGGATTCATAAATTTTTTAAAAAACCATTTTCTTCCAAGTTCATACATATCTTTTGTTTTTTTTTGTTCTTTTTCCACTTTTTTAGCTTCTTTTTGGTTTTTAAGTTTTTTAGCTTCCCTAAAAAAAGAAGTTTCAAAATGCTTGGCTTCAAAATAAGTTGAAAAAGAAGGAATATTAACAGAATTACTTATTGAAAAGCGATTTTTTTGATTAGATTTTTGTAAATTTGTATTACTTTTTTTAACACGACGAGCTTTTTTTAAATTTAAAAGTTTGGCAAGTTCTTTCCAAGCTTCGGGTGGGGTAGATACATATAAATATTTGGTTTTTTTTGAGCTTATTTTTTCAAGTTCTTTATTAAAACTATTTAATAAAAAATTGGGAGAAATTACAGATTGAAAAATCATTTTTTCATTTAGTCCCATTCCTAATAAAAACCATAAAAGAGGAATTTTAGGTCCTTTTTTTAAACGAACCCACATACAATAATCTTTATCTATTTCAATTCGTAACCAGGTTCCTTTTAAACAAATGATATCTGCGTAAAATCTTTTTGCAACGGCATTTGGTTTTGGATTCCATTTATTAAAATAAATTTCATAAAAACTTTCTCTAAAATAAACACCAGGACTACGCACTAATTGATTTACAATTACTCTAGCAGCACCATTTAAAACAAAATGACCTCTTTTTGTCATTAAAGGCAGTTGAGCAATTAACATCCATTTTAAAAAAATGCATTTTCTTTTTTTATCAGTGTATTGAACAGGTACATAAAGTTTTGATACATAACTTTTCTGATAAAAAACAGCTTGTTGGACTGTATAATAGGGTTTTGTTAAACGATAATATTCAGGATAAAAGAAAATTTCAATATCTTTCTGAACATTTGTAATAGGATTTCTTTTAGAAAATTCTTCTAAAATACCTTTTTCTAAAAAATTCATAAAACTTTGTCTTTGAATTTCGACAAAATCTGGTAGAAAATAACGATGAATAGGCATATAATAAATCAATATATATATATAATATTTCTAGTTTTCTAAAAATTAAAAAAAATTCAAAAATAGTATTAGAAAATTTATTGAATAAACTTTTAAAAGAAAAGTTTTTTGAAGTTTTAAATTCAAAATATCGAAATCTTTATTTTGACTAAAGTTTTTTATTTTATGTTATAATTTATTAAATAAAAAATTTTATATTCCTACACTTGTGTTTAATTATTTTATCTTTATTTTTTTTTTAGAGAATTCTATTCTCTAATTTTTTTTTGTTTAAAGTTTGAAATTTTTAATCAATTCCTTTATGACTTCAATTTAAACCCTATTTTATTTCAAAATTACCGCTTATATTTTTAAAATAAATAGCAGGCAAATAAATTTATATGGAAATTAGGGATTGGTTTAGTTCTAAAATCTATATAATAGATATAAAATAACAATCAAAAGAATTGTTCACAAATAAAAAAATTAAATATAGAAATATTAACAAGTAATTTTAATTAAGATAGACTAAAATAAACCTCTCTTAATTAAAATACTAATTAAAAATAAAAATTTAAATTTTAAATCGAATTTTCAGATTTTTAACTATCATTTACAATCTTAGAACTTTTATAATAGCAGATTATAAAAGTTTTCAGATTTTTAACTATCATTTACAATCTTAGAACTTTTATAATCTGCTATTATAAAACAAAAACAAAATTTAAATTTTCAAAATAGAAAGAATGAATTTGCTTGACCTTTTATTTACTGAAACAAAAATAAAAAAATGCAAAAATATTGGGATAAAATATCACAGACGAAACAATATTGTTTCCATTGTTTTATGTTCTTTTAATGTTCTTAGTGCTAACTCAATAATATTTTTTGTTTTTGAGTACTTTATATGTTATTTAAACGAATTCATACATTGAAAATAGGGTATTTTAAATATAAAACCAATACTAATCAATTTATATGAAATAATTGTAATTTTTTATATGAGTCCACCTACAAGGTCCGCTTTTAGCGGAAATTTACTTAATTTTATAGAAAATTATGTAAAATACAAACTGGATCGTTGGGACATATTTCATCAAAATTGTTGCCATGAAATTTTGTTTATACTATAAAAACAAATTTCATTTATATTGTAATTTTTAAACATTGTTTAAAAGTTACAAAAAATTTTTTCTATTAAACTTTAATTTTTGAAATAAAATACGATTTTGTTTTTATTGATAGTTAATTTCTTATCAATTATTGTTAATGTACTTTTTTTGAGTCTTTGTTTCTATTTTTCAACTCTATTAAAAAAATAAAAAAAGGCAAAAAAAAACTTTAAAAAAACAGCAAAAAATCCAAAAATTTTAAAATCAAAAAATTCCAATTTAAAAAATTTTCTCGGTTTTGTTTATAAATATTATTCAATATTTATTTTGAAAATATGTTACCTCCTTGAAATTTTGATTTCAAAAATTTATGACAACAAGAAAATCAGCTGAAGCTATCACTTATCCGATTTTTACTGTACGTTGGTTATCTATTCATGCATTAGCTGTTCCAACTATTTTCTTTTTAGGTTCTATCACAGCTATGCAATTTATTCAACGATAGGTTAATTCCTATTGAATAAATAGGTAACTTTATTTGCTTTTGTGTAAACTTGTTTGTATTGCCTGATATTTTAAAAATATTTAAAAAATATCAGCGGACCTGATATTTATTTTAAAAATATTTAAAAAAATAAATATCAGCGGACATTTTTTATAGATTTTTTTTAAAATTCAAAAATTAAGTTTGTTTTTTTAAGCTTCTTTTTTTGATTTTTGTTTTAAAACGTTTTAGAAACTAAAAAAGATGGATGCAAACTGTTTTTGCATAGTAAAAACAGGATAAAACAAGATTGTTTTCCCAATTTTATTTTGGAAAAAAGCAAAAGTTTAAGAAAATTTTTTCTAGATTTAATTTCTATTCTAAAATAAAAAATTTTCTCTAATTCGATCTTTTATTTATACGTCAAACATAGTAAAGAACTAGGCTAGATTTAGTTATGTATATTTTAAAAATTTTATAAAATTTCTAAGTTTTTTTGTAGAACAAAAAAACTGGAGGTTAAAGTAAACTTGATTCTTAAAATCAAAATAACAGATTTTTTCAATAGTAAAAAATAGAGTTAAGGTTAAAAAATAATCTAAACTAGACCTGAAATTTTTTTATTTTCTTATGGCTAGACCTAATCCCAATAAACAAGTTGTTGAACTTAACCGTACTAGTCTTTATTGGGGACTATTATTAATTTTTGTATTAGCAGTTTTATTCTCTAGTTATATTTTCAACTAATTTTACTGTTTTACAGAAAAAATTTTAAAAATGTTTGTTGTAATTATTTAAACAAATTTTAAATAATACAATTTTAGTCTATTTTTTGAAACTAGTTTTTTTGTGTTTAGAAAGTAAATAATGGTTAATTTCTTTAACTAAGTTGAAAAAATACAATTTTAAATCAAAAAATAGTAAAAAAAAAATTTTTTTTATTTTTAAACTAAAAAGCAGGTGTTTATTTAGTAAATTAAATAATAATCTGGTAATAAAATAAAAATGAAAAACCTTTTTATGAATTTGTTTGTTGTGAATATCAGTAAAACTAAAACTGATATTCACATTTTTATTATTAATTCCAAAAATTTTGTTTTTATACTCACTTTTTGTTTTTAAATATCTGATTTAAAAGTGTTTTTAAAGCTCATTTTTAAGCGCCGCCAAAAAAACGGCTTTAACGAAGTTAAAGCCTTAAAGCTTAAAAAGTGCAGGGCTTAAAAAACTCAAACGATTTAAAAGTTCGAACTTTTGTTTTTTTTTTTTGAAGCACTTTAAAAGTATCGGCTATTTAAAATGAGCTTAAAAAACTAATTATTTGAACAATTTAAAATTCCGTTTTTTAATTGAAGTTTAAAATAAATTTTGGTTATTCAAATAAAAATGCAAAAAAAAAAAAAAAAGTGTTATAATATTTTTGAATAAAAAAGGGGATATGGCGGAATGGTAGACGCTGCGGACTTAAAGACTCATAAACTTTTTAGTTATTTTGAGCTTTTTTATAGTGATTTAAAAAGTGAATGCTTTCAAATTCAGGAAAAGCTTTTTACAAAATTTTTTAATACTTTATTTTTATAGTATTTTATCTCTCTTGAGAAAAAATCTACAATTGTAGATTTTGATAACTGAAAAATAAAACGAAAAAGAAAAAGACAAAGACTAATACTGAGCCAAGAGACAAAAATTAGAAATGTTGTCTTCGGTGCAGAGACTCAATGAAAGCTATCGTCTTTTTATTTAAAGACGATAAAGATAGAGTCCAAAAAATTTTTTTAACTAAATATAAATTTTTAGAAAATCCGTTGATCATTGCGATCGTGAGGGTTCAAGTCCCTCTATCCCCAAAAATTTAAAATACTGAAGTGAGATTTAAATAAATCCAAAATTTTATTACTTTATAAAATTTTTTTTTTTTGTCTGTTTTATTTTTCTATTTTTTACAATTGTAAAAAAAAAAAAAATCCTATATATAATTGAACAAATACTAGTAATTGTATAATATATTCTAGGATATAAACACTACAAATTTTATCAAACAAAAAAATTCACTAACAAAAATTGGAAAATTATGAAACAATAAATGAAAAAAAAAAGTAATAAAAATAATCAAATTTTAGGTTTTATTTTCTATGTTTATTTAATGCATAAAACGATCTATCTAAAATTTTATTAGCTTCTGATAAATAGAATATAATAAAAAAAAACTAAAACCAAAATAAAATATTAGCTAAATTTTGAATTATTTCTACAGATTATATATATAAATTAACATTCAAAATTTTCTATGGTAGAACCTTTACTTTCTGGAATTGTTTTAGGATTAGTTCCTGTTACTATTGCTGGTCTTTTTGTTACAGCATATCTACAATACCGTCGTGGTGACCAAGCTACTTGGTAAAAAATCCAAAATTAGGCACTGTTGTTTTAAAAGTTACTTTAAGTTTTTTTATTTTTAAATCTTAGAACTTTTTAATCTTAGATTTAAAAAAAATGCAGAGATTTAAAAGTCGCTTTAAAATAAGCTTAAAAAACAAAAACAACAGTCGACATTTTTTAATCTGCTGTAATTTTTTAAAAATTAGAAAAATTACAGCAGAAATTTTCCAATTCCAGTTCATTAATATAAATAGATAAAGAACCGATTCTATAAAAGTGATTTTTAAAATCAAAACAAAAAAAATTAAAATAGAAATCTTTTTAAAGAAAGAATAGATCTCAAAATGAATAAAAATATTGACTAATTGATTTGTTTTTATTTGGTAACAATCTTCATTTAAGTAGATAGATTGCCACAATTAATATTATTTAAAAATTTAAAGCTACTTTCAATTAAAGCTTCTTTTTAAGAACCTTTTGTTTTTTGTTTTTAAATCTCCGAATTTTTTAAGCCCATTTTGTTTTTTAATATCTGATTTAAAAGTATCTGCAGATACTTTTAAATCAGATATTAAAAAACAAAATGGGTTAGTTTTACCAACGTTAAAACCAATTTGATAAGCACTTACTTTTAAATCTTCGATTTAAAATAAGCTCATTTTTAATCGTTTGAGTTTTTTAAGCAGGGCTTAAAAAACTCAAACGATTAAAAATGGGTTGGTTTTACCAACGTTAAAACCAATTTGATAAGCGTTTTTAAAGCTACGCTTTAAAAACGCTTATCAAAATGATCAAACAAAGCTTTAAAAACCGCTTTAAAAGGAGATTAAAAACTAAAGTGCTTATCAAATGTTCTTTTTAGAAACAAAGTTTTAAAAAAGTTTTGCTTTAAAATAAGCAATAAAGAAAGTTTTAAAAACAAAAAGAAACAAAGTTTCTAAAACCTTTTAAAACATAAGTGCTTAAAAAACAACTCTGTTTAATTTTTAAAAACTTTATTTTAAAGTTAGTTAAAAAAAAATCTTATAGCTTTTTTTAAACTATTTTTTAGCTGTTGCTTTAGTAGCAGCTAATTTAACACCATATTTTGATCGACTTTGAACTCTATTTTTAACACCAGCAGTATCTAATGTTCCGCGTACAATATGATATCTTACACCAGGTAAGTCTTTTACCCTTCCACCTCTAACTAAAACAACAGCGTGTTCTTGTAAATTATGTCCGATTCCTGGAATATATGCAGTTACTTCAAATCCAGATGTTAATCTTACACGAGCAACTTTTCGTAAAGCAGAGTTCGGTTTTTTAGGTGTAACAGTATAAACACGTAAACAAATTCCTCGTCTTTGAGGACAAGATTTTAAAGCAGGTGCTTTTGTTTTTTTTGTAATTTTTTTTCGAGCTGACTTAATTAATTGTTGAATTGTAGGCATAAAAGAAAATATTTTTAAAATTTTTGAAGAAATTTGTTTTGGTATTTGACCCTTTTATCTAATTTATAGTTCATTTTTCATTCTAAAATAACCTAATATAAAATCTTAGTTTCATATAATGAAATAATAAATTTTATCATTTCTTTTTAAACTTTTTTTATTTTTAAATAAGTTTTAAAAGAAGTTAAAAAAAGAAGGTTATAAATTATAAAAAAGTTTTTAAAAGTTAAACGATTTTGAAATTTTTTATTTAAAAATTCTAAACAAATAGAAAAAGTAAAAATAGAAAAAAATATTTTTCACATTTATATAATCAAAGTGTGGATTTATTTTTAGTTTTTAAACTAAAATACTTATTATTAGAAAATGGACTATTTTAATTAAATAGTCCATTTTCTAAATTTATTTATAGAATTATATTCTATCTAAAATAATAATTTTTCAATTAATTAGTTTATTTTAAAATTCTTTCTTATTTAAAAACTTCTTTTTTGTTTTTTAAGCTCTTTTTAAAGCTCATTTTAAAAGTCGCTTTAAAAACAGTTACTTTTGTTTTTTAATCTTCGATTAAAAAGTTAGAAGATTTAAAAGTAAGTGCGGAACTTTAAAATAAGCTTAAAAAACTTCTTTAAAATGAGTTTTAAAATAAGCTAAAAAACAAAAACTTGTTGGTTTTAACTAAGTTAAAACCAACAAACAAAAACAAAAAGTTTGAATTTTAAATTTGTAGAAAATTAAAAGCTAAAAACTAATGGATCAGGAAAGAATCGATTTAATTCAATTAATAAAGCGGCTGTTACTGTAAACCATGCTAAAGCTACTACAGGAGCGGTTGATAAATAAGTTGTAAAATCTTTCATAAAAATTCCTTTTAAAAGTAAAAATTTTGTTTCCAATTGATTTTTTTACAATCGACGTTTTTATTTCTAAAAAAGACAATTCTTTTTCTTAAATTAACAATAAAAAATAGGAAAATAAAAAAAGGTTTGTTTTTTATTTTAAATAATTCAAAAAGTCAAATTGTATATCTAAAATGTTTATTTTCAAATCAATTGAAAAAACTTCTCTTTCTTAGTTTTGTTTTTCATTTTTTCGATTTCTTTTTTTATTAGAATCAAAAAAATTTGGGTATTTATACGATCGTTGTTAATTTTAGAGCTTTTTAAAAACAAAACTTTTTTAAAAAGCTCTAAAATTAACAAAAAAGGAAAAATGAATTCATTTTTTTTAACAAAGTTAAAAAATGAAAGAAAAAATTAATGGTGATCTTCTAAAGCTTCACCAATATAAGCACCAGCTAAAGTAGCAAAAACTAAAGCTTGGATAGCACTAGTGAAAACACCTAATAACATAATAGGAATAGGAATAATTAATGGTACTAAAGCCACTAAAACTCCAACAACTAATTCATCAGCTAAGATGTTCCCAAAAAGTCGGAAACTTAATGATAGTGGTTTAGTGAAGTCCTCCAGTACGTTAATTGGTAATAAAAACGCAGCAGGTTCTACATAACGTTTAAAATAACCTAAACCTTTTTTACGAATTCCAGCATAGAAATAAGAAATTGATGTTAAAAGAGCTAAAGCTACAGTTGTGTTAATGTCATTTGTAGGAGCTGCTAATTCACCATTTGGAATTTCAATTAAATGCCAAGGTAATAAAGCCCCTGACCAGTTTGAAACTAAGATGAATAAAAATAATGTTCCTAAAAAAGGAACCCATTTTAAATATTCTTCTTCACCAACTTGTGTTTTAGCTAAATCACGAATAAATTCTGTTACTAATTCAGTAAAGTTTTGGAACCCTTCAGGTGTTGATTTTAAATTGCTATTTCCTAAGAAAGATAATGCAAAAATAATACCTAAAACTACCCATGATGTCATTAAAACTTGACCATGTACTTCATATTCACCTAATTGCCAATAAAAGTGTTGTCCTACTGAAACTTCTGCAATTTCTGAGAATGGATTTACAAAAAATTCACTCATTTTTTATTTGTTTTGTTTTCTATTTTTTTTTTATTTTAAATAAAATCTTTCGTTGTTTTTTAAGAGTATTTAAAATATACTATATTTTTACAAAATTTTAGACTTTTTCAATTTGAAAAAAAACTATAATGTTTCTTTATTCTATTTTGAGATAAAATTTTAAAACTAGAAAAAATAGAATTTTAAATTTAACAAAATTTAAAACATTGTTGAAAGAATTATTTAAAAGTTAACAACCTAATTTTAAAAGATTTTCATTGCAAATTTCTTAATTCATAAAAATTTTCAAATTGCTAAATTGTTTTTTTTTATTTAGCAATAAATTTTTTATTTTTATTGAAAAAAAATCACACAACTAAAAACACATTTAAACAAATCTAAATTTCATTTTTAATTGTGTGTTCCCAAAAGATATTTTTTGAATAATGGGAATTATTTAGTAAAAACAAATGTAAAAATTTACTATTTTTACATTTGTTTTTGAAACTTCTTTTTTGAGCTTCCTTTTGGAGCTCATTTTTAATCGGTTCTTGGTTTTAACGTTGTTAAAACCAATTTGATAAGCTTGCACTTTTTGTTTTTTAAGCTGTAAGGCTTTAACGAAGTTAAAGCCTAAGTTGAGAAGCAAGCTTCTCAACCGATTAAAAAGTGCAGAGCTTAAAAAACTCAACCGAACTTTTTAATCTGCGATTAAAAAACAAAAGTGCAGGGCTTAAAAAACTCAAACGATCCAAAAATCAAAAACTTCAAAATAACAAAGTTTCAAAATGAAAGAATGATTGAAAATCTAGAAATAGTGAGCTTACCCCACTCAGGTCACTACGCAACCTACAAATATTTTCTTAAATATAAAGAAAAAACATCTTCTACTTAAGATAAGATTATTTATCTTATATAAATTTTAAGAAATAGATAGTTTTTAAACTTTAATGTATGTTTTTTTTAACTGCAAGCCGTTTTTGTGAGTTATTATAAAAAAACAGCTGAAATAGGATGAATTTCTTGTAAAATTCTATATGAATTATTTATTACTTCTTTGGGCTAATGTTAATTAGCCAAACAAGTAATAAATAATTCATATTATTGATTGAAAAAATGTAATTTATATAGGAATAGTTTATTCTTTTTAAGTTAAAAACTTATAATGAAGATCCTAAACCAACGTATGAACCGTAGAAGAAAATAGCAAGTAAACCAATAGCTGCTGTTCCAACTAAAGTACCAATTAACCATAATGGGATACGTCCAGTAGTTCCTGTATTAGACATGAATTAAAATTTAAAATTGAAAAATTTACAATAAAATCAAAAACAAATAGTACATTCACTTTTCAAAAATTGACTTCTTTTTTTTTGCAATTGCAAAAAGTTTCTTTATTTTTTACAAATTGAAAAATAAACAAGAAAGAGTTAAATTTTAAAAAAAGTCTTTTTGGCTTTTTTTTTTATATCTTTGGCAAAAGCCAAAAATATAAAAAAAATTCAATGTTGTTTTTGGGAGCTTTTAATAAATTAAATAGAAGAATTTGAAAATTCTAAAAATTTTTATTTAATAAAACAGCCTAATTTTTTTACTTTTTTGAGTAAATTTTATTTGAGGGTGTATTTTGAAACAAAGTGCTCAGAAATACATTTTTTTAATGAATTATAACATAAAAAAACTTTAAAAATAGAATAGAATTTCCAATAAAAGTTTTTTACACGAATGAGCTCAATAATTTAAAATTATAATTATATGGAATAGATCCAACGTTCTAAATGAATTCAATTCAAAATCATAAATATTAATGATTTTTTTTTAGAAAATTTTAATTGAGCATCCTTATACTTTAGTTAATCTCTTTAAAAGAAAAATTAGAGAATCTAAAGTTATTTCACGTATCATACAAAGATAACACAAAATTTTTAAAACAATTTATTTTAAAATTTTGTTAAAGGTAAAATTTTTACTTTTTTATACTCTTTTGTTTTTTTACGGTTTTTTCTTTTATAATAAAAAAAGAAAAACTCTAAAAAAAGTGCTAACTAAATAAAATTTTTTTTTATCTAAATAGAATTTATGACTAAATTCTATATGAATTTAGTCATTTTTTGTTTTTTTTTTAATCTCTTATTTAAAAGTTGCTTTAAAATAAGTTTAAAAAACAAATTAGTATTTTATACACAGAGAGAATAAATAACAAAAATTGCCTATTTAAAATAAAAAAATATTTTAACTAAAATTTTTAAACAAAGTGGAATTTTAAAAACTCTTTCAGTTTTAACAAAAGCTTGTTAAAAATTACCTTAAAACTAAAGGGGGTTTTATAAAACCCCCTGATTATTTTTTTTATCGTTTCTTGGTTTTAACAACGTTAAAACCAACAAACAAAAACTTTAAAAACGGCTGTTGTTTTTAAAACAACAGGCTTTTAAAATAAAAACCTATTAAAAAGTGAAAAGCTTATTAAATGGTTTTTTAAACCTTTTAATTTTCTTTTGTAAAAATTATTCTTTTAAAATAAAATCTTATTGATTCATAAAAATTTTAGATTATTTATGAATCAAAGTTCTAACCAAAAAGAATTAAATCTTTGTATGTTTTCGTGTCGCACCCACTTAACCAAATAAAAATAACACCTAATTGTCCAAAATGAGCACTAAAAACTTTTCTTGAAATTTCTTCTAAATCACTAGTATGGCTGTCAAAATCGTGAGCATCAGCGTGAAGATTCCAAATCCAAGTTGTTGTATTAGGCCCTTTTGAAAGAGTTCTTGAAAAATGTCCTGGTTTAGTTGGGTTTTAATCAATTCTTAGTTTCAAAATAACATAAGGATTGATTTATACCCTAAGAACCGTACATGCTTTTTTCAAAGCATACGGCTCACATACTCTTTAAATAGAAAAAAAATCAATAGAAATCTTCGCTATTGTTTGTTGTTTACTTTAAAGCACTTATATTTTAAACGATTTTTAAAACAGAGTTCGAACTGGCTTTTTAAGTATCTAACAAAACTGAACGAATTTTTATAATGTTTATTGGATTGACCAATAACTAAAAAATAAATTAGATTTTATTTTCCTGTGCTTTTTTTTGCTTAATTGGTTTTTAACCTTACAGACATAATTTATTGTTATATAGATTTTATCTGATTATTTGATTAAGAAAAAAAGACTTCTAAAAAAGGGTTTTATTCATAATAAAAATACAATAAAAATAAATAGATTTGAATTTATTATTCAAAATGAATTCAAAATTAAAACCTAACTGCTATTTTTTTACAAAAAAAGCATTTCCTATAAAAAAGTCCTACATTTTTTTTAACTTTTTTTTTTGTTTTTTTTATTTTTATTTTTAGAATAGTTTTTATTAACAAAATGTTAATAAAAACTATTCTAAAATAAAAATAAAATCAAAGAATTTAAAATATTATAGAGCGTTACCACGAGGTAATACTTCTTCTGGGAATACTAATTTTTCGTGTGGTTGGTCTTGAGCAGCCATCCAAGCACGAATACCTTCGTTAAGAAGAATATTTTTAGTATAGAAAGTTTCGAACTCTGGGTCTTCAGCGGCGCGGATTTCTTGAGAAACGAAGTCATAAGCGCGTAAGTTAAGAGCTAAACCTACAACACCAATAGCAGACATCCAAAGTCCAGTAACTGGAACTAATAACATAAAGAAGTGTAACCAACGTTTGTTAGAGAAAGCAACACCAAAAATTTGAGACCAGAATCTGTTAGCTGTTACCATTGAATATGTTTCTTCAGCTTGTGTTGGGTTAAATGCACGGAAAGTGTTTGCACCGTCACCATCTTCGAATAATGTGTTTTCTACAGTTGCACCGTGAATAGCACATAATAAAGCTGCACCTAAAACACCTGCTACACCCATCATGTGGAATGGATTAAGTGTCCAGTTCAATTGTTATACTTAGGCTCTTTATCCTAAGTTCTCCTCATTTCTAAGGAGTATCGGACTATATCATCATCTTAATTTTATTTCTATGCTATTGAATAACTAAAAATCTAATGACTTGGTTGTAATAATTCGATTACAATTTTCTAAATCTGATTTTTTAAATCTAACGTCTTTCAAAAAAAAACGTAATTGGTTTTAAAATTAAGCAAATTAGAAAAAAACAGTTGAGGTTTTTATAAAAACCTCAGCGGTTTTTTAATCGGTTGAGTTTTTTAAGCCCTGCTTAAAAAGTGCTAGCTTCTCAACTTAGGCTTTAACTTCGTTAAAGCCTTAGAGCTTATTTTAAACCGGAGATTTAAAAACAAAGCCGCTTTAAAATGAGGTTTAAAAAGCGGACATTCTTCTTTTAAAACGGGTTAATTGGCATTTTAACCAACTTGGCAATTTTCAAAAACTCATAAAAGGTTTAAAATTTTTCATAAGAGATTTTGAAAAAATAGCAGCATTTTAAAAAACAGGCTTTTTAGATATTTACTTAAGTATTAGCACAGAAATTCTAGAAAAAATAAAATACATAGAAAATTAAGATGCCAAGCATTCGTGGGTATAAAAATACCTAGTCTCTGCACCTTCTTAACACAGAATCAAAAGAATTTTGAAAAGAAAAATTAAATCGATATATTTTTGTTTTATTATTTAGTTTATTGTTTATTGTTTTTCATAAAAACAACAGATTTATTTTTGAAACTTCCTTTCAAAAGTGCTGTGAATTTTGGTTTTTAAAGCTCATTTTTAAGGTTATTTTTAAGATTATTTTAAAACTTCACCCTTACTTTTGTTTTTTAATCGAAGATTAAAAAGTTCGTTTGAGTTTTTTAAGCAGGGCTTAAAAAACTCAAACGATTCAAAAGGTTGAGAAGCTAGCTTCTCAACCGATTAAAAATGAGATTCAAAAACAAAAGTGCTTAGCAAACTTATAAGACAAAAACTAAAAGACATATAAAAGTAGTCAATTTTTTAAAACTTAACTTTGCAAAAAATGTTTTCATAAGCATTACATGTAATGCTTATGAAAACATTTTCTTTTTATTACTTTTTTTTACAAACTAAAATAATAAGACTAAAAGGCATCTTTTAAAACTAAAAACTTCATTTACAAAAATATTAACCTAAGTCCTTTTTCGCTCGTTTACGAGCTTCATTTACATGTTTCCACGTACCTTTGTCAGATTGAGCTTGTCGCCCACAACAACGTAAACCTGTTCTAGACTTTTTATAGTTTCCTACAGTTGTTTCTTGGGAACATTTATGTCGAGGACAATAGATTGTAATTTTTGCCTTTGTATAAAATCCTTCTTCAGCTTTTTTAATAGTGTGCTGACGTTGTTCAACTATTTCAATAAATGAAGTTTTTAATCGATCCTGTTGAGATAATCTTCTTATTTGAATTTCTTCTGTGCTTAAGATAAGCTCATGGTTGTCATGTTGCCAGGGGTAATTTGTAATTGAATATTCTTCTAATAAGTATTTTTCGAATTGTTCTTTTGTATTTTTTCCTCGGCCATATTTGTTGTGGAAATCGTTATGGATAGCCTTAGAAATTACAATTCCATTTTCAACGAGGTAACGCCGATCTTCATGAGCATCCCAACTATTTAAGTGATCACATGAAAGATTTGTTTTTTTTGTTTCACCTGTAATAAAACATCTAAAATTATTTTTTCTAAGCACAGCTTCTTTCCACGCATTATATTTTTGGAGGTCAATATTACGACTTTTTCCTAAACCATGTTTATAGTTACCGTGATTCGAACCTTTCTTACGGGGATAAATATCTGGACCACGGCCCCTACTAGTCTTTTTTTCTGGATTAGAACCATCTGTTAAAAAGAGTAAAATATAAAAAGAACGATTAAGGGTAAATGTGTTTAAAAAACCCGCAAATAAAACTAAAATACGATAAAAAATACAAATCCCTGACTTTAATTAGAGTTCCATGAATTAACTTGGTTTTGCAACTAACCGTTAAGTTAGAAGTCACAAACTGAGGCATATGAAAACCTTGGAAGAATAAAATGAATCGGAAAATTGCAGCTACACCAAAACTAGGTGCAAAGAACCAACCTGCTTGTCCTAAAGGATAGATTAAGAAAACAGATACGAAAACAGCAATTGGAGCAGAGAAAGCGATAGCGTTGTAAGGACGTAAGTTTACAGAACGAGCAATTTCAAATTGACGTAACATAAACCCGATTAATCCGAAAGCTCCATGTAGAGCAACGAATGTCCATAAACCACCTAATTGACACCAACGAGTAAAGTCTCCTTGAGCTTCAGGACCCCATAAAAATAATAATGAATGAGCCATACTATTAGCTGGTGTTGAAACTGCAGCTGTTAAGAAGTTACAACCTTCTAAGTAAGAAGTTGCTAAACCATGAGTATACCAAGAAGTTACAAATGTAGTACCTGTTAACCATCCACCTAAAGCGAAGTAAGCACAAGGTAATAATAAAAGACCTGACCAACCTACGAAAACGAAACGGTCTTGGCGAAGCCAGTCGTCAGCATCATCAAACCATGTACGTTTTTCTTGATATGAACTACCGATTGCAATAGTCATTTCGTGATCTCCAATAATAATTTTATAGAGTTCATCTTTACGTTCAAAAGTTTTTAAAAACTTTTTTATGCATTTGTTTATAGTTTAAAAGTGTTTTTTAAACACTAATGTTTTTTTATAAAAAATTACAAATCAATAATTTTAAAATCTAATTATGACATTATTATAACATAATTTAAAAAATTTCAATAAAAATGTAAAAAAATAAAAAAAGCAAAGAATACAATAGATTTGTTGTACAGGCAAGATCCAAAGAAAAGTATAAATAACAAAAAAACTAAAAAATGTTTTGGTAATCTTTATTTAAAAAAAGTTAAATAAAATTCTTTTTAAAACTATTTTTAAAAATAGTTTTAAAAAAGCTATAAAGCTTTTGCTTTAAATTGATTTGAATTAAAAAAAAAAATTCAAAATAAACTAAAACTAAATACTTTTTTAAAATATTTTATTGTTAAAAAAAATTTAAACTGTAGAAATTTTTTTCTACTTTTGTTTTATTAAAAAGTTTTTTAAACTTACTTTTAAACATTGGACTTTTGTTTGATAAACACTTACTTTTAAATATTATTTTGAATAGCAGAACTTTTTAAGCGGTTTTTTAATCGTTTCTTGGTTTTAACAACGTTAAAACCAATTTGATAAGGACTTTTTTTTTTTTTAGCTGTAAGGCTTTAACGAAGTTAAAGCCTAAGTTGAGAAGCTAGCACTTTTTAAGCAGAGCTTAAAAAACTCAACCGATTAAAAATAAGCTTGAAAAACAAAATCAAAAACGCTTTTAGTTTTAAAAACAATAATAAAACTAAACAAAAAAGTAGTAAATTGATTTTTAATAAATTGACAAAAAATGAAAAAATTAATATAATTACTTATACAAAAAAAAATTTAAATTTAAAAATAGATAATATTAAAGTTTTTTATTGTTTAATATTTGTAAACAGATATTTGTACTTATGTTTTTATTTTAAAAGTTCGCTTAGTTTAAAAAAACTGTATGTTAAAAACATACAGAACGCTTTAAAAAGCAATTTAAGAAAAAAATAGAAATGAAGCAAAATAAAAGCTTATATAAATTCTTTAACGCAGGATAGAGCAGTCTGGTAGCTCGTGGGGCTCATAATCCTAAGGTCGCAGGTTCAAATCCTGCTCCTGCAAAAAATTTTAGTACCACTAAAAATAAATTCCTATATATGATAAAAAATCTCTCCTGATATTTTAAAAATATCAGCGGACCTTATATTTATTTTTTAAAATAAATATCAGCGGACCTTATATTTATTTTTTAAAATAAATATCAGCGGACCTTATATTTATTTTTTAAAATAAATATCAGCGGACATTTAGAGAAACTAATTTTATAAAAATTAGTTGTAACTTTAAAACAAGGTTAAAAAAGAATAAAAATAATACTTGATTATTAAATTTTTTTTTTTAAAACTCAATAGATATGATATAATTATTTTGAATCTAACAAAAATAAATCCAAAAAATAATAAGGATAGTTAGATGGCTACTGCTTTTGTTTTCCTGATATTTTTAAAAATATTTTTAAAAATAGCAGCGGTTTTTGAATCTCTAAGGCTTTAACTTCGTTAAAGCCTAATTTGAGAAGCTAGCTTCTCAACCGATTCAAAAGCTGATATTTTTAAAAATATCAGCGGACATTTATTTTGTTTGTTTTTTTAAAACAACAAAGAAACTGAAAAAAAGAGAAGCTTAAAAAACAAAAATTGGTTGGTTTTAACGTAGTTAAAACCAATTTGATAAGCAAAGCTTATCAAACAAGCTTCTCAAATTAGGCTTTAACTTCGTTAAAGCCTTAGAACTTAAAAAACCGAAACAAAAACAGGAGGAAATTCTCAATCTTTTTTTGAATAAAATTTAAAATTATAAAAATTTTTTTATGTCACATATTGTTAAAATTTATGATACTTGTATTGGATGTACTCAATGTGTACGTGCTTGTCCTTTAGATGTTTTAGAAATGGTTCCTTGGAATGGTTGTAAAGCAAACCAAATGGCATCAGCACCTCGTACAGAAGATTGTGTAGGATGTAAACGTTGTGAAACTGCATGCCCTACTGATTTCTTAAGTGTTCGAGTATATTTAGGTGCTGAAAGTACAAGAAGTATGGGATTATCATATTAATTTTTAATAAAAGTATTTTTAAAATAAATGTTAGATCTAAATAAATATTAATAACTTCTTATTGTTGATTTTTAAAATAGAAAATAAGAGTTTAAAAATAAATATTAAAGCTAACATTTATTTTTAAAGAAAGAATTTTTGTAGAACAAGTCTTGGCTTGGGTTTTCATAAAAAAGAAAACAGAAAAAACTAAGTTATTTTGAGCTTTTTTAATTTTGTTTTTTTTTAACATAATCTTTTTGTTTTTGTTTGTTGGTTTTAACAAAGTTAAAACCAACAATCTGCGAACTTTTCAATCGACTTTTAAAGTTTTTTAAGCAAAGCTTAAAAATGAACTTTAAAAAGATATTGAAAAACAAAAAGAAAATGAGATTCAAAATAAGATTCAAAAAAAAACAAATTTTTAATAAAGGTAAAAATAAAAATAACTTTAGAGTAGTATCTACAATTCAAACTTTTAAAAATTGTATAGTTCTATATATTTACAAAGTAAAAATTTGGTAGGTTTAAAAAATTTACAAAAAATAAAAAATAAATTTAGCTTCTGGATTCCTTTTTTTTTCTTTATCTATTTTTTTTATACATTGTGGTTTATTTTGACTCTATAAAATTTTAGAGTTAAAGTCAAAAACTAATAAGCACAAATAGTTTTCTGTTTTTAACGGCTTTTATTTTTAATTAAAAGTGCTATTGTTTGTTGGTTTTAACGTTATTGTTTTTTAATCGTTTAAGAAGCATTTTTGAATCTTCGATTAAAAAACTCAAACGATTAAAAATGAGATTAAAAATTGGTTGGTTTTAACGTTGTTAAAACCAAGAAACGATTAAAAAGAAGCTTTAAAATAACCAACAAACAAAAAATAAAAAGTTTTTTGAATAAAAAAAACACGCATTCGATATATAGAAAACTTGAAAAAAAAAAGTGAATAAAAAATTTAATGAAATTTTATTATGTTAACAATTACTAGTTATGTTGGTTTATTATTTGCAGCATTAGGATTCACTTTAGCTCTTTATTACGGTCTTGCTAAAGTTGTAAAATTAATCTAATTTATTTAAAACTTTAGATTTTGGAAAATAAAACCAAAATCTAAAGTTTTAAATTTGTTTGCCTGCTATTTATTTTTAAAAATATTTTTAAAAATAAATAGCAGCGGTTTTTGAATCTCTAAGGCTTTAACTTCGTTAAAGCCTAATTTGAGAAGCTAGCACTTTTTAAGCAGGGCTTAAAAAACTCAACCGATTCAAAAGCTGATATTTTTTTACAAAGATAGAAAACAAAGGTTTTGGAACTGAAGTTTTTTAACTTTGTAAAAAAGTTTCTATTAGAAATTTAGTTTCTATTTATTTTATTATTTAGTTCAAATGTTTCTGTTTTTACTTTTTATTTGTATATAAAAAAAAATTAGATTATTTTTAAACTATGTTTAAAAAAAGGTTTAAAGAACAAAACAATAGAAAATATCTAAAAAAAGTAAAGAAATAAAAATAGAATTAAACAAATTCTTGCACAAAAAATTTTTTCATGATAAAATCTTCTTGTTAGAAAAAACAAAAATAAACTTTTCATTTTACTACTGGTTAAAAATTAGAGTTAATTTACCCATTTTCATATAAAGTTTCTTTTCCTTAGTAGCTCAGCGGTAGAGCGGTCGGCTGTTAACCGATAGGTCGTAGGTTCAAGTCCTACCTGGGGAGATCAAAAAATCTAGAAAACACAAATCAAGTTTAGTTTTAAAAGCTTATTTAAAAGATTATTTAAAGGGTTTTTTTAAGCTTAGTTTAAAGCTCTTTTTAAAGCAATTTTGTTTTTTAAGATGGTTTTTAATCGTTTGTTGGTTTTAACAACGTTAAAACCAATTTGATAAGCTTTTTTAAAGCGTAGCTTTAAAAACGCTTATCAAACTGATCAAATAAAGCAAGAAACAAAATTCAATACAAAAACACGAATGTAAGCCGTGTGCAGTGAAAATTGCATGCACGGGTTTTATGGGAAGAAAAATCAGATGTTTTTTTTAATAAGAATCAAGATTATTGCTTTTTAAACAGATTCCTATTCATAAATAAATTTATTTAAATTTCTAAAGAAAACAATAATCCTACTTTTATTTTGCCATTTTTATTTTTCTTTACCTAACTATGTATTTCCATGGTGCTCGTTTTTCAAACTATGAAGCTTGGTTAAGCGATCCTATTCATATTAAACCAAGTGCTCAAGTTGTTTGGCCTGTTGTAGGTCAAGAAATCTTAAATGGAGACGTTGGGGGTGGATTCCAAGGTATTCAAATTACTTCTGGTTTCTTCCAATTATGGAGAGCAAGCGGTATTACTAGTGAACTTCAACTATATAGTACAGCTATTGGTGGTTTAGTAATGGCAGCTGCTATGTTCTTTGCAGGTTGGTTCCACTATCACAAAGCGGCTCCTAAATTAGAATGGTTTAGAAACGTTGAATCAATGTTAAACCACCACTTAGCAGGTTTACTTGGTCTAGGTAGTTTATCATGGGCTGGACACCAAATTCACGTTTCTCTTCCAGTAAACAAATTATTAGATGCTGGTGTAGATCCTAAAGAAATTCCATTACCACATGATTTACTTTTAAATAGACAAATCATGGCTGATTTATACCCAAGTTTTGCAAAAGGATTAGCTCCTTTCTTTACATTACAATGGGGTGAATATAGTGATTTCTTAACTTTTAACGGTGGATTAAACCCTGTTACAGGTGGTCTTTGGTTAAGTGATACAGCTCACCACCATTTAGCTATTGCTGTTTTATTCTTAGTAGCTGGACATATGTATCGTACTAACTGGGGTATTGGGCATTCTATTAAGGAAATTCTAGAGGCACACCGAGGTCCGTTCACTGGTGAAGGACACGTTGGTCTTTACGAAATTTTAACTACATCTTGGCATGCTCAACTTGCTATTAACTTAGCATTATTTGGTTCTTTATCAATTATTGTTGCTCACCATATGTACTCTATGCCTCCATATCCTTATTTAGCTACTGATTATGGTACACAACTTTCTTTATTTACTCACCATAATTGGATTGGTGGATTCTGTATTGTTGGTGCCGGAGCACACGCAGCTATTTTCATGGTTCGTGATTATGATCCTACTAACAACTACAATAATTTATTAGACCGTGTAATTCGTCACAGAGATGCAATTATTTCACATTTAAACTGGGTTTGTATTTTCTTAGGATTCCACAGTTTTGGTCTTTATATTCATAATGATACAATGAGTGCTTTAGGTAGACCTCAAGATATGTTCTCAGATACTGCTATTCAACTTCAACCAGTATTTGCACAATGGATTCAAAAAACACATTTCTTAGCTCCTCAATTAACTGCTCCTAATGCATTAGCTGCAACTAGTGCTAGTTGGGGTGGAGATGTTGTGGCTGTTGGTGGTAAAGTTGCAATGATGCCTATTTCATTAGGAACGGCTGATTTTATGGTTCGATCTGTGGTGGACCATATAAAACTTCGCTATATGCTGGAACAGCCTGTTTTATGCTTAAGTCCTTTTAGGTTTTTTATAAAAAAAAGAAACGCTAAAAGGGAAAATCTTAAAGCTAGGGCCAATCAGCAGGAAACGAATCTAAGTTTAACAAAACAAAGATTAGGATCCTCAGAGACTACACGCGAAGCTTTTTTTGATTTTTCTGATTATTATAAATTACTACCTTCTCACATTAAACAAGATGAAGGTTTATCTCCTTTTTTAGAATGGTTTATTGGATTTTTCGAAGCAGGTGGATATTATTCAAGTAGCGCAACAAATATAGCGCATAATCAAGCAACAAATTTAGATTTAAGTTCAGGTAAAACCTGGACAATTGATACTCAACAAAAACGTGTGATTTTCGAAATAACTCAAAAAGACCCTAAAATTTTATATAAAGTTCGAAAATTACTTGGTTTTGGTCTTGTTTATACTGTAACAAAAGAAGATAATACTATTTATTATCGCTATTATACAAGTAAAAAAGAGCATATCTTGCGATTAGTAAATCTTTTAAATGGAAATTTAATTTTAGATAAACGACAAAAACAATTTGAAAATTTATTACAAGATATTTCTCTTATGTGGAATATTCAAATTCCATTAAAACCAGGGACTGCTAAACCAACTTTATCTAATGCTTGGCTTTCAGGCTTTGTTGAAGGAGATGGTGGTTTTTATACGAACCAAGGAAATTCTTTTGTTCGAGGTTATTATCCTGATGGCCGAATTCGTTATGGTTTTTTCTTAAAATTTTATATTACACAAAAAGATGAAGAAAAAATTTTACTTGCAATTCTTGATTTATTTCAAGCTACTCCTAAAATCTATCCATTTAAAAATAAAAAAAGTCAAACTTTTTATAATAGACTGGAAATTACAAATGTTAAGTCTAGAAAACTTATTATTGATTATTTTCAAAAATTTCCTTTTTTAGGATATAAACAAGTTTGGTTTAAACGTTGGGTACGTGTTCATGGTTACCAACAAAAAGGTATGCAATTAACTAAAAAATCTGCTCAAAAACTTAAAAAATTATTAGATAAACTTGAATCTTTATTGTAATTAGAAATCAAAAAATGATGATATAGTCCAAATTTGGTCTTTGTTTTTTAAACGTAGCACTTTTGTCTTTCAATCTCCGATTGAAAGTTCGGTTGAGTTTTTTAAGCCCTGCACTTTTTAATAGGTTGAGTTTTTTAAGCTCTGCACTTTTTAAGCGCAGCTTAAAAAACAAAAAGTGCTTGCTTCTCAACTTAGGCTTTAACTTCGTTAAAGCCGTTTTTTAAGCGCAGCTTAAAAAGAAGCTTAAAAAACAAAAAGTGCAAGCTTCTCAACTTAGGCTTTAACTTCGTTAAAGCCGTTTTTTAATAGGTTGAGTTTTTTAAGCCCTGCTTAAAAAACTCAACCGAACTTTCAATCAGAGATTGAAAGAGAAAAGCCGCTTAAAAATGAGCTTAAAAAACAAAAATAACAAATATTTAAAAATTCTTTTTTTTTTAATAAATAGAAAGCTTAAATTTCGGAAGTTTTCTATTAGGCCAAGCACCACATTCACGCATTTACTATCCACGTAACAGTTTTAATTTTATTAAAAGGTGTGTTATTTGCTCGTAGTTCTCGTTTAATCCCAGATAAAGCTAACTTAGGATTCCGCTTCCCTTGTGATGGTCCTGGACGTGGAGGTACTTGTCAAGTTTCGGCTTGGGACCACGTGTTCCTAGGATTGTTCTGGATGTACAACTCATTATCAATTGCTATCTTCCATTTCTCTTGGAAAATGCAATCTGATGTATGGGGTACAGTAACTGCTAATGGTGTATCACATATTACTGGTGGTAACTTTGCTCAAAGTGCTAACACTATTAATGGTTGGTTACGTGATTTCTTATGGGCGCAATCATCTCAAGTAATTCAATCTTATGGTTCTGCTTTATCTGCTTATGGGTTAATCTTCTTAGGGGCACACTTTGTTTGGGCGTTCTCTTTAATGTTCCTATTCTCAGGTAGAGGTTATTGGCAAGAACTTATTGAATCAATCGTATGGGCTCACTCTAAATTAAAAGTAGCTCCAGCTATTCAACCACGAGCTTTAAGTATTACTCAAGGTCGTGCAGTTGGTGTAGCTCACTATTTATTAGGTGGTATCGCTACAACTTGGTCATTCTTCTTGGCTCGTATTATTGCTGTAGGTTAATTTAAAAATCTATATGCTAAATCTTTAGAGTTAACCTTTAGTTAACTTTAAAACTGTTTAAAATTTTTTCTATATTTTATTTTTGTTTAAGCTCAGATTTAATCCAATATCTGAGCTTAAACATACTTTTTTTCTATTTGTTTCAAATCTAAATCAGCACAAACTATGTAAAAAAAATTTAAAAAATTTAAATAGAAAAAGCTAATTAATTAAAGTGTTTCCTGTTTTGTTGGTTATTTTTAATCGGTTGAGTTTTTTAAGCTTTGTTTGATCAGTTTGATAAGCGTTTTTAAAGCTACGCTTTAAAAACGCTTATCAAATTGGTTTTAACAACGTTAAAACCAACCAATTTTTAATCGTTTGAGTTTTTTAAGCTCTGCTTAAAAAGTGCAAGCTTCTCAAATTTGGCTTTAACGAAGTTAAAGCCATTTTTCAATCGGTTGAGTTTTTTAAGCTCTGCTTAAAAAGTTCTAGCTTCTCAACTTAGGCTTTAACGAAGTTAAAGCCTTACAGCTTGAAAATCAGCTTAAAAAACAACAACGTTAAAACCAATTTGATAAACTTCGTTTATCAAACATAGAAAAAATATTTATATAAATATTGCTATCAGAAATAATAAATAATATAAATTTTTAAAGTAAAAGCTTCTTTTTTAACAAGAAAGCCTAATTCATTACAAACATAATGTTCAAGCAAACTTTTTTTGTATTGTTGCAAAATCTAGTTTAAAGTATCTAAATAAACGTAGAAAAAAATACATGTCTCTAATTTTAAAATCTCTAAAGTCAGCATATTCATCAAACCTAAAATTTGGAAATTTAGTTAAACGTTCTTAGATTTTTAAAAATTTGATTTTGGTTTTTGTTTTTTTTTTAAGCTTTGTTTTATCAGTTTGATAAGCGTTTTTAAAGCTACGCTTTAAAAACGCTTATCAAATTGGTTTTAACGTTGTTAAAACCAACCAATTTTGAATCGTTTCAGTTTTTTAAGCCTTGTTTGATAAGCCCTGCTTAAAAAACTCAACTTAGGCTTTAACGAAGTTAACGCCGTTTTTTAATCGGTTCTTGGTTTTAACGTTGTTAAAACCAATTTGATAAGCTTTGCTTATCAAACAGAAGCGTTTTTGAATCGGTTGAGAAGCTAGCTTCTCAACTTAGGCTTTAACGAAGTTAAAGCCTTACAGCTTAAAAAGAAACTTAAAAAACAAAAAGTGCAAGCACTTTTTAAGCAGAGCTTAAAAAACTCAAACGATTTCAAAGTCGCTTTAAAAGGCTCTTATTTTCAATCTCTAATTTAAAAATAAGTGTGGAGCTTTTAAATAAGCTTTAAAATGAGTTTTAAAAGTTTGAAGATTTAAAAAAAAAACTAAAAGAACCTTTAAAAAAATATTTTTTTATAAAAAATGTTATAATAATTTTAAAGTTTGAATTATAGGTTAAAAAAAATAAAAATTTTTAACTATGAAGTTAGCATATTGGATGTATGCCGGACCTGCTCATTTAGGTACTCTAAGAGTAGCAAGTTCTTTTAAAAATGTGCATGCTATTATGCATGCTCCATTAGGAGATGACTATTTTAATGTAATGCGTTCAATGCTAGAACGAGAAAGAGATTTTACTCCAGTTACAGCTAGTATTGTAGATCGTCATGTTTTAGCAAGAGGTTCTCAAGAAAAAGTTGTTGAAAATATTACTAGAAAAGATAAAGAAGAACATCCAGATTTAATTTTATTAACGCCTACTTGTACTTCTAGTATTTTACAAGAAGATCTACAAAATTTTGTAAATAGAGCTTCTTTAGAATCAAGTTCAGATGTGATTTTAGCAGATGTAAATCATTATAGAGTAAATGAATTGCAAGCCGCAGATCGAACATTAGAACAAATTGTAAGGTTTTATATTGAAAAAGATAAAAAACAACACAATAAAAAAATTTTAGAAAAAACAAAAAAACCTTCCGCTAATATTTTAGGTATTTTTACTTTAGGTTTTCATAATCAACATGATTGTAGAGAAATCAAACGTTTATTAGCAGATTTAAATATTGAAGTAAATCAAGTAATTCCTGAAGGAGGCTCAGTTACTGATTTAAAAGATTTGCCTAAAGCATGGTTTAATATTGTACCTTATCGTGAAGTTGGTTTAATGACTGCTAATTATTTAGAAAAAGAATTTCAAATGCCATTTATTTCAATTACTCCAATGGGAATTCAGCAAACTTCTATGTTTATTTATCAAATTCAAGAAATTTTAGAAAAATTATTAAACACAAAATCTTTTCAAGAAAATCTCAATTTCGACCAGAATACCAATTTTTATAAAAAATATCTAGATTCTACTTTTTATAAAAAATATGTTCAAAATCAAACTACTTATATTTCTCAAGCGGCTTGGTTTTCTCGTTCAATTGATTGTCAAAATTTAACTGGAAAGAAAACCGTTGTTTTTGGTGATGCAACTCATGCAGCAGCTATGACTAAAATCTTAACTACAGAAATGGGAATTCATGTTGTTTGTGCTGGAACTTATTGTAAACACGATGCGGATTGGTTTCGTGAACAAGTTTTAGGTTTTTGTGATCAAGTATTAATTACAGATGATCACTCTCAAGTAGGTGATATGATTGCACGTTTAGAACCAGCAGCTATTTTTGGTACTCAAATGGAAAGACATGTTGGAAAACGTCTTGAAATTCCTTGTGGTGTTATATCTGCTCCTGTGCATATTCAAAATTTCCCTTTAGCTTATCGTCCATTTCTTGGATTCGAAGGTACGAATCAACTTGCAGATTTAGTTTATAACTCTTTTACGTTAGGAATGGAAGATCATTTACTTGAAATTTTTAATGGTCATGATACAAAAGAAATTACAAAAAAATCTTCATCTATTGTAAATGATTCTAATAACTCAAAGTTTGAATGGTCTAAAGAAGCTTTACAAGAACTTTCAGCAGTACCTGGCTTTGTTCGTGGAAAAGTAAAACGTAATGTTGAAAAATTTGCTTTAGAAAATAATCATCAGCTAATTACACTTGATATTATGTTTGATGCAAAAGAAGCCGTTAATGCTTAATTTTTAATTTGTCTTTTTTTTTACAAAGTAAAAAAAAAGACAAATAAAGCGGATATATAGTTGTTATAAAAATCTAAATAAAAAAAAGAATATTTCTTAGAATTCTGTAAAAACTCGAATTATAGTATTATATAGTATTATTAAAATTGAAAAATTTATATTATAATTCCGTTACTTTTTGATTTTTTTTCTTCTAAATTTAGTTATTTCTTAAATCTTATGAACCTAGACATTGTTATTCAACTTGTTAGTTTAATTTTAGTTGTAGCAGCTGGACCAATTGTTGTTGTTTTATTAGCTGCTCGCGGTGGAAACCTATAATTTCTAACGCATTCTTTAAAAAAAAGGAAATAATATTGACGAATTTATTGAAGAATTTCTTTCAATAAATTAATAGAATTTTTTGTTTGATTCTCTATAGACAAATAGTAAATTCAATAATTTCGAAAATATTATTTCCTTTTTATTTTATTGAAAAAAAATCTTGAAAAATTATATTAAATCGATTATTATAGTTTTAATAAATAATTAATTCTATTTAAATTTTTTGAAAAATTTTTTAAAATTTGTAAATAAATACAGTCTTTTGTATACTTTTTTTTATAAATATTGTTTTGTTTTAGCGGTTTTAAAAGCAGTTTTTAAAATTTTTTAGCAAAGTACTTTTTAAGCGGTTTTTTTAGCTCAGCTTAAAAAACAAAAAGATTTAAAAACAAAAGTAAGTAGCTTTAAAAATGCTTTAAAATGAGCTTTTAAAAGATAAAAGTATAGTATTCAAAAACTAAACAGAAATTGAAAATAGTAAATGAACTGCAGGGTTACTAACTCAATGGTAGAGTACTCGGCTTTTAACCGATTAGTTCTTGGTTCGAGTCCAAGGTAACCCAAAACAATTGGATATCTGAAATATTCCAAGAAAAGACTAAATTCTAATGAAAAATTCACAAACCATCTTTTTTTAATTGAACAAAACTAGAAGGCCAGTTTAAATTCCAAAACATTAAATATTACCTAGAAAATAAAAAATAAAATAGAATAGAATAATAAAAAAATACGTGTCACAAAATTTTAGAGGAAAGCATCTATAAAAAGGAGCCATGCGTTTTTGTAATAAATGTTATGAATGTCATAAAAATTTTTTGAAGCAAAGCTGTGAGAGAAACGAAAAAAGTATTTCTGTCATAAATGTTAAGATTTTTGAATGGTATGCCTTTCCTACCTCGTTTTCGCTAAGTCTTCTATTGGCACTGTACTCTATTCTTGGTTTCAGGCCTCTTCTCACATAGTAGTTTCCTTCATAGAATCCTAGTCTTAGTTGCATAGTCGTTTCTTAAATCAGATTCTGCAATTTTAAGGATGTTATAAATCTATTCCGATTAGATCATTTGATCTAGCTTTCAATAGTTGCTACAGCAATTAATTCTACAATCTTTGGCGACGATAGAACTTCCTAACTGGAAGTTTTAGAAAACGAACATCTTTAAGTGAAGACCTAGGGAAGAAATCCGCTCTTAGATAAGATTCACCTGAATTAGCTCATCCTTTTCTTTTTTACTTTAACTTGTTCCTTATCATATGATCTCTTTGAAAAAGTTTCACTAGTATGTTATTGTTTTGCTACGCTTTTGCCTGACGAATTGCTTCAGCATTCATTTTTTGGATTCTTTCGTATATCTTTTCAGTGTCTTGAAGATAAGTCGCTAGGTTTAGAAGTTTATATCTTAGCATTAGTTATAGGTTCGAATCCTTATATAACCAATATCTAATAAAAGATAACTCGCACTTACTTTTGTTTTTAAATCTTCGAACTTACTTTTAAATCTTCGATTTAAAATAAGCTTCGCACTTTTTAAGCGTAGCTTAAAAAACAAGAGTATATCCGATTTAAAATAAAGCTCATTTTAAATCGACTTTTAAAATGAGCTTTAAAAGTAGCTGTATGAAAACAAAAACGCTTTAAACAATATTTAGAGCAAACACTAAGCAGAAATCTTTAAAAACAAACAAAAGTTTAGAAAACAAAATTTTTTTTAACTATGTTAAAAAAACTTTGTTGTTGTTTAACAGCATAGGAAGTAGAAAAAAGGACAAAAATAAAATAAAACTTTATAATTATTTTTTGTAATTAATGGGCGAACGACGGGACTTGAACCCGCGAATGGTGGAGTCACAATCCACTGCCTTACCACTTGGCTACGCCCGCCATTAATGAATGGATTTTTGTTTTTTAAACTTTGTTTAAAAAATAAGAAAGAATTCAAAAATTCAAAATTATTTTATCATTTTAAATTCCAAAAATAAAGTTTTAAAAATTTAAATATTGAATTATCGATCAATAATTAATAACTCAATAACTAGTTAGTTTTATTTTTTAAGAAAAAATTATTCTTTTTTCTTTTGATTTTAGTTGTTAAATGAAAAAATACTAAACTTTGCTTGTAGTTTCTAGAAAACAAACGAATTCGAAAAGAAAACTCAAATAGCAAACTTTTAAGCTCAGATTTAGTCAGTAATTTTGACTCTTAGATTTATTTATATATATCGGAAAGGGAGGGATTCGAACCCCCGGTGACCGTAAAGCCACGCTGGTTTTCAAAACCAGAGCATTCAACCACTCTGCCACCTTTCCTTAAATTTTTAATATATGATAACACAAATAGTTTTATAAATCAATTTTTTATTTGTAAAAATTTCAGAGAAATAAAAACTACAATTTTTTCTAAAAGTTACAGGAAAAAGAACTAATTTTATTATTCGGATAATAAATCCGAATAATAAAATTTATTTCTTAACGACCTGAACTAACAACTTTAACTACTTGAAAACGAGCTTTGGCACGTTTAAATGCAAAGTTTGCTTCTACTTTTTGTTTAACGCCTTCTGCTGTTTCTAAATTTTTTTTAGCAATTTCAAAAGCATTTTTTGCTTCATCTGCATCAATTTTTTCTGCAAATTCTGCTTCATTTGCTAAAATAGTAATTTGATTTCTTTTTACTACAGCAAAACCACCCATTACAGCAAAAGAATTCCATTGTTCTTTTGTACGAATTAACATTGCACCTACATCTAAACCAGTAATAATAGGAGCGTGATTTTTTAAAACACCCATTTCACCTGTTTCTGTTGGTAAAATAATTTCTTCAGCTTCTCCATTCCAAAAAGGACGTTCAGGAGTTAAAATAGAAATTTGTAAACTCATTCTTTTTTTATAAATATTTACTTGTTAAAAAATTCAGAACTATACGTTAAATTATTCTATAAAAATATTCAATTGAAATCTATTTTGTTTTTTTTTTAAGAAAATTTAAAAACAAAAATCCATGTTGGATAAGTTAAACTTATCCAACATTAAAAGAAAAACAAATTTTAATAAGGTTTGTGTTACTAAAATTTATGCGTTTGTTTGAGCTACAGCATTTAAAATGAGTTGTGGTCTATTTGAATACATAGCATTATTAGCAGCAATTTTATGAAGTTCTTCTTTTTTCTTCATAGCGTTTCCTTTTTTTTCATAAGCATCTAAAATTTCAGATTTAAGTCTAGAAACCATGCTTTTGCTTGATTTTTTATCACAAGCATCTAAAATCCAACGTAAAGCATTTGCTTGACCACGTTCTGCTGATCGTAATACTCTTGGAACCATTTGTACTGATCCAGCTCTACGTCTAGGTTTTACTTCAACTTTTGGCATAATATTTTCTAAAGCCATTTCAAAAACTTCTACTGGATTTTGTTGTGTTGAGTCACCAATTTCTTTTAAAGTAGTATAAACAATTTTATATGCTAAGGATTTTTTTCCACTTTTCATAACACGGTTTACTAACATATGTACTGAAATACTATTATAAACTGGATCTGGTAATAAAACACGTTTTTTTTTAATAGGACGACGAGGCATAAATAAAAAATAAAATATTTTTTTTTTCAAAAAATTTTTGAACAAATTAAACAGAAAGACAAATATATTATAACATTTTTATTTTTTGACAATGTATTTATTACATATATATTTTTTTTATTTATAAAAATTAGGGCTTGTCAAACATTAGTCTTTTTAAAGTTCCGCACTTTACTTTTTAAGCTCATTTTGTTTTTTGTTTTTGTTTTTAAATCTCTGATTTAAAAGTAGCTGTAAGGCTTTAACGAAGTTAAAGCCTTACAGCTTGAAAAATGGCTTTAACTTCGTTAAAGCCTAAGTTGAGAAGCACTTTTGTTTTTTAATCGAAGATTAAAAAGTTCGGTTGAGTTTTTTAAGCTCTGCTTAAAAAGTGCTTGCTTCTCAACTTAGACTTTAACGAAGTTAAAGCCTTAGAGATTCAAAAACGCTTCTGTTTGATAAGCTTTGCTTATCAAATTGGTTTTAACAACGTTAAAACCAAAAACCTATTAAAAATGAGCTTAAAAAGTTATCAAACGAAGCTTAAAAAGTTCGAAGATACTTTTAAATCAGAGATTTAAAAACAGAAACAAAAGTTCGTAGATTAAAAAAAAAAACTAAAAGACGCTTTTAAATAGCGTTGAATTTTTTTGGATGTTTTTTTTTTAGAATTTTTCAAAAAGTAAAGTAAGAACATGCTAAATTCTTTTTTTCTTAACTAAAAATATTCGTTTTACAAAATGGGTATTTTCGGGATTGACGGGACTCGAACCCGCAACTTCTGCCGTGACAGGGCAGTGCTCTAACCATTGAACTACAATCCCTTTTTTTAATAAAAAGTTTTTTTAAGAATTATTAACCATTCATTTATTATTTTATAATAAATTTAAATCTTTTTCAAGATTGAACTTTTAATTTATTTTTTAATATTAAATAGTATTAAAATAGTTAACGCATATCTAATCTTGCTTTTTTACAAAACTTTAAAAAAGTTAATAATAAAACAATTCATTCAGAATAATAACATTTATATTATTCTGAATGAATTGTTTTATTATTAATTAAACACGACGTTTTTTAGGTGGACGGCATCCATTATGCGGAATTCCTGTTTTTTCACGAATAACATGTACTTTAATTCCTGCTTTAAAAATTTCGCGAATTGCTGTTTCACGACCTTGACCAGGACCTGTTACTAAGATTTTTGCTTCTTTCATTAAAAAATCTCTTGATTTTTTAGCAACAACTTCGGCTGCTTTTTTTGCTGCAAAAGTTGTTGCTTTTCTTTTACCTCTAAATCCGCAAGAACCTGCAGAACTCCAACAAAGTACATCTCCGCGTACGTTTGTAATTGTAATAATTGTATTATGATGACCAGTTTGAATATGAACTACTCCTCTATAAGCACGTTTTCTTAATTTAGCTGGTGTTGCTTTACGTGTTTGTTTTGCCATAATTGTTTCATTTAAAAAATTCTTTTTTAAAAAATAAAAGATATTTAAATTTGTATTCTTTTTTTATGTTTAAAAAATCTTGTAGTTTATTTTTTCATTTTTTTATGTTAAAAACTCGTTTTTAAATAATAAACTAGCTTTAAGAAAGCTAATTTTAAAGTTTTGTTTTTTAGCAGATACTTTTTAAGCTTAATTTAAATCGTTTGAGTTTTTTAAGCTCTGCTTAAAAGTGCAAGCTTCTCAAATTAGGCTTTAACTTCGTTAAAGCCGTTTTTTAATCGGTTGAGTTTTTTAAGCCCTGCTTAAAAAGTTCAAGCTTCTCAAATTAGGCTTTAACGAAGTTAAAGCTGTTTTTTAATCGGTTGAGTTTTTTAAGCCCTGCTTAAAAAGTGCAAGCTTCTCAACTTAGGCTTTAACGAAGTTAAAGCCTTACCGCTTAAAAATGAGCTTTAAAAGAGCTTTAAAAGAGCTTTAAAAACACTTACTTTTGTTTTTTAATCTTAGATTAAAAAGTTCAAAGATTTAAAATAAGCGGTTTTTTACTCAAGTCTTAAAAAGTAGCTTACAAAAAAGTGCTAATCAAACAAAAACAAAAGTCGCTTTAAAATAAGCTTAAAAAAAATTTCAAAAATTAAACATTTTAGACTAATATATAAATCTTGATTTGTAATAGCTAATTACAAATTTTTAAATTATATAAAAAAAAAAATATTTATTTAAACTTTTATTTTGAAATTTTGCATTATGAAATAAGAAGATTTCATATATTTCATATTAAAAAACTTATTTTTACTTCAAAATAGAAATTTTGATTTTATATTTCCAAACAATTTTTTTGCTAAATAAATTATTACAAATTAGATTTTAGAATTAAGGAAATTCTAATAAATTTCCTAGATTTAATTAAATTGTCTCTAAATTGAGTTATTTTTACATTATTCATAACTACTTAAAAACTAATTCGCTTGATTAATTCTTCTTATGGTACATAATTTTGATATCGGTTTTACTCCAAACAGTTAATGAATTATTTGTTGTAGTGAATATGGTCTTTTCTAGTTTTTTATAGAAAACAAAAGTAATTTTTTTTATTTTGGGTCGAGTCGGATTCGAACCAACGTAGGTATAACCAGCGGATTTACAATCCGCCCCCATTAACCACTCGGGCATCGACCCTTTTGAATTTGAAGTTCAAAAGTTTTATTTATTTTATAATAATTTTGATGTTTTTACAAGTTTTTATTTTAGTAAAAGATTATTTAAAATAAACTTAAATAATCTTTTACTAAAATAAAAAAATCAAACTTAAAAGTAAAGTTTTTCAGAAAATTAAAGTTTATCGATAGTTTCGAATTCGAATTTAATTTCTTTCCAAACTTCACAAGCCGCAGCTAGTTCAGGACTCCATTTACAAGCTGAACGGATAACATCTCCACCTTCACGAGCTAAGTCACGACCTTCGTTACGAGCTTGAGTACAAGCTTCTAAAGCAACACGGTTAGCAACCGCACCTGGTGCGTTACCCCAAGGGTGACCTAAAGTACCACCACCGAATTGTAAACAAGCGTCATCTCCGAAGATTTCAACTAAAGCTGGCATGTGCCATACGTGAATACCTCCAGAAGCAACTGGCATAACACCAGCCATAGAACACCAGTCTTGAGTAAAGTAAATACCACGGCTACGGTCTTTTTCGATGTAGTCGTCACGCATTAAGTCTACGAAACCTAAAGTTACTTCACGTTCACCTTCTAATTTACCTACAACAGTCCCTGAGTGTAAGTGGTCACCACCTGACATACGTAATGCTTTAGCTAAAACACGGAAGTGAATACCGTGGTTTCTTTGACGGTCAATTACAGCGTGCATAGCACGGTGAATGTGTAATAAAAGACCATTGTCACGACAGTAAACTGCTAATGAAGTGTTTGCAGTGAAACCACCAGTTAAGTAGTCATGCATAACAATAGGAATACCTAATTCTTTAGCACATTGAGCACGTTTTAGCATTTCTTCGCAAGTACCTGCAGTAGCATTTAAGTAGTGCCCTTTAATTTCACCTGTTTCTGCTTGTGCTTTGTAGCTAGCTTCAGCAACGAATAAGAAACGGTCTCTCCAACGCATGAATGGTTGTGAGTTTACGTTTTCGTCATCTTTAGTGAAGTCTAAACCACCACGTAAACACTCGTATACAGCACGTCCGTAGTTTTTAGCTGAAAGACCTAATTTTGGTTTAATTGTACAACCTAATAAACCACGACCATATTTGTTTAGTTTATCACGTTCAACCTGAATACCATGAGGAGGTCCTACGAAAGTTTTTGCGTAAGCAGGAGGAATACGAAGGTCTTCTAAACGTAAAGCACGTAAAGCTTTGAAACCAAATACGTTACCTACAATAGAAGTAAATAAGTTAGTTACTGAACCTTCTTCGAATAAGTCAATTGGGTAAGCAACATAAGCAATATATTGGTTGTCTTCACCTGGAACTGGTTCGATGTCATAACAACGTCCTTTGTAACGGTCTAAGCTAGTTAAACCATCTGTCCATACAGTTGTCCAAGTACCTGTTGATGATTCAGCTGCAACAGCTGCACCACATTCTTCAGCAGGAACACCTGGTTGTGGAGTCATACGGAATGCTGCTAAAATATCAGTATCTTTGATAACGTAATCAGGAGTGTAGTAAGTAAGACGGTAGTCTTTTACACCAGCTTTAAATCCTGCACCGGCTCTAGTTTCAGTTTGTGGAACCATAAAAAAGTTCATTTAAATATCTTGACGATCCTATAATAATCTATCCGTGGGAATTTTTATGTGTTTATAAATTTTTATAAATATTTATAATATTGAAATGTTTATTATTCTAAATATAAATATTTAGAATAATAACATTTCAAAATTTGTTCAAATAAATAATATTTGAATATAATAACATTTCAATATTATAACTTTTTTTGTTTAAATGTCAACAAATTATTTTAAATTAAATAAAAAATGAATATTTTTTTGTCATTTTTTGTAAAATTTTATAAATTTTATATTTGGTGTTTTTTAAAAAACTTCCTAATGTTTACTTTCTAAACAATTTTTCTTTTTTTTAAGTAGAGCTTAAAAAACGGAAAAGTTTATTTTTTTACAAAATTTTTTTTAAGTATGGCACTTTTGTTTTTTTTTTAATCGGTTGAGTTTTTGAAGCCCTGCTTAAAAAGTGCAAGCTTCTCAACTTAGGCTTTAACTTCGTTAAAGCCTAAAAGCTTAAAAATTAGTAGGTTTTAACAAGGTTGTTAAAACCAATTTGATAACTTTTTAATCGTTTGAAAAGCAAGCTTCTCAAATTAGGCTTTAACGAAGTTAAAGCCGTTTTTTAAGCGGCGCTTAAAAATGAGCTTAAAAAGTTATCAAACGATGCTTTAAAAAAAAGTCAAAAAATTTGAATTCTATTTAATTTTGAATAAAAAATTAAGGATTGTATTCAGTAAATCTAGATACATAGAAATTATTTACAACTACATGATAAGTTGCATCTAATCCTTTATTTAAGCGTTCTTTAACACGACTCATAATACGTGAAATTACATAAATATAAGCTTGTTTAAATGCTTTTTGTTGATAGAATTGAACTGTTTCTTGTTTAAATTCTTCAAGTTTTGAAAGTCTTTCTTCATGTTGTGCAATACAATTGTTTACTTCTTGTGTTGCTCTTAAAACACCTTCTTCTCGAATTTGTTTAGCTTTTGTTTTAGCATTTTCAAATTGAGTTTTTGCTTGATTTAATTTTTCTTGTGCTTCTGCAGCTCTTTGACTAGCTTCTTGTAAATTACCTAAAATAGTTTTTTTACGGTCTTCTAATAAAGAAGTTAAATTTTTACCTACAAAAGAAACAACTACTGCTACAACAGCAGATAAGTTAATAATATTTGTTTCGAAAATATTTGTATTAATTCCAAAACCTTCTGCTAAAGGAAATAATGATCCATCAAAATGCATAAATAAAGTTTATGTAAAATTTGACTAGAAAATCAAAAAAACTAATATATTCATTTAAGTACTTTTTAATCGATTGAGAAGCTTGCTTCTCAATCGATTAAAAAGTACTTAAAAACAAGGGTAATAATTAGTTTAAATATTGATTATTCTAAGATCCAAGTTTTTGAATATTTTTTAGTTTTATTTATTCTTTATTTGTAAATAATAAATAAAGAATAAAATTGTGCACGGAAAAAATTTCAAATTCTCACCTAAGGATTTGGTGGGCCCCGTTTTAGGGTGGATTCTAAAAAAAATTCTATAACTCAAACTCACTTTTTGTTTTGGTTTCTTTTTTTTGAAAAAAAAGATCCGTTTTTTCATTGTTGTTTTTTAAGCAGAGCTTAAAAATGAGCTTAAAAAGTGCTTAAAAATGAGCTTAAAAATGAGCTTAAAAAGTGCTTAAATAATGAGCTTAAAAATGCGCTTAAAAAGTGCTTCTCAAATTGGTTTTAACAACGTTAAAACCAAAGAAGTGTGCTTAAAATTTTCTTGTTTTAGATTGTTTTACTTCTACTTTATTTCATAGAAAAAAGTAGAAATAAAGCAATCTATAAAACTCAAGTTTTTAAGCACTTTTTAAGCAAAGCTTTGCTTAAAAAGTGCTTATCAAACAAAAACAAATTGGATTATCCTGCAAATGGGTTAGCGAAAAGAAGAGCTAATGCTACAACAAGACCGTAAATAGTTAAAGATTCCATGAAAGCGAATGATAGTAATAATGCTCCACGGATTTTTCCTTCAGCTTCAGGTTGTCTAGCGATACCTTCTACAGCATAACCTGCAGCAGTTCCTTGTCCCATACCAGGACCAATAGCAGCAAGACCTACAGCTAAACCAGCAGCAATAACAGATGCAGCAGCAACGATTGGATTCATATGAATTTCCTCCTTGTAAATAATCAGTAAAATTATAACAATCAAAAGAAGTTTAACAAAACTTTTATTTTTAGTCAACTAACTTTTTGTTTTTGTTTTTGTTTGTTGGTTTTAACAACGTTAAAACCAATTTGAGAAGCGTTTTTGTTTTTTGTTTTTAAAGCTTCTTTTTAAGCGCCGCTTAAAAAACGGCTTTAACGAAGTTAAAGCCTAATTTGAGAAGCTTGCACTTTTTGTTTTTTAAGCTGTAAGGCTTTAACGAAGTTAAAGCCTAAGTTGAGAAGCAAGCTTCTCAACCGATTGAAAAATGGCTTTAACGAAGTTAAAGCCTAAGTTGAGAAGCAAGCACTTTTTGTTTTTTAAGCTTCTTTTTAAGCTGCGCTTAAAAAACGGCTTTAACTTCGTTAAAGCCTAAGTTGAGAAGCAAGCTTCTCAACCGCTTAAAAAGTGCAGGGCTTAAAAAACTCAACCGAACTTTTTAATCTGCTATTAAAAAACAAAAGTGCAGGGCTTAAAAAACTCAAACGATTTAAAATTGGTTGGTTTTAACAACGTTAAAACCAACAAACAAAAACTTAAAAAACTAAAAAAACCGCTTAAAAAGTTCGGAGATTATTTTAAATAGAAGATTTAAAAGTAAGTTCGAAGATTGAAAAGTTCGGACTTTTAAAGCTTTTTTGTTTTTGTTTTTTAAGCTGTAAGGCTTTAACGAAGTTAAAGCCTAAATTGAGAAGCTTGCACTTTTTAAGCCCTGCTTAAAAAGTTCGAAGATTAAAAAGTTCAGAAATACTTTTAAATCTCTGATTTAAAAACAAAAACAAAAAAAGAAATCTATATTAAATTCTATATCTATATTGAAAAAAAAAGGCATTGTATAACCAATCGCTTCGCGATTGGTTTGCAATCACGAAGTGATTGCATTGCAGAACCAATCGCGAAGCGATTGGTTAGCCATCACTTCGTGATGGCTCTGCATAGCCAATCGCGAAGCGATTGGCTAGCAAGCACTGCGTGCTTGCTCTGCATTCGCAATCGCTTTGCGATTGCTCCGCAGTGCCAATCGCTTCGCGATTGGGGGGGATTTATCCCCCCCTGGGGGCCCCCCGGTTTTACCTTATTTTAAATTTTTTTTTATTTTTTGTCAAGTATATTTTTTTTATATTCTTTTAATTGATGTTTTTTTAAGCTCCTTTAAAAGCTTATTTTAAAGCTTCGCACTTTTTAAGCTTTGTTTGTTGGTTTTAACGTTGTTAAAACCAACCAATTTTGTTTGTTTTTCAAAAACGATAGAGTTTTAACTTCTTTTTTAAGTTGTAAAATTCTTTATATATTTAAAGAAGGAGCATTTCTAAAAGTGTTTTTATTCAAAGATTTAATAAAATTACAGAAACAATTTTTATATAAAAAAACGATATTTCAGTGATTGTTCCATTCTACGAATTTCTGATTGAAAAAAATCTTGACGAAATTAACAAAAATAATATTCTATTTTTAATTAAAGAGTTCATGGATTTGTTTTTTAAAGAAGAAAATCTATTTCACTTTATCTGTTATAAAAAGGAGAAAATGGACAGTACCTTGTTTTATTTTAGTAAAAATCCAGAATCATTTAATGGGGTTCCTTTAAATGAGAAAATCTTTTTCTCAGAATATCCGTGTGCTTCTATATCATTGGGAAACCCACTTCCATCCGGTACCAGTTTAAATCAAATGCTATGGCCTGATTTAAACAAAACCGCCTATATTGTTCACATTTTAGAAAAATTAATGGAATATAATATGATTCCAGATTTTTCTTGGGAAGACATTACTCTTGATTCTTGGAATCAAACTTTTGGGTTTGATCAACTTATTTTAGATCATAGAGTTATTTCAAAAGCTTCTGAAATAACTAAAAAAAACAATGTGGCCGTTTATCCGAAAAAAGCCAATAAAAAAAGTTTCAAAGGTTTTTCAGGTTTTAAACAATTTGCAAAGGGAAAAAATGGTTTTGATTTATTTCATTTATCCTTAAAGCAACATTTCTCCTACTGGTTAAGGTCAACTACTTTAACCCTTCAAAATGAAAGAAGCTTTCCATATGTTGCTTTGGATTTTGATGATATTGAAACATTTTACCAATATTCAAATCCAGAATTGATCAAATGGTTAAAGCTTTTAAAAACAAAAAATCAATTGGTTTTATCATCACCGGTTGACAACGCTATCCACAGATTTAAAGTCTTCTTTAAAGCTGAAGGGTTTAAAAATTTTAAAGAACTTAAAGACTTCTTCTTTTTTTACAAAACAAAATACGGTGCGTCTGTTGAAAATTCAGCAAGCATCTATGGAAATCACATTCGCCAAATCACTTTAAAGCCGGAAATTAGCAGTGAAAATTGGTTATCCTTTTCAAAAATCGAATTATAAAATATATTTGGCCATCAAGAAGAAGAAATTCAAATTTCAAAATATGTTCCTGAAATGGTTGAAATTTTTGGGACACCTAAATACAACTCAGATCAATTTTATAATAAAGTTTTTTCAAAAACCGCAACTAATCAAAGTAATTATAAATATTTAAAAAATCAACTAGATCCAAATTTCATTCACGAAATTTTTGTTGAATTATCAAAAAATTCAGAACCCTTTGAGGCATTCCAATTGAATGAAAACGAAATACACACACCATTATTAGATTTAGATAAAAATCTAAATGCTACAAATAAATCCAATAATGGAGCTTTAGTGGAGGACACGGAACTCAAAATAAACCAAAAGCATCAAGACTTTATTCTAGAAATTGAATCAAATCTTGATAAACCTTTAACAGATGAGAATTTTCAAACATTCTCAAATCTTTTTTTAGATGTTGTTCCTGAGATTATAGACGTTGACTTTTTAGAGGATACCGATATAATTAACCAAAAATTAGCACGTTTTGAAGATCTTAAAATAAGTGAAATTATTGATTGCGTTAATAAAGAATGGGGGTTTAAATTTAAGAATGAATCTGTTGAAGACTCAGATCGTAGTTCTGATACAATTCATTTTAGAGGACTTTGTATTTTCAAAAGTGATTCTTTGGGAGATAAACCAACAGTTTTAAATATTACCAAAACAAAATGCTCCATTTATTGTTTTCACGAATCTTGTATTCAACAAAATAAATACAAGGCAATTAACAACAAATTGCGTTCCAAATTCTTTAGGGACGTGTTAAATCTTTCGAAACAAATATTGACTCAAAATAATAAAACCATTTTAGAAACATTAAATGACATTTTTTCTGATGACACTTAATGTTTCAAAAAAAATGATCAAACTCTAAAAAACTAAAGTAAAAAAAATGATCAAACCCTAAAAAACTAAAGTAAAAAAAAATCTAAATAATTTTACAAAATTTTTAACGGATTACTAAAATCTCTAAAACGCCAGAAAAATCATTAAAAGTAGCAAATCTCTAAATTTACCTCAGAACTTTCAATCTCTAAGGCTTTAACTTCGTTAAAGCCTAAGTTGAGAAGCTAGCACTTTTTAAGCAGGGCTTAAAAAACTCAACCGACTTTTTAAGCGTAGCTTAAAAAAGAAAACAAAAACGAAAACAAAAACATAAAGTATATATAATGAAATGCCCAAAAAGTAGCACTTTTTTTACAAAAATTAAAAAAGTGTAATTTTAGGAAACTGGGGTTTTTTGGACATATGAGTCATTCTAGTGACTGAAATGTCCAAAAAAAAAAGTAGCACTTTCACAAAATTACACTTTTTTAGGAAACTGGGGTTTTTTAGACATATGAGTCATTTTGCTGAATGAAATGTCCCAAAAAGTAGCACTTTGCCAAAATTACACTTTTTTTAATAGTTTAGTAATTTTTTGAAGTTTCTGTTAGTAAAATATTAATATTAGGTAATTTAGAAAGAGTTTCTAGATACCCAATTTTAAATTCACGAGAGTCGTAAACTTCATCATGAGTTAGAATAAATTTTTGACTCTTACATTTTGATGAGTGTGTGATCAAATCATGGCACACAATATCAAATTGATTTCTAAGAGACTCAATTTTTAAAAAACCACGAAATTTTTTTAAAAGAACCGCTTTAGACAACAACGAAAATTTTTTTCCATCTTTTTGTTTGTTTAAATGGTCTACATTCTCAAACGCCAGAAAAATCATTAAAAGTAGCAAATCTCTAAATTTGCCTAAAAATTTTTACAAAATTTTTTACAAAATTAAGGACACACTTTTTTTATGTTAATATCTTTTGTTTTAAAATCTTCATAAAAAAACAAAAACAAAGTCGATTTAAAATAAGCTTTTAAAACAGCTTATTTTAAATCGAAGATTTAAAAACAAAGTCGATTCAAAATAAGATTTAAAAACAAAAACAAAAAACAAAAAACAAAAACAACAGAAAGAAAAAATAGAAAACAAACATTATAAAAACCACTTATAGGAATAAAAAAATACTAAAATATTGACAAAAAAAAAATCTTTGGTAAATTTATATCTTAGGAATGTTCAAAAAAAACAAAAGCATTAAAAAATGCTAAATTGTATACAAATCAAAAAAACGATTTTTTGATTTTCTTTTTCTTTTTTGTTTTAAAAGCAACCACTTTTTAAGCGTAGCTTAAAAAATCGCTTTCAAAAATAAATAATTTAAAAGAAAAAAAAATAACGTGAAAAATTTTTTGGAGAGTTTGATCCTGGCTCAGGACGAACGCTGGCGGTATGCTTAACACATGCAAGTCGTACGAGATTATTCAGAATCTTTGGTTTTGAATAATTGTAGTGGCGGACGGGTGCGTAACGCGTAAGAACTTACCTTTTGGAGTGGGATAACAGCGGGAAACTGCTGCTAATACCGCATGGTGCTGAGAAGCTAAAAGTGAAAACTGCCAAGAGAGAGGCTTGCGTCTGATTAGCTAGTTGGTGGGGGTAATGGCCTCCCAAGGCGACGATCAGTAGCTGGTCTGAGAGGATGATCAGCCACACTGGGACTGAGACACGGCCCAGACTCCTACGGGAGGCAGCAGTGAGGAATTTTCCACAATGGGCGAAAGCCTGATGGAGCAATACCGCGTGAGGGAAGAAGGTCCGTGGATCGTAAACCTCTTTTCTCAAGGAAGAATAAATGACGGTACTTGAGGAATAAGCACCGGCTAACCCACAATAGTGGGGGAATTGGCCACTTATTTAGTGATAAATAAGAAAAAATACTTGGCTCATGACGAGGAAGTCCTAGTGCTTCGTTTGATAAGCTTTGCTTATTTTTAATCGTTTGAGTTTTTTAAGCCCTGCACTTTTTAAGCGAAGCTTAAAAAACAAAAATGAGTTTAAAAAACAAAACAATTGAATTTTTTATTTTCTGAAAATAAAGAAGGCGAAAGCGCGGTTAATCTCGTAGGAATTCTCAGCGAAATTTTTTCTAAAAAATTTCGTTAGAGAAACCTCTAACGACTGAGGAAAAGCTGGAATTCTTTGGAATTCGGCTGAGTACGAGATAGAGGCTGAAGTTAATATTCTTGATCAAAAAATTATATTTGGTCCGGAAATTGGTGAAGGAGCCTCTATAATACGCTAAGGTTTTGATTCAATAAATCTTTTTTTATTGTTCAAAAAATGGAATAGTCTGTGCTCTAGCGAAGAGCTAGGGATTTCACGAACCCTGTGCCAGCAGCCGCGGTAATACAGGGGGTGCAAGCGTTGTCCGGAATGATTGGGCGTAAAGCGTTCGTAGGTGGTTCTTAAAGTCTTCTGTCAAATCCCAGAGCTCAACTTTGGTCAGGCAGTAGAGTACTCAAGAGCTAGAGGACGGTAGGGGTAGAGGGAATTCCCAGTGGAGCGGTGAAATGCACAGAGATTGGGAAGAACACCAGTGGCGAAAGCGCTCTACTAGGCCGTATCTGACACTGAGGGACGACAGCTAGGGGAGCGAAAAGGATTAGATACCCTTGTAGTCCTAGCCGTAAACGATGGATACTAAGTGCTGTCAAAAACAGTGCTGTAGCTTACGCGTTAAGTATCCCGCCTGGGGAGTATGCTCGCAAGAGTGAAACTCAAAGGAATTGACGGGGATTCGCACAAGCGGTGGATTTTGTGGTTTAATTTGATGCTACGCGGAGAACCTTACCAGGGATTGACATGCTAAGAATGATCTAGAAATGGATCAGTGCTTCTAACGAAGAACTTAGACACAGGTGGTGCATGGCTGTCGTCAGCTCGTGCCGTGAGGTGTATAGTTAAGTCTAGCAACGAGCGCAACCCTCGTCTTTAGTTAAATTTTCTTTAAAGAGACTGCCGAAGCAATTCGGAGGAAGGAGAGGATGACGTCAAGTCAGCATGCCCCTTACATCCTGGGCTACACACGCAATACAATGGTTGAGACAATCGGTAGCAAACCCGTGAGGGGGAGCGAATCTGTCAAACTCAATCTCAGTTCGGATTGTAGGCTGCAACTCGCCTACATGAAGTTGGAATCGCTAGTAATCGCTGATCAGCTATGCAGCGGTGAATACGTTCCCGAATCTTGTACACACCGCCCGTCAAAGGTCGGAAGCAGATCGAACCCGAAGTGGCTAACCTTAACCCCTAGGGGAGAGGGGTCCCAACGGTTTGGTTTGTGACTAATCTTAAGTCGTAACAAGGTACGCCTACTGGAAGGTGGGCGTGGATCACCTCCTTTATTTGAATTCTGTTTTTACACAGAATTCAACATTTATATTGTTATTAAACAATTACTAAATAAATTATTATTTTATAGAAGTTTAGTTTCCAATTTGGAAACTAAACTTCTATAAAATAAACTTACAAATAATGTATAAAAAATTTTTAAAATGATCTAAAATTGGTCAAGGACTCAGGACCATTAGCTCAGTTGGTTAGAGCGCACGCTTGATAAGCGTGAGGTCGCTGGTTCAAGTCCAGCATGGTCCACCAATCAGTTTTAGGGGATATAGCTCAGTTGGTAGAGCATCTGCTTTGCACGCAGGGTGTCAGCGGTTCGAATCCGCTTATCTCCAGCTGTTGTCGAAATCGAAGATTTCGACAATCAATCTTTTTGATTATTAAGAGCTACACAAGTAGCTCTTAATAAATCTATAATAGATTTCAGCACTAACCTTACAATGTTGCTTTCAATTTGAATTTATTTTGTTTTTAAAAATTTTAAAACAAAAAAAATTCTAACCAACAGAACATTGCCGGAATCCATAAATTAGGATTGTTTTTGAGCGGTTTTTAAAGCAAAGCTTTAAAAGTGCTTAAAAAAACGGGTGAAACATTTTTTGAAAAGAATAAATGTTTCTCTGAGCAATTTTTTCCTGTTGTTTTAACACTGTTGTTTCTTTTAACAGTGTTAAAAGCAATTTGATAAACTTCGTTTATCAAACAATACAACAGTGTTTAAAAAGAATTTCTTGTATAAAAGAACTTTTAAAGCAGAGCTTTAAAAACGCTTTTATAACAAAAAGGTCAAAAAAAGGAAGGCTCACGGTGGAGACCTAGGCTCTCAGAGACGATGAAGGGCGCGATACCGGCGATACAGCTTTGGGGAGCTGGAAAAAAGCATTGATCCAAAGATTCCCGAATAGGGCAACCTCTAGAACTTCCTATGAATTCATAAATAGGAAAGAGGCAACCTGGTGAACTGAAACATCTCAGTAGCCAGAGGAAAAGAAAGCAAAAGCGATTCCCGTAGTAGCGGCGAGCGAACTGGGAACAGCCTAAACCAATTTCAATTGGGGTTGTGGGAACACATTATTTTTACTTTATTTTTGATTTTTGGAGCTCCTTTTTAATCGGTTGAGAAGCTAGCTTCTCAACCGATCCAAAAACCAAAAGGACGCTCAAAAAAGAGTAAAAAAACTCGAAAAAAGAGTTTAGTTTTAAAAGTTTGACTTTTAAGACACTTTTTAAGCCGTTTTTGAATCGGTTGAGAAGCTAGCTTCTCAACTTAGGCTTTAACGAAGTTAAAGCCTTAGAGATTCAAAAGTGCTTAAAAAACAAAAAACGGCTAAAAAATGAGACGAAGCAGCTGAATCCTGCACCATAGATGGTGAAAGTCCAGTAGTCAAGTTTTTTTTTTCGAAATGTCTATCCCGAGTAGCATGGGGCACGTGGAATCCCGTGTGAATCTGCGAGGACCACCTCGTAAGGCTAAATACTCCTGAGAGACCGATAGCGAAATAGTACAGCGATGGAAAGGTGAAAAGAACCCCTGTAGGGGAGTGAAATAGAACATGAAATCGTGAGCTGACAAGCAGTGGGAGGATTTGTAAATCTGACCGCGTGCCTGTTGAAGAATGAGCCGGCGACTTATAGGGAGTGGCGGGTTAAAGAGTAATATCTGGAGCCCAAGCGAAAGCGAGTCTGAATAGGGCGAAAGTCACTTCTTATGGACCCGAACCTGGATGATCTAACCATGAGCAGGATGAAGTTTAGGTAACACTGAATGAAGGACCGGACCCACCGATGTTGAAAAATCGGGGGATGACTTGTGGTTAGCGGAGAAATTCCAATCGAATTCAGAGCTAGCTGGTTCTCCCCGAAATGCGTTGAGGCGCAGCGGCAATGATGGGCGATCTAAGGGTAGAGCGACTGTTTCGGTGCGGGCTGCGAAAGCGGTACCAAGTCGTGGCAAACTCCGAATATTAGATTTGCTTTCCATATGCCAGTGAGATAGTGGGGGATAAGCTTCATTATCAAGAGGGAAACAGCCCAGATCACCAGCTAAGGCCCCTAAATGGCTCCTAAGTGGAAAAGGATGTGGGGATGCAGAAACAACCAGGAAATTCGCTTAGAAGCAGCTAATTTTTAAAGAGTGCGTAATAGCTCACTGGTAAAGCGTACCTGCGCCGACAATGGCCGGGACTAAGGAGCCTGCCGAAGCTGTGAGATTTGTTTTTATTAAAACGAATCGGTAGGGGAGCGTTCTGCATCGGGTGAAGCTTTAACGTAAGTTTGAGTGGACGATGCGGAAGTGAGAATGTCGGCTTGAGTAACGAAAACATTGGTGAGAATCCAATGCCCCGAAAACCTAAGGGTTCCTCTACAAGGTTCGTCCGTGGGGGGTGAGTCAGGACCTAAGGCGAGGCCGACAGGCGTAGTCGATGGCAAACAGGTTAATATTCCTGTACTTTTTTGTTTGGGAACCGAGGGACGAAGGAGGCTAAATTGAGTCTGTGAATGGAATGCAGTGGAAGCGTCCAAGGCTTCTTTTGAAACCAGATCGAAGAAAAACGATTTTGGTGCTGAGGCGTGATCCCGCTCTCCTGAACTTGTTTGGGTTGGGCGTCAATGATGTCATACTTCCGAGAAAAGCTCGTACACCATCTCTTTTAGAGATAAAACATGCAAAAAACCTGTACCTGAAACCGACACAGGTAGGTAGGTAGAGAATACCAAGGGGCGCAAGAGAACTCTCTCTAAGGAACTCGGCAAACTGGCCCCGTAACTTCGGAAGAAGGGGCGCCCTTGAGAAATTAAGGGTCGCAGTGACCAGGTTCAGGCGACTGTTTATCAAAAACACAGGTCTCCGCAAAGTCGTAAGACAATATATGGGGGCTGACGCCTGCCCAGTGCCGGAAGGTGAAGGAAGTTGGTTATTTTGCTTGCCAAAAGAAGCTGACGACCGAAGCCCCGGTGAACGGCAGCTGTAACTATGACAGTTCTAAGGTAGCGAAATTCATTGTCGAGTAAGTTTCGACCTGCACGAAAGGCGTAACGATCTGAACGCTGTCTCAGAGAGAGACTTGGTGAAATAGACTTGTCCGTGAAGATGCGGACTAATAACACTTGGACAGAAAGACCCTATGAAGCTTGACTGTATCCTGGAATTGGGTTCGGGCTTTTCTTGCGCAGTCTAGGTGGGAGGCATTGAAGATTTCCTTCCGGGGAAGTTGGAGCCATCAGTGAGAGACCACTCTGGAGAGGCTAGAATCCTAATGGTGATCCTTGAATCAGGACACTTGACGTTTTCAGGTGGGCAGTTTGTTTGGGGCGAACGCCTCATAAAAGGTAACTGAGGCGCGCAAAGGTTCCCTCAGTCTGGACGGAAATCAGACTAAGAGTGTAAAGGCAAAAGGGAGCTTGACTGTAAGACCTACAAGTCGAGCAGGGGCGAAAGCCGGCCTTAGTGATCCGACGGTGCCGTGTGGAAGGGCCGTCGCTCAACGGATAAAAGTTACTCTAGGGATAACAGGCTGATCTTCTCCAAGAGTTCATATCGACGAGAAGGTTTGGCACCTTAACATCTGGGGTCGGTAATTTAGTAATATTTTACTGTCAATCTGGCTATATGCTGGAACATCCGTTCATTGTGTTTTATTTACAAAGCATAAATGATGAAGTATACTTGAATACCTTTAAGGTGAAAATGTCAAGTTGCGGATAATCAGCAGGGAAGTCCGCTGGTAAGTTTTTTTAAAATCGATCCATGACCCCTCAACGACTACACGCCGGACAACCTATTTAAATTCTTGTATTTATCTATCAATAGGTTGATGATATAGTCTGATCTAATGGGCGACTATTAGAGCAACGAGAGCTTTAAAAACTCAACTTGCGAAAAAATTTGATGAAAATAAAATAATAATAACTATCTTGAATATGAAGACTGGTGCAACCACATTTAGTAGATTGTATAAAATACAAAGTCTCTGATGGACATAAAGGTCACTTGTAAGGTTTATTATTTCATCGATTTTTTTTAACACATATGCGATGTCGGCTCATCACATCCTGGGGCTGTAGTAGGTCCCAAGGGTTGGGCTGTTCGCCCATTAAAGTGGTACGTGAGCTGGGTTCAAAACGTCGTAAGACAGTTTGGTCCATATCCGGTGTTATCGTTAGAGCATTGAGAGGACCCATCCCTAGTACGAGAGGATTGGGATGGTCGTGCCTATGGTGTATCAGTTCTTTCTCCAGAAGGAAACGCTGAGTAGCTACGCACGGTTTAGATAACCGCTGAAAGCATCTAAGTGGGAAGCTTTCCTCAAGATGAGTGCTCTCCATTATGCCACAGCTAGACAAGCTGATTAATAGGTATCAGGTAAAAGATCAGTAATGATTTCAGCCGAGATATACTAAAGGCCGATTGATTTTGACCAAAAATTTTATTGTTGTTTTGTTTGTGGGTTTTAACGTTGTTAAAACCAACAAACAGAAACTTAGTTTGATAAACTTATCAAACAATTCAATTCAACAATATTCGCCGGAGCTTTGCTCCGCTGAAACTCTGGTGCTCTATGCTCAAGTGGAACCACGCCAATCCATCCCGAACTTGGCTGTGAAACTCTTGAGAAGTTGACGGACTTGTTGGAAGTCTAGCAGGAAATATCAACTTAGTGCCAGGGTGATCTTTTTTATTCCTCTTATTTTTATTCCTCTATTTAATAGCATAAATAGGTTTGTTTTTAAAGAACATTCGTCTGGTTTTTTATGCTTGTTTTTTGTTTGTTTTTGTTTGTTGGTTTTAACTACGTTAAAACCAATTTGATAAGCACTTTTGAATTGGAGATTCAAAAGTGCTTATCAAACAGAAGTTTATCAAACTTATCAATAAGCTCATTTTAAAGCTTATTTTATAGCGGTTTTTAAAGCTCATTTACTTTTGTTTTTAAATCTTATTTTGAATCGACTTTGTTTTTGTTTTTTAATCTTTAAGGCTTTAACTTCGTTAAAGCCTAAGTTGAGAAGCTTGCTTCTCAACCGATGAAAAAGTTCGAAGATTTAAAATAAGCTCCGCACTTTTTAAGCGACTTTTAAAGCTTCTTTTTAAGCTGCGCTTAAAAAACGGCTTTAACGAAGTTAAAGCCTAAGTTGAGAAGCTTGCACTTTTTGTTTTTTAAGCTTCTTTTTAAGCTGCGCTTAAAAAACGGCTTTAACGAAGTTAAAGCCGAAGTTGAGAAGCAAGCACTTTTTGTTTTTTAAGCTTCTTTTTAAGCTGCGCTTAAAAAACGGCTTTAACTTCGTTAAAGCCTAAGTTGAGAAGCAAGCTTCTCAACCGCTTAAAAAGTGCAGGGCTTAAAAAACTCAACCGAACTTTTTAATCTGCTATTAAAAAACAAAAGTGCAGGGCTTAAAAAACTCAAACGATTTAAAAACAAAAATGAGCTTAAAAAACCGCTTTTAAAACGGTTTTAACTACGTTAAAACCAACAAACAAAAACAAAAAAGGAGAGATGGCTGAGTGGTCGAAAGCGACTGATTGCTAATCCGTTGTACGATCTTTTTCGTACCGAGGGTTCGAATCCCTCTCTCTCCGTTTTTATAGTTTAACAACTTGGCTATACCAAACAAGCAATGTTAAACAACCAAAACTCATTTTAGAGTTTAACAACTTGGCTACTTGGCTAGGCCAAACAAGCAATATTAAACAACCAAAACTAAACAAGGAACTTGGCTCTTTTTTGGTTCTTTGTTTGTTTTTCCTTTTCTTTGTTTTTAACTCCTTTTTGTTTTTGTTTTTTAGGCTACTTTTGTTTTCTAATTAGGCTACTTTTGTTTTATAAGCGGTTTTTGAATTAAGCTTTAAGGCTTTAACTTCGTTAAAGCCTTACCGCTTAAAAAGTGCAGGGCTTAAAAAACTCAACCGATTATTTTAAAGCTTCGATTTATCAAACAAAAAGAAAGCCAAATAATACAAATCTTTCCTTAGAAAATACAAATCTTTAACAATACTAAATCTTTCCTTATACAATACAAATATTTAACAATACTAAATCTTTTCTAAACTCTATACTAAATCTTTACTAAACTCTATACTAAATCTTTCCTAAACTCTAGCAGTTTTGTTTAGTCTAAAAAAATTTTTTCAATAAGAAGACGTAAAACTTTAACATTTATCTTTAGATAGCTAATCTAAAGTTGAAGCAAAGAAAGTCAAACCCTTGTGTAATATGTCTAATCTCCCTTTTTGAGTTCAAAGTTTTGCACAGATCAGAATTCCTCACTAATTGATGGTAGCGCTTTAGACATTTGAATAATTTTTTGTAAGTACTACAAAGTCTTCAACATATCTGATCAAGATTCCATTCAAACACATATGAGTTCTATGAATCCATTTGTCTAAGTTTAATTGAAAGTCTAGCTTTTAATCCGTTTAGGAGGATATTAAAACGAAGGACAGATCATTCCGCCTTGTTTGTGGGGTTTAAAACTTCAAATCAGATATCCTAAATTGTCGATAGTTAATTCCATTAGTCTATCTTCCTTATCCTGAATTGATCTTGAGAATATTGTGCAAGATATTCTATTTATTTTGAATAACAGATTTTTTCAATCTTTAGCTTTTCCAATATTTCCAGCCACTTTTTAAGCTTCGCTTAAAAAACCGCTTTAGCAAAAATCTGTACTCTAACTCTAAGCCTTCGAACTATTTTATGATTATTTAAAAATGAATAAAATGTCAATTAATAGAGCTTTTATGAATTAGATCGTTTTTTTTGAATTTCATCAAATAGAATGTTGTCTAAACCATCGCTATAAAGTATCATTTAAGACAGAATTCATTTTCTAAGGTCTATTTGTATCCATAGGATTTTAATTTCCTGGAGTCAATTAAATTTAAGTGTCACAAAATAGAAAAAGTTTAGTCTGTCATGACAGAGTCATGACTCTGTCCTAGAGTTGTCACAAGTCAGTCATAAAAATTTTTGAAAAGGAAACAAATAAATACAAGCAAGAGATATTTCTGTCACAAATATAATAAATTTTCTTTCTTTTTATTTTTTTATTTTTCTTTTTATTTTAAAAATAATCGATAAAATATTCGAAAAATTATTTGTTTTTTTTGCTGATTTTTGTGCTTTGCACAAAAAAAAAATGAATAGAATAAGACTATCATGGAGAGTTGGAGAAATTGCCACTGTATCTAGAAGATGGTAATTAAGTTTAATGGGGAATAGTAAGAAGAATCCAAACCTTTGGTTTGGGCAATTGAATCACAAACCAAAGGTTTAGACTAAAAAATAGCAAATGTTTATAATCTTTATTAATATAGAACAATTAATAAATAAAATGTACAAAAAAAAAATATATTTATATTATAATTTAAATAGGTTTAACAAGATATTCTATTTTTTTACTTTTCACTGTTTGTAAAATAGAACTTTAAAAAACAAGGAAAAGTAAAATCAAGATAGCTGTTTTTTGTTGTTTAAGCTTTAAGGCTTTAACTTCGTTAAAGCCTAAGTTGAGAAGCTTGCTTCTCAACCGATTAAAAATGGGTTAGTTTTAACAACGTTAAAACCAATTTGATAAGCGTTTTTTAATCGTTTGAGTTTTTTAAGCAGAGCTTAAAAAACTCAAACGATTAAAAAACGCTTATCAAAGAAAGCTTAAAAAATAAAAAAGAAAATATTAAACAATTTTAACTTTAGCACCAGCGTCTTCAAGTTGTTGTTTTGCAGCTTCTGCTTCTTCTTTTGAAACAGATTCTTTAAGAGCTTTTGGTAAAGTTCCAGTAAATTCTTTAACTTGGTTAACAGCAATATTTGCAATAGAACGAACAACTTTATAGATAGATACTTTTTTATCAGCAGGAATTTCTTCTAAAACAACATCAAATAAAGTTTTTTCTTCTTCTTTTGGTGCAGCTTCGGCAGCACCAGCAACTGGAGCAGCCATCATTACAGCCCCTCCTGCAGGAGCAGAAGCATCTACTCCGAATGTTTCTTCAATTTTTGATACTAATTCAGAAGCTTCTAATAAAGTAAGTGTTTTTAATTTTTCAATAATTTCGTTTACAGTAGACATAAAAATTCTTTCATAAAATAATTTTTGTTTTTTGTGAAATGAATCAAACTATTCAAAAGTAAATTACTTTTGAATTGTAATCATAAATTCGAAAACTTTGGTTTAAAATAAAATTTAGAAGTTATTAATGAATCTATAAATATTCTATTTTATAGTTTCTACCAATTTTTGTGTTTTTTGTACTCATTTTTTTGCAGAGCATAAAAAACAAAAAAATCAGTACAAAAAACACAAAAATCAGAACAAAATAAAAAGCAAAATATTAAAATACTTTTTAAACGTTAAACCAAAAGACAAATAAACTGCATATATTTTTGTTTTTTAATCGGTTGAGAAGCTAGCTTCTCAACTTAGGCTTTAACGAAGTTAAAGCCTTAGAGATTAAAAAATTCGGAGATTGAAAATAATCTTTTATTATAAAAAAAATACTAAAAAAAAACAAGTACACTTTTTAATCTCTTTTTCTTTTTTAATCTCTGAACTTTATTAATCGGTTGAGTTTTTTAAGCAGGGCTTAAAAAATTCAACCGATTAATAAACAAAAACGCTTCTCAACCGATTAAAAATCCGCTTAAAAAAAAAAGAAAATTAGATTAAAAAAGAAAATGAGATTAAAAATGCTTTATACTTGTTAAAAATTCAGAAAACTATTCCTTAAAAAATAAAAAAAACACTTATTCAATCATCGCATGATATGTAGCAACTGTTGCTGGAGATGCTCTATTTAAATGACGGAAAATTAAATATTTAAATAAAACATCTAATAAAACAGGTAATGTAGCAACTAATAAAAAAATGGTTGTTTGACTTTCAGGTAAACCATAATGGTCAAAAATAGTTGAAAAAAAGAGTTCCCAAATATTAGGTGAGTGATATCCTACTAATAAATCCGTAACAAATAAAATTAACAAAGATTTTTTGCTATCATCTAATCCAAAAAATACTTCTAGTAAAAAAGATTTTGTAATATTAATTTGAATTTCTAAATGAAATAATAACACAAATAAAGTGCTTAAACTAATAAAATCTGCAAAAAAATTCGTAATTGCTTCAATACTTTCTTCATTGTAATGTTTTGCTAATTCAACAGTTTGAGTTTGCAAACTAGTTTGAATAGATTGTGTAAAAATTTTAGAAAATTTACGATTTTGATTAACTGTTTCTTGATGTAAGTTGAGATTAATGGAATCCTTTTTTATTTTAGACCCTGAAGTTTCTTCTAAATTTGTATCAGTAGATCTGGTAAGATTTTTTTCAAAAACCTCAGGCGAATCTGAAGGAAAAATCAAAGATTCAAAATAAATTTTTTCTTCAAAATTTTTAAGTTCTGTAAAAGCACGTTTTTGCTGATAAGAATTTAAAAAAATTTCGGTTTGATGTGTGTTCCAATAATATTCTGTAATAGGTCTTACAAAATAATTTTTAGCAATAAAATTAACACTTAAAGGTACAAAAACAAGAATAAAAACACATTTAACAGTTGTTAAAAACAAATATCTATAAAATCGATATTCTTGGATAACTAAATTTTCTACGTCGAAAAATAATTGTTTAAAAAATCTATCAAATACACGATTGAAAGATCTTGGAAAAAGTCCAATTTCTTCATAAGTAATAGACACAACTTGTTGTTTTGGTATTTCTTTTTGTTTTTGGCTTCCTTTTGGAGCTCCGCTCCAAAAATCAAAAGGAAAACCAAAACGTGAATTTGAAGAATTATTATTTGATTTTTTTGGATTCAAAGATACATCATTTTTTTTCTTATTTTCATAAGAATTTTCAGTATTTCTAAAATCATTCAAATCTGAATTCATTTGTGAATAAATTTTTGAATTACTAAAAAATGGTTTATTTGATTTTAAATGCTGAGAAGTTAAAAGTGAAGGATATATAGGATTATTTACACCAATAGCACTCTTTGCTTTCTTTTTCGAAAAAAAGAAGGGATTTAAAAAATTTTGAAATAAATTCGATAAATTTTTATTCTTTACCATATTTTTATTAAAATTCATTAATTTATTGTTTTAACTAACTTTTATTTTAAGTGAAACTTTATTTTTTTTTATTAAACATACTCTAGATTTAGATTTAATTTTAAATATTTTTCATTTTGTTTTTGTTTTTCTTTATTGGTTTTAACGTTGTTAAAACCGCTTTAAAATAAGATTTTAAAACAAAAAGTGCGTTTTTTAAGCTGATTTTAAAGCGGTTCTTGGTTTTAACGTTGTTAAAACAAATTTGATAAGCACTTTTGAATCTCCGATTCAAAAACGCTTATCAAACAGAAGCGTTTTTGAATCTCCGAACTTTTTAATCTGCGATTAAAAAACTCAACCGATTAAAAATGAGCTTAAAAAATGCTTTTCAAATTAAAAAATATTTCAAACAAATTTTTTTAATACGAATCCTAGGAATAAAAAAGCAAAAGCATTTTTTTGGTTTAATATTTTTAAAAATCTATTTTGAGTAGAAAAAAGTAAAAAATATTTCACTTTTCTTAGTGTTACATAAATTCAACATTAAAAATTTTTTTTATTCTTTGAACTTTTTAAGCTTTAAGGCTTTAACTTCGTTAAAGCCTAAGTTGAGAAGCTTGCTTCTCAACCGATTAAAAAACGGCTAGAATTTTTAATATTCTTCAATTTTTGAATTTTGCTTTTTATTTTTAAAAGCAAAAGATACTTTTTGTTTCTCTTTTTTAAGCTGTAAGGCTTTAACTTCGTTAAAGCCTAAGTTGAGAAGCAAGCACTTTTTAAGCAGAGCTTAAAAAACTCAACCGATAAAAAAGTGCGATGCTTTAAAAAGAGCTTTAAAATAAACTTAAAAAAGAAAAATAGATTTATTTTTAAAATTATTTTTTGTTACAGATTCGATATTCAGCTATTTTTAGAAGTCTTAAAAACAGGTTATTTTTTTTTTACATTTTTCTATTTTTTTAAAAAAAATTATTATCTATCTTTTAAATAATAAATAATTATGCACTTTTTTAAAAAAAGGTATAAAAATTTTTATTTCTGGCACTTTCTAATACGCTATGACAGATTAGGATTAAAATAGTTCTTAAAATCAGTACTTTTGTTTTTGTTTTTAAATCTCTGATTTAAAAACAAAAACAAAAATGAAAAAAATAAAAAATAAGAATTTTAAAATGGCAAAAAAACAAATAAATCTTAAAAAAAACCAAAAAATAAAAAAAACCAAAGAATAAAAAAAACTAAAATCTTGGAATAAATAATAGAAAACTAAAATTCTTCGTTTGAATTTTTTTTATTTCAAATTTAATAGAAAGTTTTTAAAATTCAAATAAAAATAAATTTAAATTGAGATATCTTTTTGAAACGTTTTTTATAGCTTTCTTTTTTAAAGCTTTTGTTTTTTTATTTAGTTTGGTTTAAAAGGTTTTAGAAACTTCTTTTTGTTTTTGTTTTTTAATCGGTTGAGAAGCAAGCTTCTCAACTTAGGCTTTAACTTCGTTAAAGCCTTAAAGCTTAAAAAGTGCGAAGCACTTTTTGTTTTTTAAGCTCTTGACTTTTTAAGCTTTAAGGCTTTAACGAAGTTAAAGCCTTAGAGATTAAAAAACGCTTATTAAATTGGTTTTAACTACGTTAAAACCAACAAACAAAGTTTTAAAAACAAAAAACAAAAAGATAGCTTTTAAAACAATAAGCTTTTTAAACAAAACATAAAAAAAGAAAAAACGAAAAATCAAAAGATTTTTTTTATATAACGTTTTTAAATAATCTGTTGTTTTTTGAACAGAAGAAGCTAAAAAAGACTAATAGCCGTTTTTGAGATCAAGCTTCAAAATAAAGTAAAACGTTATTTTCTATTTGTATTAGAAAAAATTTTTTTCCATTTTAAATTTTAACTAAAAAAAATTCTATTAGAATTTAAAACCAGCTGATGCTTTTTTAAAGCATCAGCTGGTTATTAATAAAAAGTAAAAAATTAATCTAAATTACCTTTTCCTGGGTTACGAGCAGGGTCATTAGATAAGAAACCAAATACAAATAGGAATACAAAGAAAGTTACAACAGTATAAACAAAAATTTTAAGTGTTAACATGTGTAATTGTTAAATAGACAATTTTTACGCGATTTATAGACACAAAGTGAAAGAAATTCTCTTTGAATTCCAAATTCAAAGCTTATTTTAAAACTCTTTTTAAAGTTGCTTTAAAAAGAGTTTTAAAATAGATTTATCAAAAATAAAAAATTAAGCCGCTACATTTTGTGATTTAAAATCTTCTAAGTATTCTTGAATTGCTGTTTTTAATAAACCTTCAGCTTCTGGATTAAAATCTAAAGTTTTTTTAACGATTTCACCATATTGTGGACAATTTTGAACTAAATAGTTTCTAAAACCAGATAAGAATGGACGAACTTGATCAACAGCTAATGAATCTAAGAAACCATTAGTACCTGCATAAATACTAGCAACTTGGTCTTCTACAGAAAGAGGAGAGTTTTGAGCTTGTTTTAAGATTTCACGTAATCTAGAACCTCTTGCTAATTGGTTTTGTGTAGCTTGATCTAAATCAGATGAGAATTGTGAGAATGCTTCTAATTCAGCAAATTGTGCAAGAGAAAGTTTTAAACTTCCAGCTACTTTTTTCATAGCTTTAGGTTGTGCTGCAGAACCTACACGAGATACTGAAATACCAACGTTAATAGCAGGTCGAATTCCAGAGTTAAATAAATCAGCTGAAAGGAAAACTTGTCCATCAGTAATTGAAATAACGTTCGTAGGAATATATGCAGAAACGTCACCTTCTTGAGTTTCTACTACAGGAAGAGCTGTCATACTACCTTCACCTAAAGCATTGCTTAATTTAGCTGCTCTTTCTAAAAGACGAGAGTGTAAATAGAAAACGTCTCCTGGGAAAGCTTCACGTCCTGGAGGACGACGTAATAATAAAGACATTTCACGATAAGCTTGTGCTTGTTTAGAAAGGTCATCATAAATAGCTAAAGTAGGACGTCCTGTATACATAAAGAATTCAGCTAAAGTAGCTCCTGTGTAAGGAGCTAAATATTGTAATGTTGATGGTTCGTTTGCGTTAGCCATAACAATAATAGTATAATCTAAAGCTCCACGTTCTTTTAAAACATTTAAAACTTGAGCAACAGAAGATGCTTTTTGACCAATTGCTACATAAACACAAATAACACCTTTTCCTTTTTGGTTAAGAATTGTATCAATAGCAATAGCAGTTTTACCTGTTTGACGGTCACCAATAATAAGTTCACGTTGACCACGTCCAATAGGAATCATCGCATCAATAGCTACCAGTCCAGTAGCTAAAGGTTCATAAACTGAACGACGTGCAATAATACCAGGAGCAGGAGATTCAATAGCACGATTTTCTGAAGTAGCAATAGGTCCTTTTCCATCAACTGGACGAGCTAAAGCATCAACAACACGACCTAAATAACCTTCACCTACTGGAATTTCAGCAATTTTACCAGTACAACGTACTCGGCTTCCTTCTGTAATTTTTAATCCATCCCCAAGTAATACAGCCCCTACGTTATTTGCTTCTAAGTTTAAAGCAATTCCTAAAGTTCCATCTTCAAATTCTAAAAGTTCACCTGACATTGCTCTATCTAATCCGTAAATACGAGCAATACCATCCCCTACTTGGAAAACGATCCCGAAATCAACCATTTTTACTTCTGGAGTATATTCTTCGATAAGACCTTTAATTAAATTGCTTAATTCTTCTGGTGTACGCATTGTCATAAAAAATTTTTTAAAAATAAAAAAAGTATAAATATTTCTATTTTTTATGAAAATAGATTAATACTTCTAAAGAACAATTAATTTAGAAAAATTTTTAAGATTACAAATTTTATTTTTGTTTTGGTTTTTTTTTTTAATCTACGAGCTTTTAACTAATCTTAAAAAACAAAAGTTCAATTCAAAAAAAATTATTGTTTTTTTACAATAATCTAAAAACAAATTTTCCTTAAATATTTTTTCAGAAATTGTATTGTTCCATAATTTTTTTTTTACTTTTTTGATTTTAAATTATATTATAAATTTTATAAACTCAATTGTGATTGAATTTATAAATACCTTATATATTTTCAAAAAGAAAAAAAAAGAAAAATCACAAAAATGCTTTAAATAATGACTAACTTAAGGTTAAATGTAAGATGTTAAAAAATCAAGAGGTTAAGAATAATTATATCAAAAAAAAAAAAATTTTTTTTACTATGATAATATCATAGTAGTAAAAAATAAAAGAGAAATTCTTTTATTTATAATTATAAATATTAGCGGATGACGCGATTCGAACGCGCGACATTGGACTTGGAAGGACCACGCTCTACCAACTGAGCTACATCCGCATTAAATAAATTTATTATATATTTATATTAATAAATTTTAAATTAAAAATCAAGTCTGCATTATTTTATTATTTGAAAAAAATCTTCAATTTTTATAGGAATTTTAGAATAAAATCGAATTGAATTCAAAATTCAATTCGATTTTATTTTTTTACCAACTAGCTTTTCTTACACCAGGTAATAGTCCTTCATGTGCCATTTCACGTAAAACGTGTCTAGACAGCCCAAAATCTCTAAAATAACCTTTTGGTCTACCTGTAATAGTACAACGATTATGTAAACGAACTGGAGAGCTATTTCTAGGAAGTTGTTGTAATTTTCTATGTAAAGAAAGTTTTTCTTTTAAAGAAGAAGCTTCTTTAATTTGTTGTTTTAAAATAGCACGTTTTTTAGCATATTTCATAACTAAACGTTGACGTTTTAATTCACGTTGAATCATTGCTTTATTTGCCATAAATGGAAGAATTATAATTTATTACTTTTTTATCATTCAAATTAAATATAAACAGTTCAAAAATTGGGTTTTTTGAATCTATCTTTGTTTTTCGAATTAATTTAGTTGTTTTTTTACTAATGAATTAATTAGATAACTTTTCATATAAAAGTTTTGAACATATTAAAATAAAAACCCATTTTAAATTTTTTATTTTTTGAAAAAAACTCTTTTGTTACAGAAAAAAAGAGTTTTTAAGTTATTTAATATGTTGATATTTAGAAAATAATTTTGAGTTATTTTTTTTAGTTGTTTTTCTTTTTAACAGTGCTTGTAAAAAAAAAGAAATGTAAAAAGTTAAAAAAATTTTAACGTCTTGATTTTGCTTTTTTATCAGCTTTTACGTGACCTTTAAATGTACGTGTAGGAGCAAATTCTCCTAATTTATGTCCAACCATTTGATCCGTAATAAAAACAGGAATAAATTCTTTCCCATTATAAGTTGAAATAGTATGACCAATCATCATTGGTAGAATTGTAGAAGATCTAGACCAAGTAGTTAAAACTTTTTTTTGACCTTGTGCATTTAATTTTTCAATTTTTTTTAACAAATGATCGGCTACAAAAGGTCCTTTTTTAATTGAACGAGGCATAAAAATTATTTTTAAATTTTTTAAACTTAGGAATTCTAAATGAAATTTACAGAATTGCTACATTAGAGAAAGAATCTCTAAATTTTAAAATTGATAGTTTATCAACTCTAAATTTGTTCATTGAAAAATTATTTGAGTTTATAAATTTTCTTTTCATATATTTTGTATTTTAAATGAAAATTCAATGTCTCAAGTTTTTCATTTGATTTCTTCAAAAAAAATGAAGTACTAATACTTTTTTATAAAGTAAAAAAATAGGCATTTTTAAAGCTGTTTTTTTGTTTTTAAAGCTTATTTAAAAGCTACTTACTTTTGTTCTTGTTTTTTTTTTTGTTTGTTGGTTTTAACGTAGTTAAAACCAACAATCTCCGAACTTTTGTTTTTAAATCTTCGATTAAAAAGTTCTAACTTTTTAATCAGAGATTTAAAAACAAAAACAAAAAGTTCAAAGATTTAAAAGTTCGAAGATTTAAAAGTGTTTTTAAATCTCATTTTTAATCGGTTGAGAAGCTTGCTTCTCAACTTAGGCTTTAACTTCGTTAAAGCCTTAGAGCTTAAAAAACAAAAAGTGCTTATCAAAAAAGGCTTAAAAAACTGAAATGATTTAAAAAGAGCTTTAAAAAGAGCTTAAAAAACAGCTTAAAAAACCGCTTTAAAAACGGTTTTAACGTAGTTAAAACCAATTTGATAAGCGTTTTTGAATCTCCTAACTTTTTAATCTTCGATTAAAAAACAAAAGTGCTTTTATTTGATAAGCAAAGCTTATCAAATTGGTTTTAACTACGTTAAAACCAACAAACAAAACCAAAAGTGCTTTAAAAATAAGATTAAGTTTAAAAACCTCTTTTAAATAAAAAAAATTATTTTCTTTTTCTTAAAATTAGTTTTGTACTATATTTTTTAGGTTTTCTAGTTAATTTTCCTAAAGCAGGTTGTCCCCAAGGTGTAACCGGTCTACAACGTCCAATTGGAGCACGACCTTCACCACCCCCATGTGGGTGATCTACAGGGTTCATAACTGAACCTCGAACTGTAGGTCTTTTTCCTAGCCAACGATTGCGACCAGCTTTTCCAATACGTAATGTATATGCTTCTAAATTTCCTACTTGACCAATAGTTGCCCAACAATTTTTGGAAACAAAACGAATTTCTTTTGAAGGTAGTCGTAAAGTTACAAAATTTCCTTCTTTGGCTAAAACTTCAATCATAGCTCCTGCAGACCTTCCTAATTGACCTCCTGATCCAGGTTGAAATTCTACATTATGAACTTGTGCTCCTAATGGGATATTTCTTAAAGGTAAAGAATTTCCAACTAAAAGAGGCGCTTGAATATCTGATAAAATAACATCACCAACGTTTAAACTACGTGGATGAAGAATATAGCGTTTTTCTCCATCTTCATATCTTAAAAGAGCAATTCTTGCATTACGGTTTGGATCATATTCAATAGACATTACTTTTGCTGGAATACCAATTTTATCACGTCTAAAATCAATTTGACGATATAAACGTTTATGTCCGCCACCTTTATGGCGACATGTAATTACTCCTCTATTATTACGACCTTGAGCTCGGTGAAGGCGGTAAGAAAGTGATTTTTCAGGTTTTGAAACAGTAATTTCACTAAAATCTGATACTGATCTATTTCGAGTACCAGCTGTAAATGGTTGAAGAAAACGAATTCCCATAAAATTATTTTTTATTGTTAAAACTAAACGATTCAAATATTTTTAAAACAAGGACCAAGATACAAACAATTCTATTCAAAATAAAAATAAATAGAATTAATAAAAAATATTTCAACTATTGACTATTTTGCAATGTTGTTTTTTTATATTTAAGACAGAAAGAAACAATAGATTAAATTTTTAGATTATAGAAAGTATTGAACTAAAAAAACTCTTATTATTTTTTTTATCTTTGATGTTTTTTAGTACTTTTAAAGCGGTTTTTAAAGCTCATTTTTAAGTTTGATAAGCGGTTTTTAAGCTACGCTTTAAAAACCGCTTTAAAAGTCCGATTTAAAAGTTCAGAGATACTTTTAAATCAGAGATTTAAAAACAAAAACAAAAAAGAAGTTCTTTATAAACTTTTTTCCAAAGATAAAAAAATAAATAACTATTGTTTTTAAGAAATTTTAAGAATTTGAATCAAATTTAATTGATTGTCCTTCTTTTAAAGTAAAAATAACTCTTTTTAAACGAGGTCGATAGCCTTGAATTGTTCCTACGCGTACTTTTTTGCGAGGAGGAATATGGGTGTTAATACCTACAATATTAACACCAAATAAATTTTCAAATAATTTTTTCATTTGAGATTTAGTTAATCGTGGATCAACATCAAAAGTATATTGTTTATGTCTAAACATTGCTGAATAGGATTTTTCTGTTCTTACAGGTTGTTTAATAAAATTCACCATAACTTTTTCCGGTGAAAAGTGAGACTGCATTGTAGATCTCCAGCGAGAAAAATCAGCTTGTTCAAGATTTTGCGTTTTATCTTGTTTCATATTTAATTCTTGATTCATATCAAGTTCAGTTAAGTTTTTTTTATCAATCAATATCACATTTATAGAAAAATATATAGAATAAAATTTCATGAATAAAAGGAAAAATTTTCGGCAAAATGCTGTTATATATGCTTTATATTAAAATATATTCTTTTTTTTATATTAAAATAGTTTAAAAAAAAGTTTTTAAATTTTATTATATAAGTTATAAAAATTCTAAATTTGTTCCATATACAAAAATAAAAGATATTAAACATAACAATTTAAAATTTCATTTGTAGAACTTTTTTTAAAAATTTTATCAAACGATTAAAACTTATATAAGTAAAAATGAATTGCTTTTGAATTTTGACTTTTTGAAAAATGTTTGGTTCTTCTAATAGGTTTTGTATTGTTTACTTTATTTACACAAATAATAAAACAAAAAAAACACATCAACTATAAACCAAAAATAGAACTAAAGTTTTAAACTTTAGTTCTATTTTTGGTTTTAAACTTTCTATCAAAGAAAGGTTAATATTTTGGATTTTTGATTGATTTTAAATCCAGTTAGTTCCTCAATAATAGATAGATAATTTTAAATGGATTTTTTTTTACTTCAGTTAAAATAAAAAAAGTAAAAAAATTTTTTAATCGAAATTTTTTTGTGTTATAAATCTGGTTGAAATCAAATTTTAATATTAATTGAAGTTTTTCTATCTATCTTGATTTCTATTTTAGAAAATGATAATATTAGATTTGTACAGGTTGTTTATCATTTTCTAAAATGCCGGGGTAGCTCAGTGGTAGAGCAGAGGATTGAAAATCCTTGTGTCACCAGTTCAATCCTGGTTCCTGGCAAAAACTTGATCCTTATTTATTCCTTTTATTTTTATTATAAATTCTTTATTTTTTTATGAATATAAATAGAAAAAATAATAGTATTAATTATATATAATATAAAAAATCTATTTTGTTCAATTTAACAAATGATTGAAGATCGTCCATTTTAAAAGGCCCGTTAAAACGGAAGTGTCTGTGACAAAACACGATTGAATTTCATTTACTAAAATTTAAGATTTTTTTATTTTTTGCTCTAATTCGTTCTTTTAGAATGATTCGTTAATTTTTTCCTAAAAATTTAAATTTAACTTAATCTTAAATGAATATTAATAAAAATCGTTTATGGCAGTTCCAAGTTTTATCCATTTAGACATAATTTGTTATTTATTGAATATATTAAATTTTTTCCATGTTTCTATTTTATAGGGCCATGGGTCATTATAAAAAAAATAAAAAACAATAAAAAATTGTTTATTTTAGTAATAATTTAAATAGATATTATTTAAATTTCAACTTTCTTAAAACTTTATTAATTATTAGTGATTTTTTTTTTAGATTCACAATATATCCATATTGCAAAAACTTTTTTTTTATTAAAATAAGGATAGTTATAAAAGAATATATTTTGACCTACCTAAAAAATAAAAAAAATAAATAGACAAATTCTTTAATTAAAGTTTAAGATTAGTATGAAACTTTAAATAAAAACAATTGAATTCAATTTTTTAAAAATACTTTATTGAATTTAAGACTTTGCTATTAAAGATTCATTCAAGTATTAACAGAAAAAGCTTTTTTTCTTAAATTTTTTCTTAATCTAAGTTTTATTACTGATATTTATTTTTGGGTTATATTTTTTGAACTTTTTAAAAAATAAAGCTAAAAAAGTTCAGCTTTTTTGTTTTTAAATTATTTTTAAAGTTTTGTACTTTTGTTTTAAAAGCTTATTTTAAAGCTCCGTTAAAATGGGTTGGTTTTAACTTTGTTAAAACCAATTTGAAAAGCGTTTTTTAAGCTCTTTTTGTTTTTTAATCGTTTGAGTTTTTTAAGCCCTGCTTAAAAAGTGCTAGCTTCTCAAATTAGGCTTTAACGAAGTTAAAGCCTTAGAGCTTAAAAATGGGTTGGTTTTAACAACGTTAAAACCAATTTGATAAGCACTTTTTAATTGGTTGAGTTTTTTAAGCCTTGCACTTTTTAATCGGTTGAGTTTTTTAAGCTCTGCTTAAAAAGTGCAAGCTTCTCAACTTTGGCTTTAACTTCGTTAAAGCCATTTTTCAATCGGTTGAGAAGCTTGCTTCTCAACTTTGGCTTTAACTTCGTTAAAGCCATTTTTCAAGCTGCGCTTGAAAAGCAGCTTGAAAATCAGCTTAAAAAACAAAAAGTGCTAGCTTCTCAAATTAGGCTTTAACAAAGTTAAAGCCGTTTTTTAAGCACCGCTTAAAAATGAGCTTAAAAAGTGCTTATCAAACGAAGCTTATTTTAAATCTTCGAACTTTTGTTTTTTAATAGAAGATTTAAAAGTTCGAAGATTTAAAAGTTCGAAGATTTAAAAACAAAAACAAAGTCGCTTAAAAAGAGCTTAAAAAAAAATAAGCAAAAAAAAAATGAAAAAATAAATAGCTTTTAAATAAAATAAAAAGAATATATTTAAAATAAAAAGAAAATTTTATTTTTGGTTCTAAAATTTTTATATATTCACATTTAATGTTGATGAACTTCATAATTTTAAAGTAAAAAAATTTAAAAGCTTTATTTCTAACATTCGTATAGCTTTTAAATTTTTATTAAAAAACTCAACCAAAAAAAAAGTTTACTTTAAAAATTTTGTATGACTCTATGAATTTTTTATGTGTGTATTTTTTATAAAGTTTTTTCTGAATCTAGATCGAATCTATTTAAATTAATGGATATGTTTTTTTAGGATTATTTCATAAATCAAAAGATTGTATTTTTTGGAAATTGTTCTTTATTTTGAAACGAAGTTTCAAAAACAAATGTATTTTTATATTAAATCAAAATATGAAAAATCTTTTATTTTTTTATTTAGTTTTATTTTTATGCTGGATTTCAAGTTCAAATTAGATAAGGAATTGTTTCTTTTTTATAACATTCAAAAAAGATTCAAATTAAAACATAAAATTACTCTATTTAAAAAGAAATCAACAATTTTTATTAATAAATAAATTTTTAATTTTTTGAAATACTTACTAGGAAAAATTTAACATAAAATAAGAATAAATATTGAACTTTTTTGATTTATAAATCAAAAAGTTCAACATAAAAACGAAAAATAAGTAATTAAAGAGTTCGGAACTTTTTATTTTTCATTTTATAAATAAAAGCAAAATTAATAATTTATAAATTCTTTTTGCTTTTAAGGCGGTTTTTTAAATACCGTTTCTTTTGTTTGATAAGCTTTTCACTTTTTGTTTTCAAAGCGTTTTTGTTTTTTAAAGCGGTTTTTTAAGCTTTAAGGCTTTAACTTCGTTAAAGCCTTAAAGCTTAAAAAGTGCAGGGCTTAAAAAACTCAAACGATTAAAAAGTAGCTTTAAAAACTCTTTTAACTACGTTAAAACCAACAAACAAAAACAAAAAGTAGCTTTAAAATAAGCTTTTAAAGTAGCTTTAAAAAGAGCTTTAAAAAGATATTCCAAATAAGCTTTGCTTTAAAATAAGCTTTAAAAACATCAAACAAAAACCCCTTATAAAATTACTTTTTACTTTATTAAAAGTAACAAACAAAAACCATTTAAAAATAACCAAAAAATAATCAACAAACGGCAGGATTAAAAAAAAAATCATTGTAAAAAATGATTCACTTTTTCCGTATTTTTTCAATTTGAATTGACAAAACCTAAAAAATAGGATATTATTAAAAATGTGAAACTAAAAAAAATAATTTCTAATTATTTTACTCTATGTATTTAATTTTCAAGTGAAGCTTATTTTAAAAACAGGACTTAAAAACAAAAACAGCAAAGTTTAAAAATACTTAGTTAGAAAAGCCCCCATCGTCTAGAGGCCTAGGACACCTCCCTTTCACGGAGAAAACGGGGATTCGAATTCCCCTGGGGGTAATGAAAAAGAAATTCTTTCCCTTTTTTACGCTTATTTTAAAGCTCCTAACTTACTTTTAAATCTTCAATTTAAAATAAGCTGTAAGGCTTTAACGAAGTTAAAGCCTTACCGCTTAAAAAGTGCAGGGCTTAAAAAACTCAACCGATTAAAAAGTTCGAAGATTTTTTTTTAAGTAGCTAATAAAGTTTAGCAAAGATCAATTTATTAAAGTCATTAATCAACTAAAAATTTTATTATGTCAAGATATTTAGGACCCCGTTTAAGAATTATTCGTCGAATTGGTAAATTAAGAGGTTTTACTAGAAAAAAACCTTTTAGAAGAGCTTTTCGTGGAAGAGGAGCTTTAGAAGGTAAAGTAGTACCACCTGGTCAACATGGTTTAACAAAATTATTCAAAAGTCGTCCTTTTGATTCTAGTGAATCAGATTATTTAATTCGTTTAAAAGTAAAACAAAGATTACGTTATAATTACGGAATTACTGAGAAACAATTAGTAAAATATGTTCGTCAAGCTAAAAGAATGAAAGAATCAACAGGTCAAGTTTTATTACAATTATTAGAAATGCGATTAGATAATATTGTGTTTCGCTTAAATATGGCCCCTACAATTGTATCAGCTCGCCAATTAATTAGCCATGGACATATTAGAGTTAATAATAAAAAAGTAAATATTTCTAGTTATATGTGTAAGCCTAAAGATGTAATTTCAGTTGCTATGAAAGAAAAATCATTAAAACTAGTTCATCGAAACTTACAAGAATATTTCAAAAGAATGCGTTTTTATAAAAAAGGTTTAGAAAAAACATTAGCTTATGCTTTATATAAAAAAAATCTGGCTTCTTCTATGACAAATGCACTTCAATTGATTAATCAAGGAAATGTTCAAGTTAATAACAGAAGAATTACTCTTCCAAATTATGTTTGTAATTTAAAAGATACTATTTCAGTTAAAACGGATCAAGGAATTCGTAAATTTAAATTAAATGAATCGTTTAAAAAATAAAAGTATTAAGTCTAATATTAGTATTATTTGATACAAAATAGGTTTTTTGTTTTTCATTTATTTTAAAGCTTATTTTAAAGTTTTGAAAGCGTTTTTTAAGTTTGATAAGCGTTTTTAAAGCGTAGCTTTAAAAACGCTTATCAAACTTAAAAAACGGCTTAAAAAGTCCTTAAAAATGAACTTAAAAATGAGCTTTAAAAGTGAAGAATAAAAAATATATTTTTTTCTATTTTTGCGTATTTAAATAGACAAGATCAAACAATTATTGTATAATGTATTAGAATACTTTTTAAAAATAAATTCAAAAAATTTTTTTAGCCTTCGTGATGAAATTGGTAGACATCCTGGTTTTAGGAACCAGTGCATTTATGCGTGTCGGTTCGAGTCCGACCGAAGGCATTTTTATGATAAAAACTATCAATTCATCGATTAATAATCGAAGTGTTTTTTTCTCATTTATAAAAAAATTGATATAATAAACTAAAAAAAAAAGATTCTTTAAATTTGTTAATTTTAAAATAATTTCTACATATGATTTTTAGAAACTGGTATTGCAATTAAGTGTTAAATATTTACTATAAACTTTTAAATTTTATAGAAAATCGTTTTTTTTACTTTTTAAAGTAAAAAATAAGTATTTAATTAGGCAAAGCCTATTTTGTTTTAAAAACAAAAATGCTTCTGTTTGATAAGCGTTTTTTAAGCTCATTTTTAATCGGTTGAGAAGCACTTTTTTTTTTTAAGCTGTAAGGCTTTAACTTCGTTAAAGCCTAAGTTGAGAAGCAAGCACTTTTTAAGCAGGGCTTAAAAAACTCAACCGATTAAAAAGTTCGAAGATTAAAAAGTTCGGAGATTCAAAAACGCTTCTGTTTGATAAGCTTTGCTTATCAAACTGATCAAATTGGTTTTAACAACGTTAAAACCAACAAACAAAAACAAAAACAAAATAAGGAACAAACAATCAATTTAAAATTTTTCTAAAAAAACTATGTAATATTTCTATTTTTTTTTATGCCGATTGGTGTACCTCGAATTATTTACTGTTGGGGTGAAGAACTCCCAGCTCAATGGACAGATATTTATAATTTTATTTTTCGTCGAAGAATGGTTTTTTTAATGCAATATTTAGATGATGAACTTTGTAATCAAATTTGTGGTTTATTAATTAATATCCATATGGAAGATCGTTCTAAAGAATTAGAAAAAAAAGAAATGGAAAATAGTGGTTTATTTAAAAGTTCTCAAAAAAAATCCTCAACTTCAGGTTTAGATACAAGTGCTTTTGGAAATGCTGGTTCTTCTTTACAAAACAAAAAAGAACGATCTGTTGAAGATTTAATGATTTCAGAAGAAGATTTAGCAATTGATGAAAATTATCGTTTAGAAAGACATACTCTTCAAAAAATTTCTTTAGAATGGCTTAATTGGAATGCTCAATTTTTTGATTATTCTGATGAACCATACCTTTTTTATTTAGCTGAATTACTTGCTCAAGATGTAACAGGAGAACAAGCAGGTCTTTTATATGGATTAAAAAATTCATTAGGAAATTCTCAATCTGATTCTGAATTCTCAAAATTAATTACATTATTTAAACTTTTTTCAAATTCTAATTCTTTTGACGCTCAATTGCAATCCAAAAATTTTAATGCAAATTCTTCAAATCCATTTGATGTTTATTCACCTTTTAGATTATTATCTAATTTAACATCTCAAGATTACAAAGACTTTCAAATGGATTCTGAAACAAAAAATCGTTTTGCAAAAAAATTACAACAATTGCAAAAATCCAAAAATTCTAGCAATCTTTCACAATTAACATCAGAATTAGCTCAAAAAGACTTTTTTTCTCAAATGCAAAATCAGCCAATGCAATGGAATTCTTCTGAAAAAGCGTTAACACAACGCCAACTTCGCCGTGATTATGCTCAAGAAAAATTGTTTAATACTAGTACTTTTAATTCTTCATCAAATATTACACGAAAAAAACCATCTAGTTATTTAAACTTTGATGCTTCAGATGAAGCAGCTTATTTAGAATATCGTGATTATTATAGAAAACAAACTGAACGTTCTTTACAAGAAGAAGAATCTAAAAAAGTTTTTATGGTTATTAATTCTTTTGGGGGTTCTGTTGGAAACGGTATTACAGTACATGATGCTCTGCAGTTTATTAAAGCAGGTTCAATGACTTTAGCATTAGGAGTAGCTGCATCCGCAGCATCACTAGCTTTAGCAGGTGGAACAATTGGAGAACGTTATGTTACTGAAGGCTGCCATGTTATGATTCACCAACCTGAAGGTGGTTTAACAGGTCAAGCATCCGATATTTGGATTGATTCTCTTGAAATTATGAAAATTCGATTAGATGTTGCTGAAATTTATTCTTTAAGTACTTATCGTCCTAGACATAAAATTTTACGTGATTTAGACCGCGATTTTTATTTAACAGCAACAGAAGCTGTATATTATGGTTTAGCTGATGAAATTGCAACAAATGAAGTTATGCATGAAATTATTGAAATGACAAGCAAAGTTTGGGATTATCATGATACTCAACAACAAAAATTATTAGAAAGTCGTGAAAGTGCAACAGCTGGATTAGACACACAAACACAAAATTAAATTTTTTACTTTTTCTATTTTTGTTTTTGTTTTTCAAGCTCGTTTTGAATCTCATTTTCTTTTTGTTTTTCTTTTTTTTTTTTCAGTTTGTTGGTTTTAACGTTGTTAAAACGAACAAATTTTTAAGCTGATTTTTAAGCTCATTTTTAATCAATTTTTAAGTTTTTTAAGCTTCGTTTGATAACTTTTTAATTGTTTGAGTTTTTTAAGCCTTGTTTGATCAGTTTGATAAGCGTTTTTAAAGCGTAGCTTTAAAAACGCTTATCAAATTGGTTTTAACTACGTTAAAACCAACAAACAAAAACTTAAAAAACTTAAAAAACCGCTTATTTTAAATCTACGATTTAAAAATAAGTTCGAAGATTAAAAAAGAAATGGAAAATGAGAGTCAAAATAAGATTGAAAAACAAAAGTAAGTGAGTTGTTTATTATTAACAGTCTGAATTTAAGGCTAATTCTCGTATTTATTTAATAAATTTTTTCTTTTTTTTTAGAAAAAATTTATTAAACAAATAAATTCTCTTTTTCTTTTTCTTTTTTCTTTTTTTGGTATAATATTTATACCTTGAAAATTGGCTTATACACAAAAATTTAAAAAGAAAAATTTATGGCACGCGCAAAATTTGAACGTAAAAAACCTCACGTAAATATTGGAACAATTGGTCACGTTGACCATGGAAAAACAACTTTAACAGCGGCTATTACGATGGCTTTAGCTGCTCAAACAGGTGGAGCTGGTAAAAAATATGATGAAATTGACTCTGCACCAGAAGAAAAAGCTCGTGGAATTACGATTAACACAGCTCACGTAGAATATGAAACAGAAAATCGTCACTATGCTCACGTAGACTGTCCAGGTCACGCTGACTATGTAAAAAATATGATTACAGGTGCTGCACAAATGGATGGTGCTATTTTAGTTGTTTCAGGAGCAGATGGACCAATGCCTCAAACAAAAGAACACATTCTTTTAGCAAAACAAGTAGGTGTACCTAATATGGTTGTATTCTTAAATAAAGAAGACCAAGTAGATGATGCAGAATTATTAGAATTAGTTGAATTAGAAGTTCGTGAAACTTTAGATAAATACGAATTCCCAGGAGATGAAATTCCTGTAGTAACTGGTTCTGCTTTATTAGCTTTAGAAGCTTTAGTTGAAAATCCAACAACAAAACGTGGAGAAAACAAATGGGTAGATAAAATTTTAGATTTAATGGATCAAGTTGATCAATATATTCCTACTCCTGAACGTCAAACAGATAAACCTTTCCTTTTAGCAGTTGAAGACGTTTTATCTATTACAGGTCGTGGTACAGTAGCTACTGGACGTGTAGAACGTGGAACTTTAAAAGTAGGTGAAAACGTTGAATTAGTTGGTTTAAAAGATACTAAAGCAAGTGTTGTTACTGGATTAGAAATGTTCAAAAAAACTTTAGACGAAACTATGGCTGGTGATAACGTAGGTGTTTTATTACGTGGAATTCAAAAAAAAGAAATTGAACGTGGAATGGTTTTAGCAAAACCAGGAACAATTACACCACATACTAAATTTGAAGCACAAGTTTACGTTTTAACAAAAGAAGAAGGTGGAAGACACAGTCCTTTCCTAGTAGGATATCAACCTCAATTCTTTGTAAGAACTTGTGATATTACAGGTAAAGTAACAGGATTTAACCACGTTGAAATGCGTACTCCTTCTTCTGTTGCCGAAGAACATTCAAACAAAATGGCAATGCCTGGAGATACTATTTTAATGGTTGTTCAATTAATTTGTCCTATTGCTATTGAAAAAGGAATGCGATTTGCAATCCGTGAAGGTGGGCGTACAGTAGGTGCAGGTGTTGTAACTAACATTATTGAATAATTTTATAATTTTCTAATTTTTACTAGAATAATCATTGATTTTTAGGTTCTTTTTTTTAGAACCTAAAAATCAATGATTATTCTGTACGCTCTTTTTTCAATATGAATTTTAAATAGATAAAATCTGTTAAGAAAGAAAAATGAAAATAAACACTTGCAGTTTTTTATTTTTTAATATATAATATTTTAACTAAAAAAAAAAGGCCCATAACTCAGTTGGTAGAGTGATTGCCTTACAAGCAATAAGTCATCGGTTCAAGTCCGGTTGGGCCTATTTAAAATATTTCTATAAAATAAACCAAGTTTCCAGTAAATTTTGAAATTTAGGTGTTTAAATATTAAACATTAAAAAGCTAGAAATTTTATTGTTTTTTTAGTCTTTAACTTTTTTAAAACAGGTAAAATTCATATAAAAAGAATCAAGATACTTTTGTTTTTATTTTTTAAACTGATTTTTAATCGGTTGAGTTTTTTAAGTTCGAAGATTAAAAAGTTCAGAGATACTTTTAAATCTCTGATTTAAAAACAAAAACTAATTCAAATAATCAATAAATTACTAGGTAATTCTTGTAATTTATGTACTAAATATTTAAATAAATTTATACTTTCTTCTTTTTTCAAAAAAATAAATATTTCAAAGAAAAAAAGAAAAAAGCATAAAAAAAGTTGAAATTTTTTTTTGAAAATGCTATATTATAAATTAAGCCCAATACTTTTAAAAAAATTTCAAATGAATCATGTCAGGACTTTTAATAGTAGCAGCATAAATTTTTGAATTTTAGCACAAAGTTTTTGGGCAATTTAGAATAGAAATTGTTGGGGCGTCGCCAAGTGGTAAGGCAGCGGTTTTTGGCACCGCCATTCGTAGGTTCGAGTCCTTCCGCCCCAGAAAAAAGGATGATAAAGTGTTTTTAAGTAATAAAATCTTAAATTGTTGGTTAAATAAAACCAAAAGAAACTTTTTTAGTTAGTATTTTTTAATCGAAATTAAGGCTTGAAAATAATAGAAAAATCGTAAAATTTATTTTTTTTAATCTCATTTTGTTTTTGTTTTTGTTTGTTGGTTTTAACGTTGTTAAAACCAACAAACAAAAACAAAAAGTAGTTTTAAATCTTCAACTTATTCTTGAAGAACTTAGAATTTATAATTTTCAATGAATCTTTCCTTAAATAATAAAGATTTAGTGCTGAAACAAAATAATTTTACTGAAGACTGTTTAAATTCTAAAGTAAAAAAATCTAAATCTTTTCATTTTCTTCAAAGTAAACATTCTAAAAATAAATGGCTAGATTGGGTAAATAAAAAAAATTTACCAGAAAATTTGGATTCAAAATCAGAGGGGATTGACAAGCAAAGTCAAACTTCTAATATTTTTGAAGAATCTAAGTTAAAAAATCTTTATGGTTCTGGATATTCTAAACTTCATGAATTAAAATTAGTAAGTATTGGAATTGCTTCTTCTGAAAAAATTAAAGAATGGGCTGAAAAAGTATTACCAAATGGAAAAATCTTTGGAGAAGTAACAAATGCAAATACTTTACATTATAAAACTTTTAAACCTCATAAAGGGGGATTATTTTGTGAACGTATTTTTGGCCCATTAAAGGATTTTGAATGTGCTTGTGGTATCCGTTCTAAACCAACTGAAGCTGAATCTAAAAAAATTTTAGAACATGAACAAATAATTCGTTCTTTTTGTCCAAACTGTGATGTCGAATATACTTGGTCTGTAATTCGGCGTTATCAACTAGGTTATATTCAATTGATTTCTCCAGTAAGCCATATTTGGTATTTAAAAGCTAATCCTAGTTATCTAAGTCTTTTATTGGATTTAAGACGTAGTCATTTAGAGTCTATTATTTATTGCACACAAGCAATTACTTTAGAAAATCTGTGGAAAAGTTCTCAAACTTTAGGTTTAGATAGTTCGCCTTCAAGTTTATATTCGATTTGGCAAAAATTATTAGAAGAAGAAAAATTAATGAAAACAAAACAATTAAAGTTAAATAATATTTTGAAACTGAATTATTATTTATCACCAAAGAAACAAAAAAAACTTAAAAAACGATTCAAAAATGTATTTTCTTATTCAAAAAAACAAGAATATAATTTCTTAGAAAATTTTCCTTGCACTAGTGAGCCTTACGCTGACGGCCAAGAGCTCATTTTAAATCGCCTTTTAAAGCGATTTTTTAAGCGAAGCTTAAAAAGTAGCTTTAAAAACAGCTTAAAAAACCAAGCAGTGGATTTTGGGGCAAATTTAGGGTCAGAGCCCCAGGCTCTTACGGGGCAGAGTTCCTACAAAAAAACCAAAAATGCTCCTAAAATGTCTTTTAAAGAATCACGTTTAAAATTTCCAAGAAGTGATACTTCCAATGCGGTTAGCAACGGTGTTAACAGCACAGCTGGTTTTCAAAAAAAAAAGCAAGCAATAGTAGAAATTCAAAATTTAACTACTACAAAAACATCTGATGTATTTAACGGAATTTTCAATGCTAATTTAGCAAGTTCTTCAATGAAAATTCAAAATAAAGTAAAAGTTGAATCAGAAAATTTATCGAATTTTGAAGCTTCTTTAGAAACTTCGGATTTTGAAGTTTCTTTTTTTAGCAAAGCTAAAAAACTACAAAAACAAAAAGAAAATGAATTAAATATGAACACTGAAAATATGTATAACATTATAAATCATAAAGATAACTTAAATTTTTTACGAAAAAAATGGCTATCTAAGAATAAAAGTATGGTTTTTATTAATATGTATGCAAAAATATTCAAAAGTTTTTATAGAAAAGCTTTTTTTCAGGCTTTACAAACAAAACAAAAAAGTTTTTATCTTTTAAGAAATATGCCAAATTCAGAATTTGTATTGCACTACCTGAAACAATCTTTATATTTACGCTCTTCCTCGAAAAAATACACAAATAAAGTTTCTTTTGAAAATTCTTTTTTTAGTAAAGCTAAAAAACTTCAAAAACCAAGCAATTTGAAAAAAACCCAAAATTTAGAGTTTTCAAAAGACAAACAAGGGGAAAAAATAACAAAAAAAGAATCCATGAAATTTAAAACTCAATGTATAAATTTAACTGAATCTTATTTTAAAATGTATTTTTTAGCTTTTTTAACGAAAAATCCACAATTCTTACAAAATTTTCTTATAATGAATCCAGGTTTTATTACAGATTTTGTGGATCCAGAGAAGATTATTGATTTTCAAAATACAGAAAATTTAAATGAAAAGTCTATAAAAACTCTTTTTTCTAATGAACAAACTCAAATTAGATTGATAAAAAACATTTTGCATGAATTTTTAACTTTTTATTTAATAAAAAAACAATTTACTTCTTTTTTCCTACTTTTTAGAACATTAAAACACGTTTTTGAAGCAGAGCTTCTAGATTTTAGCTCTGCACTTTTTAAGCAGAGTTTAAAAAACAAAAAGAAAATCAAAAATAATAAATTCTCAAATCCTTCTTTGAAAATTCAAAAATTAGTTCAACTAGAAAACAGTTTATTTTATTATTCAGGTTACAGTATTCAAGAAAAACTGAAAAAAGTAGATAATGTGTTCCAAAAAAACCCTAATTTACAATATTCGAATTCTTTATTAAATAATTTAAAAATTCATACAAAAACTAATGACTACCAATTTTCTAAAATTCAAAACAAAAATAAATATATTTTTGTTCTTAAATTTTTTAACTTATTTTTTAAGCAAAGCTTAAAAACAAGTTTTAAAAACAAAAAAAATAAAACAGTTTCTAATAAAAAACAACTGTCAACAAATTCTACTCCAATATTTACTCCTGTTTTTAATAATGTTAAAAACAACAACAGTGAATTAAATATCCCTTTGTTAAAAAAACACTTTAACAATAAAAATAACAAGAATAAACTTCAGTTTAGAAAAAAAATTCTCTATCTACAAAAACAAAAATCTATTTCATTTAAAAAACTGCAATCTTTTTCTTCGGTATCATTTAGTAAAACTAAATTAGGAAAAACCAATTCGAAAAAATCCAAAAATTTTAGAAATTCTTTTGCATTTTTGGGCAGTGACCAAAAAAAAGAAACGTTTTTTGAAACTTTTGAAGCTTCTTTTGAAACTTCGGATTTTGAAAAGAAGTTTAAAAAACAAAAACAAAAAGAAACTTCTAACAGACCATGGCAAAAAAATGCTTTTAAAAATTATTTATATACTATTTCTTATAGTTTTCCATGGTCATTAGATACTGATTGGAAATCTTTTCTTTATTATAATTCTGCACCAAAAGATTTTGAAGATATTCAAATTTGTTATTATAAAAATAGAAAATTACCTTATCAAGGATTGGCTCTTAATACTGGAGAATTAGGTTCCAAAATTCATTCACCTATTACAGGGGCGGCTATGGTTCAAAAATTACTTTCGGAATATAAACCTTCTGAATTAAAAAAAATGGTAAAACAACATCAGATATTATTACCAAAATTAAATAGAACAATTCGAAAATGGAAAGAAAAAGCTTCTAAAAAAGCGGATTTTGTAAAAATTCAAAAACTTTTACAAAAAAGAGATCACATTATAAGACGTTTAAAACTCATTCATAAATTCTCTCGTAAAAATTCAAATATTCATTCAATGATTTTATCGGTTTTACCTGTGTTACCTCCAGATTTAAGACCTATTTTGAAACTTCAAAATCAAATTGCAGCATCCGATTTAAATAGACTTTATCAACGAATTATTTATAGAAATGAGCGATTAAAAAAATTTTTAAAAGATCCGTCTACAAGCCAATCTTTTGAAATGAAATATGCTCAAAGATTACTTCAAGAAGCTGTTGATAACTTAATTCAAAATGGAAAAGGGGGTGTAAAACCTGAAACAAATTCTCGTGGTCAACCTTTAAAATCTCTTTCTGAAATTTTGAAAGGAAAACAAGGTAGATTCCGTCAATATCTTTTAGGAAAACGCGTTGATTATTCTGGTCGATCTGTTATTGTAGTTGGACCTAAATTAAAACTTAATGAATGTGGTTTACCAAAAGAAATGGCTATTGAGCTTTTTTTACCGTTTCTTATTAAAAGAATTTTACATTATAAACTTGCAAAAACAGTTATTGGGGCTAAAAATTTTTTATATTCTAATAAAAAATTTACCTGGAACTTATTAAACGAAATTATGAAAAATCACCCAGTCTTACTTAATCGCGCACCAACTTTGCATAGACTAGGAATTCAAGCTTTTCAACCTAAATTAATTGAAGGACGTGCTATTTTACTTCACCCTTTAGTTTGTCCTGCTTTTAATGCTGATTTTGATGGAGATCAAATGGCTGTTCATGTTCCTATTACTGTAGAAGCAAGAGCTGAAGCTTGGACATTAATGTTCTCTCGTAATCATCTAATTTCACCAGCGACAGGAGAACCTATTGTTTTACCTAGTCAAGATATGGTTTTAGGTTGTTATTATTTAACAAGTGAAAATCCTTTAGTTGATAATTTTAAACCAAAATTGCAAAAAACTATTAGTTCGGGTATTGGTTCACCTAAAAAAAATATTAACACAGATAAAATGAGTGAACAAACTCCTACTGAAGTTTCTTATTTTACTAGAGCTCTTTTTTGGAATTTTGAATCTATTTTAACTGCTTACCAACTAGGACGCATTTTTTTACAATCAATTGTTTGGGTTCAATGGAATGGTATTACTGAATTTTCAAATGAGCCTTTACCATCATTAGAAATTCGAATTAATCGTTTTGGTTATCGTGAACAAATTAAATCAAAATATTCTAAACGAATTGATTATAAAGGTATGCTTTTAAACCAATATATTCGTACAACACCTGGTCGTGTTTTACTTAACTCAACTGCTCAAAAATGTATGAATTTATAAATATTTAAAATTTTTGGAATTATTTATGAATTCATACATTTATAAATGATTGAGAATTTTTTTTACTTTTTTCTATTTAAAATAGAAAAATATTAAGCATTTTTAAACTCTTTTTTTTTCCTACTTTTTAAAGCTTCTTTTAAAGCTCATTTTAAAGCGACTTTGTTTTTGTTTTTAAATCTATGAACTTTTTGTTTTTTAAGCTTCTTTTTAAGCTGTAAGGCTTTCACGAAGTTAAAGCCTTAGAGATTCAAAAACGCTTCTGTTTGATAAGCACTTTTTAAGCTCATTTTTAAGCGCAGCTTAAAAAATGGCTTTAACTTCGTTAAAGCCTAATTTGAGAAGCTTGCACTTTTTGTTTTTTAAGCTTCTTTTTAAGCTGCGCTTAAAAAACGGCTTTAACGAAGTTAAAGCCTAAGTTGAGAAGCAAGCACTTTTTGTTTTTTAAGCTGTAAGGCTTTAACTTCGTTAAAGCCTAAGTTGAGAAGCAAGCTTCTCAACCGCTTAAAAAGTGCAGGGCTTAAAAAACTCAAATGATTAACAAGTGCTTATCAAACAAGGCTTAAAAAACTCAAACGATTAAAAAGTAGCTTTTAAAACGGTTTTAACAACGTTAAAACCAAGAAACAACGAAAAAAACAAAAATAGCTTAGTTAACTTCAAAAAAAATTTGTTGAAGTTATGGTTAAAAAGAACCATAAATAGAATTCTATATACTAAATTGAAGGAATTTTATTTTATAAAATTTTTCTCAAACAATAAGATAATCCCTAAAAGGTTAAGCCGAGTTCTTTTTTATTAGAAAAATTCCTAAGAATAAACTAATCTTTTAAAATTTATTCTAAAAATTAAATTGCACCGTATAGGAATTGAACCTATCTTCTATCGATTATGAGTCGATTGCCTATTCCGATCAGCCAACGGTGCCTATATTAATTGTGGCTAGTTTTTTTGAAAAAAATTGCTTTTGCAGTTTAAAAAAAGAAGTTTGATAAGCACTTTTTAAGCGACTTTGTTTTTAAATCTTCGATTTAAAATAAGCTGCTTTTCAAGCTGCGCTTGAAAAATGGCTTTAACTTCGTTAAAGCCTAAGTTGAGAAGCTTGCACTTTTTGTTTTTTAAGCTTCTTTTTAAGCTGCGCTTAAAAAACGGCTTTAACGAAGTTAAAGCCTAAGTTGAGAAGCAAGCACTTTTTGTTTTTTAAGCTTCTTTTTAAGCTGCGCTTAAAAAACGGCTTTAACTTCGTTAAAGCCTAAGTTGAGAAGCAAGCTTCTCAACCGCTTAAAAAGTGCAGGGCTTAAAAAACTCAACCGATTTATTAAAAAGAGCTTAAAAAACAAAAGGAGATTATTTTAAAGCTTTAAGGCTTTAACTTCGTTAAAGCCTAATTTGAGAAGCTTGCTTCTCAAACGATTTAAAAACGGTTTTAACAACGTTAAAACCAATTTGATAAGCGTTTTTGAATCCGAGATTCAAAAGTGCTTATCAAACAAAAACAATAGCAAACATATTTTTTAAATAAAATAAGCAACAAATAGGATACTTTTAAAAAAAGAAAAATTTCCCAAATTGTTGTTTTAAACGTTTCATTTTTAAAACAGAAAAAAAATCTTTTGAGTTCTAAAGTGTAGTTTATAAAAAGACTCTTCTAAAAAAACAGAAAATCTATAGGGTCTAATTTATTTAAATACAGATTAATGTATTGTTTCACTTAAAATAAGTGAAACAATACATTAATCTGTATTTAAATAAATTTAAAATAGAATTTTTATAGAGGTCCAGAAATACCTTGTTTACGAATCATTAAGAAGTGTGCTAACATGAACACAGCAGTAATTAATGGTAATAAGAAAGTATGTAAACTATAGAAACGTGTAAGTGTTGATTGTCCAACACCAACTCCACCTCTTAAAAGTTCAACTAAAGGACCACCTACATAAGGAATAACTTCAGGAACACCTGTTACAATTTTTACAGCCCAATAACCTACTTGGTCCCAAGGTAAAGAGTAACCTGTTACACCAAATGATACTGTACAAACTGCCATAATTACACCACTTACCCAAGTAGATTCTCTTGGTTTTTTAAATCCACCAGTTAAATATACACGGCAAACGTGTAAAATCATCATTAATACCATCATACTAGCAGACCAACGGTGAATTGAACGAATTAACCAACCAAAGTTTACTTCTGTCATTAAATATTGAACAGAAGCAAAAGCTTCAGCAACAGTAGGGCGGTAATAAAAAGTCATAGCAAAACCTGTAGCTACTTGTACTAAGAAACAAGTAAAAGTGATTCCACCTAAACAGTAAAAAATATTTACATGTGGTGGTACATATTTACTTGTGATATCGTCAGCAATCGATTGAATTTCTAAACGTTCTTCAAACCAATCATAAACTTTACTCATAATGAAAAAATTTCAAAAATTTTAATTACCATTAAACTTAAAATTGTGTATATATCAAATTTTTATTTTGATTTTATTTTTTCTCTAGAATTTTTAGAATATAAATTCTAGCGAATTTTAAAAACGAAAATGCCCATTTTAAAGACTTTTTATCTTCTTTGATAAACTTATCAAATTTTCGTTTTTTCTTTTTGTTTTTGTTTGTTGGTTTTAACGTAGTTAAAACCAACAAGCTTATTTAAAAGTAGCTTTAAAAACAAAAAGTAGCTTAAAAAACCGCTAAAAAAAAGTGCTTAAAAAACGCTTTAAAATAAGCAACAAGTTTTGTAAAAAAAAGCTTATTTCTAAAATTAAATTCCATTTTCAAACAAACTTTTACTTTAGAATTTTAAAAAAGAATTTAACTTATCTAAAAAACCCTTTTTCTTTTGTTACAAATGGTAAAAGTCCCATGATTCGAGCACTTTTAATAGTTTTTGCAATATAACGCTGTTGTTTTGCTGTTAATTTAGTTTGTCTACGTGGTAAAATTTTACCTCCTAAACCAATATATCTTTGTAATAAGCCACAGTGTTTATAATCAATAATTCTTGAATTATAAATAGCTTTTTCAGGTTTTTCTTTTAAAAGAATTAAAAACGATTTAGGTGGAATAATAGGTTTCATAGGTTTTTTACTTTTTCTTTGTTCTACCTGACGTTGTTTTTGTTTTGTAGCACGTGCTAAAATCTGTGAAACAGATAAAATTTTACGTCTAGATAAACCAACCCCACCACGGTTATTTGTTTTTGTATCTTTTAATTTATTTTTAGTAAACGGTTTTGTTGTTACCATATTTTAAAAAGGAATAATTGAAACATAACTATTCAAAATTGTCCTTTTAAAAACAAAAAATAGATTTTCATCAAGAAATATATTAAGAAATTTTTAAAAGGTATAAAAAAATAAAAAATATTTTTCCATTTGATAGCAATAAGTTTCTTATTACAAATTATTTTTTCTTTATTCTATTTTTATTTAAGTTTTTTAAAATAGAAAAAATTAAGACCATACGTTTTTTTATTTTAAAAAAACGTTTTGAAATTATAAATTACATATTATTTTATAAAAGGTTTTTTATTCTTTTTGTTTTTGTTTGTTGGTTTTAACGTAGTTAAAACCAACAAACAAAAACAAAGTCGCTTAAAAAGTAGCTTTAAAATAAGCTCATTTTAAATCGCAGATACTTTTTAAAAGAGATTTAAAAGTAAATGTTTTTAAAATAAGCTTTAAAAGAAGCAACAATAACGTAAAAAGGTTTTTAGAAACAAAGTTTCTAAAATCTTTTTAAACATAATTTTATTAACTCTATTGCAAATTTAGAAAAAATTTTCAACAGAGTTAATAAAATCATATCCAAAATTATTTCATTGAAGCACCTTTAGCTAAAGCTTCATTAATATTTCCTACTAAGTAGAAAGCTTGTTCTGGTAAATCATCTAATTCACCAGATAAAATTTTGTTGAAAGCTTCAATACTTTCAGCTAAAGAAACGTATTTTCCTGGAGATCCAGTAAATACTTCAGCTACGAAGAATGGCTGAGATAAGAAACGTTCTACTTTACGAGCTCTTGATACGATTAAACGGTCTTCTTCAGATAATTCATCTAAACCTAAAATAGCAATGATATCTTGAAGCTCTTTATAACGTTGTAACGTTCTTTTAACACTTTGAGCACAATCATAGTGTTTTTCACCTAAAATCCAAGGTTGTAACATTGTAGATGTAGAATCTAGAGGGTCTACAGCAGGATAAATTCCTTTAGAAGCTAAACCACGTGATAATACAGTAGTTGCATCTAAGTGAGCAAATGTTGTAGCTGGAGCAGGGTCAGTTAAGTCATCTGCAGGTACATAAACAGCTTGGATTGAAGTAATTGAACCATCTTTTGTAGATGTAATACGTTCTTGTAAAGCACCCATTTCAGTAGCTAAAGTTGGTTGGTAACCTACAGCAGATGGCATACGCCCTAATAAAGCAGATACTTCAGCACCTGCTTGTACAAAACGGAAAATATTATCAATAAAGAATAATACGTCTTGTTTATTAATATCACGGAAATATTCAGCCATTGTTAAAGCTGTTAATGCAACACGCATACGTGCTCCAGGTGGTTCATTCATTTGTCCATAAACTAAAGCTACTTTAGAATCTGCTAAGTTTTTTTCAACAATTACACCAGATTCTTTCATTTCAGCATATAAGTCATTTCCTTCACGAGTACGTTCTCCAACACCCGCGAAAACTGAAACCCCACCGTGAGCTTTTGCAATGTTATTAATTAATTCCATAATTAATACAGTTTTACCAACTCCAGCACCACCAAAAAGACCAATTTTACCACCACGACGATAAGGAGCTAATAAATCTACAACTTTAATACCTGTTTCAAAAATAGATAAACGAGTATCTAAATCAACGAAAGCTGGAGCTGTTCTATGAATAGGAAGAGTTAGTTCGTTTTGTACAGGACCCATGTTATCTACAGGTTCTCCTAAAACGTTGAAAATACGTCCTAATGTTGCTTTTCCTACTGGAACTGTTAATGGTTTCCCTGTATCTAAAACTTCCATTCCACGCATTAAACCATCTGTAGGGTTCATTGAAACTGCACGAACACAGCTATCACCTAATAACTGTTGAACTTCACAAGTTACGCTCATTTCTTGACCAGCAGCGTTTTTAGCAGTAATTGTTAATGCATTATAAATGTTAGGAACTTGACCTTGACTAAAAGCAATATCTAATACTGGACCAATAATTTGAACAATACGTCCTACATTTTTTGTGTTTACAGAGTCGCTCATAAAAAAGAACTTATCCTTTTAAGAAAATTATTGTTTTAACTTATTTTGTATATTTTGTTTATTTTTCGTTTCGTAGTTACGAAGCTGTTTGGCCTATAAACATAAAGAAACAAAAAAAAAACTAGAACTATTGTTGAATAGTTCTACTTTTTTTATCATTTGAGTTTTTTAAGCCCTGCACTTTTTTTTAATCGCAGATTAAAAAGTTCGGTTGAGTTTTTTAAGCTCTGCACTTTTTAAGCTTCTTTTTAAGCTTGCTTCTCAACTTAGGCTTTAACGAAGTTAAAGCCGTTTTTTAAGCGCAGCTTAAAAAGAAGCTTAAAAAACAAAAAGTGCAAGCTTCTCAACTTAGGCTTTAACGAAGTTAAAGCCTTACAGCTTAAAAAGAAGCTTAAAAAACAAAAAGTGCAAGCTTCTCAAATTAGGCTTTAACTTCGTTAAAGCCTTTTTTAAGCGGCGCTTAAAAATGAGCTTAAAAAGCATATAGATCTTTTTTTTACTGACAGTAAAAAAAAGACCGGATTTTAAATTGAAAAGCCATAGGTTTTCATAAAAAAAATTTGCCATTGACAAATTTTTTGTTTTATATACATTTAAAAGATTGTTTTATATTTCTTAAAATGTATTCTGGATCTAACACTTATTTAAAATTTGAAAACTATTTTTTTTTTATTTAATAAAAACTAAATAGTTAACCTAATTTTTATATATAAATTAAAGCAATAGAAAACATAATTTACTAAAAATCAAGTTTCAAATTACTTTAATAATAACATAAATTTTTTGTTTTTTCAATATATTAGTTAGAATAAATTAACTAAAAGAAATAGACTTCTGATTGTAAAAAAAATTTTTAGAATTAGAAAGTAAAAAGTAAAAAACGTTAGTTTTTATATTTTTTTTTATTTCTTTAGAACTTATTTAAAACTATAAACATATCAATGCTTAAATTAAGCATTAAAAATAAATACGTTCTAACTCTTTTAAAGCTTATTTTTAAAGGTTTTTAACGTTAAAACGAACCAATTTTTAATCTTTACACTTTTGTTTTTTTTTAAATCTTCGAACTTACTTTGTTTTTTAATCGAAGATTAAAAAGTTCGAAGATTTAAAATAAGCTTAGCAGTTTTTAATCGGTTGAGTTTTTTAAGCAGGGCTTAAAAAACTCAACCGATTAAAAAGTGCTAAGCTTAAAAAATAGCTTTAAAAACAAAAAGTCGATTTAAAAACACTTTTGTTTTTTTATCTTCTAACTTTTTTAGCTCATTTTAAAGTGGATATACAATATATAGGATCTTATCGGGATGACAGGATTCGAACCTGCGACATCATGCTCCCAAAGCATACGCGCTACCAAGCTGCGCTACATCCCGTTTTCAATTCATTTCTGTTTATAGAAAAATTATATAATTTTTCTTACAAAATTTCAATATTTTTATGGTTTTCGGATTTTTTTTTTAATAAATCCATTTTGTTTATTGAAAATGAAATAAAAAGAAATTCTATAGTTCAGAAAAAAATTTTTGAGCTTGGAAGGATTCGAACCTCCGGCCCTGTGGTTCGTAGCCACATGCTCTAGTCCACTGAGCTACAAGCCCTTTTTTCAAAATTTATAATCAATATTGTAACTTTATTTCAGAAGAAAAGCAAGTTTTTGTACATCTAACATTTTTAAAACTAAAATTTCTAGATTTTAAAAATGGAAACAAAATTCAAAAAAAGATTTTTTGAATTTCATTTACTCTATTAAAAATTTTTGAATCTTAAGATATTTAAAAGGATTTTTACAAATCCTATAAAAAAGCCTTTTTTATTAAATAGAGTTTTTTTTATTTAAATTTATTAAGAACTATTTCTTTTTATTTTCTTAATCAAGCTTTATTAGTATTAGGAAAATAAAAAGAAATAGTTCTTAACTATTTAATTATTTGCAGCTGTTTTTACATATAAAATAAGAAGAAATGAAGTAGGAATAATAATAAATAAAGCTGTTGCAGTTAATCCAAAAATGTTAACTTCCATGGTATTAAATGAATTTGTATTAAAATTTATAAAATTTTTAAATGATAAAACTTAACACATTTTTAAAACTTTTGAGTATTTTAAAATTTATAAATTCCATTTTTTATATTTAGATTTCCTCTAGGTTTAAAAAATGATTCAAGTTACTTGCTATTATTTTTTAACTTATTTATCTTTTTTCATACTTTTCTAGTTATTTTAGTTTTATTATAAAAAAGAAAAGGTTATTTGATAGTTTTTAAGCTCCCAAAAAGTACAAAGTTTATCAAACTTTGTATAAATTTTTTCATTTTTAAAACTTTATTATGTAAATAATAAAATTAGGAATAAAAATAAAAAAAACACATGAAATTATAGATAAATAAGTTTATTAAATAGGTTCATTTAAAAGCTTCTAAACTAATCGTAATGATTGAAATTTTTATAAAATAGAGATGATTTGTTAAAACCTAATTAAGGTTAGTGCCTACTTTTAATGAGTAGTTTTTTTAAACCTTTATAAAAATGCAAATCAAAATGATTAAAAAAAATAATAGAAGCTTCTATTCATATTTAAATGTATTTTTCAAAAAAAACGCTTTTTGTTCTACTTTGTATTTAGTTTTTTTTTATAACTTTAATTTCCATTGGTAAAACCAACTAAAACAAGAATACACTAAATAAATAGAAAAATAAACAACTTGTTTTTGAAACAAAGTTTCAAAATAAGCTTCGCACTTTTTAAGCTTATTTTTAACCGGTTGAGTTTTTTAAGCCCTGGACTTTTTAATCGGTTGAGTTTTTTAAGCTCTGCTTAAAAAGTGCAAGCTTCTCTACCGATTAAAAATCAGCTTAAAAAGTTCTTTTTGAATCGGAGATTCAAAATGAGATTCAAAAGTGCTTATCAAACAAAAACTAAAACAAAAAACAAAACATTTAAAAATTGTCTTATATATTTTAATTGACTCAAATCGTTTTTTGAAAAATAAAAAATTCGAATAGAAATTTAAGGAATTTAAATAAAAAAGTTTTTATTTAAATTTAATTATAGACTTATTACTTTAGTATTCACTCTACTAAATTTAAATAGAAATAGTTTTCAGTTTTTACTGAACCTTTAAGGAAAATGGTTTTTAAATTCTGAATAAAAAAACTTTTTTGGAATATCAGATTTTAAATAATTTGATAGTCAAATCAATTTTTAGAAAATAGTTGAAGTACTAATTTGAGTTTTTTGTTATTTAATCACTTATAAACTTTGTAAAAAACTCAACTGAATTTTATTACTATAAGTATTTTTATTATTTTGAGTAGGTTATTTTTCTTTGGAAAGAAAAATAACCTACTCAAAATAATAAAAAAATTTAAAGGTTATAAATCAAAAAACCATTTTTGAATATTACTATTGAATTTGAATTTTTAGTAAACCATGACTATTGTTTTTTCTGTTTTTAGTAGAATTCAAATAGAAAAAACAAATCAATAGATTTCAAATTAAAAAATTAAATAACAAATGAATTGCAAATACCAACCGCAAATACTAAAAGAAGCCAAAGGCTTAAACCAGAGAAAACAATTCCTTTGTTTTCAGACCAACCATTTGGTGTTGCAAATACTACAGGTACTCCTACAACTAGAGCAAAAGAAACAGCAATTAGTGCTAATAATGCAATTTGAAGAATTGATGTCATATTGAATTTTTTTTCTTGCAAAGCAAGATCAAAATTTTTTTTAAGAGGCATAAGAAAATGAATTCTGATAGAATTCATAGAGTTAGAATAACTTAAAATTCAAGAAAACTTTTTTGATTTAAAATGTTTGAATTTTAAATTCAAAAAGTAATTTTTGAAATATTTAATATAAAAAACCTCTTCATGTTTTGTGTTTTTAAAAATGAATCTACTTTTTCTTTTAAAACTTATCAAAAATTCTATTCTTTTTGTATATAAACAAAGTACAAAAATATTCTTCAAGTTTTGAAGATATTTTTTTTGTAAAATCTTATTTTAAGCTGTTTTTAAAGCGGATTTTTAAACCCTAAAAAAGAGGAATTTTTAAAAACATTTCCATTAAAATGGAGCCTTATTGGTTAACTAAATTTATTAAATTCTAAAAATTACTAACTTGAATAAAAAAGAACTAAAAAATCAGATATATTTTTCAAATTTTGTAATATTTTTATTTTTTTTTATTTTAAATTATATATTAAGCTTTAAAACTTTGAAAGATATAAAATAGTTCTCTAATTTAGTTTTTTATTTTGAATTCGCTTTAAAGTTTATTTTTTAGCTTATTTTTATTTTTTAATCGGTTGAGTTTTTTAAGCTTGCTTAAAGAGTGCAAGCTTAAAAAACTCAACCGATTAAAAAACAACAACGTTAAAACCAACAAACTTAAAAAACTTAAAAAGTGCTTATTTTAAAGCAGAGCTTTAAAAACGGTTTTAACGTTGTTAAAACCAATTTGATAATCGGTTGAGAAGCAAGCTTCTCAACTTAGGCTTTAACTTCGTTAAAGCCTTACAGATTATCAAACAAAAACAAAAAGCAACAATCATAAGTGCTTTCTAAATAGCTTTCAAAACAAAAAAAGTTCTAAAACCAATTTAGTTTCTAAGAGCACTAAAGCAAAAAAGAAGTTTTAATTATTAAACAACAAAAAAATGTAAAATTTAAAAAACTTTAGAATAAAACTTTGTAAAACAATTAGATGTTTCTTAGATAAAAACTTAATTGTTTTTTAGATTCTTTATTTAGAACAAACAAAATTTATTTACAATGTTTTTTCTTTTAAAATATTTCTAAATAAAAAAAAAACAGATATTAATTGATAATTTATTTGTTCTTTTTTTAAAAGAAACTTTAGTTTAACAATAGTTTCACAATTTTTAAACTCTTTTTTTTTTTTTAATTAACCCATTTTCATAAAACCATAGCTATGTAAACCTTCGCCTAATAAATTAACACCTAAAAAACAAATCCAAACTGTTAAAAAACCTAAAGAAGCAATTAATGCCGGTTTTTTTCCTTGCCAACCTTTAGTAAATCTAGTATGTAAATAAATGGCAAAAACTAACCAAGTTAATAAAGCCCAGGTTTCTTTAGGATCCCAACTCCAATACGATCCCCAAGCTTCATTTGCCCAAACTGCTCCAGATAAAATACCAATTGTAAGTAAAGGAAAACCAATTCCAAGAATTCTATAACTTAAGTTATCTAAATCTTCAGCTAATTTTCTTTTTTTTGTTGGCATTTGATTTTCTAAATTAATGTTAGAATTTGTTATTTTTGAATCTACTAATACTCCGGCAATTCCAGTGTTATTATTTAAAATCAACTCTTGATTGTTTTGATTTGTTAAAGAAGAAAAAGCGGAATTAATATCCTTATTTTTTGAATGAATATCTTCAGAATTAACGAAACTTAGGTCTTGATTTTTATTCGAAAAAGTTAAAATTAAAAAAGCAATAGATAATAAGGATCCACAAATAAGTGCGGCATAACTTAAAATCATTACAGTTACGTGCATCATTAGCCAATTTGATTGTAAAGCAGGAACTAAAGGTGAAGGAGCTTGCATATCTTCAGGTAAACAAAAAGTTGCAAATACATTAGTTAATAAAGCAGTTGGAGAAGTAATTGCACCTAAGAATTTCTGTAAAGAAGGCAGCGCCATTCTTTCTAAAATTAAATGAAAAAGTGTTAAATTCCATGATAAAAAAAGAAAAGATTCATATAAATTACTTAATGGAAAATGCCCAGATTCTTGCCAACGTAAGACTAATAAACTAAAAATAGAAACATTTGCTAAAATCATTCCTAAAGTTCCAAAATTTCGATTTTTAAAATCAAAACTTGTTTGAATCCAATAAAAAATCATTGAAACAAATAAAATTAAAAAAGAAAAATTTGAAAAAAAATTTTCTAATTTCAAATAACTCATAATTTTTTTTTTATTTTTTTTATCAAAGTTTTTATTACTTTTTTTTTTTCAAAGAGTATGGTTTTTTTACTCTGTAAAAAACTAGATTAAAATTTTGCAAGAATTTTAAAACTGTTTTTTGTTTTTAAATCGAAGATTTAAAATAAGCTACTTTTTAAGTTTTTTAAGCTGATTTTTAATCGCTTGAGAAGCTTGCACTTTTTAAGCAGAGCTTAAAAAACTCAAGCGATTAAAAATCAGCTTAAAAAACTTAAACGATTTAAAAGTCGCTTTAAAAGTAGCTTATTTTAAATCGGAGATTTAAAAACAAAGTAAATTTAAAAGTATTCTAAAAAACCCCTTCTCAAACAAAAAGAGTTTCTTAAACCTTTTCAAACAAAACGATGCTTTAAAATTTTTTAAAAATAGTTTTTTAAAATAAAAAAAGAATAAACCCTTTCGATCAATCAAATTATTATTTTTCCAAATCTAGCTAAATTTTCTATTTTAATAAAAAATGGTTTTATTATTTCGGTTTATGAAGTAAAAAAAGTTAATAAATTTCACTATAATGAACTTTTGTTTTAAAATCTCTGAACTTTTTAATCTTAGTTTGAATCTCTTTTTAAAGCTCTTTTTAAAGCTCTTTTTAAAGCAGAGCTTAAAAAAGTTAAAAAACCTTTTATTTAAAATCTCCGATTTAAAAATAAGTTCTTTTTGTTTTTGAATCTCTAAGGCTTTAACTTCGTTAAAGCCTAATTTGAGAAGCAAGCTTCTCAAACTATTAAAAAGTTCGGTTGAGTTTTTTAAGCTCTGCTTAAAAAGTGCTAGCTTCTCAACCGATTAAAAATGAGATTCAAAATAAGATTAAAAAACAAAAACAAAAGTATATTAGATTTAAAATGAGCTAAAAACAAGGAGCTTAAAAATAACTGAGATTACAGTAAAAGTTAGCTTTCAATCATTCAATATTAAATTTTAAAATATTTAACCAGATTCTTTTGTAAATAATTTTGAATTTCCACAAATTTTTGTATAAAAATAATAGTTTTTTTTTCAAAGTTTTTTGAAAAACTTTTTTAATGTTTCAATTTTAAAATTTCATTTTTTGATTTTAAATATAAAAACAAAATATTTAGAAGTAAATCTAAAAAGATAGATATCTGAGTTTTTTTATTTTGTTAAATAAAGAAAAAAGAGTTTTTTAACATTTGTTTTTGTTTTTCAATCTTTGATTGAAAAACAAAAACAAAAATAAAAAAATTTAATTAGAACCTAAGTTTAACCAAATTTACCAGATGTTGAAGCTAATAAAAAGGCAGCATATGTAAATACATATCCTACAGAGAAGTGAGCTAAACCTACTAAACGAGCTTGTACAATAGATAATGCAACTGGCTTATCTTTCCACATTACTAAGTTTGCTAAAGGTGTTTTTTCGTGAGCCCAAACAAGAGTTTCAATAAGTTCTTGCCAGTAACCACGCCATGAAATTAAGAACATGAAACCTGTAGCATAGATTAAATGGCCAAACAAGAAAATCCATGCCCATACAGATAAACTGTTCATACCAAATGGGTTATACCCATTAATTAATTGAGAAGAGTTTAACCATAAATAGTCACGTAACCAACCCATTAAATAAGTAGAAGATTCATCAAATTGAGAAGGGTTTCCTTGCCATAAAGTTAAATGTTTCCAGTGCCAATAGAAAGTTACCCAACCGATTGTATTTAGCATCCAGAAAACAGCTAAATAGAAAGCATCGTAAGCGGAAATATCACAAGTACCTCCACGACCAGGACCATCACAAGGGAAGCTATAACCAAAATCTTTTTTATCTGGCATTAATTTAGATCCACGTGCATCTAAAGCACCTTTTACTAAAATTAATGTTGTTGTGTGAAGACCTAAAGCGATAGCATGGTGAACTAAGAAGTCACCTGGACCAATCGTTAAGAATAATGAGTTTTGATTATTATTAATTGCGTCTAACCATCCTGGAAGCCATAAAGTTTGACTTGCAGAAGCAGCTGAACTTGAAGAAGAAGATAATAAGAAATCAAAACCATAGAATGCTTTACCGTGAGCAGCTTGAATCCATTGAGCAAAAACAGGTTCAATTAAAATTTGTTTTTCAGGTGTACCAAACGCTTGCATTACATCATTGTGAACATAAAGACCTAAAGTATGGAAACCTAAGAATAATGAAACCCAGCTTAAGTGTGAAATTACAGCTTCTTTATGATCTAACATACGTGCTAAAACATTTCCTTTGTTTTGTTCTGGATCATAATCACGAATAAAGAAAATAGCACCGTGTGCAAATGCTCCACACATAATAAATCCGGCGATATATTGGTGGTGAGTGTATAAAGCAGCTTGAGTTGTAAAATCGTTTGCTAAGAATGCATAAGGAGGTAATGAATACATATGTTGTGCTACTAAAGAACAAACTGTTCCAACAGAAGCTAAAGCTAGTCCTAATTGGAAATGTAAAGAATTATTTACTGTTTCAAATAATCCTTTGTGTCCAGCTCCTAAACGCCCCATTATATTTAAAAGCAATAGCAACTTTGCTTTTAAGAACACTTTTAAATTTTGGTGTTTTTGTATCACAAAACTTACTTTTTTGAAGCAAAAAAGATGTTCTTTCTTATTTTTTCAAATAAGTTTAGACTATGTCTTAATCTTTTTTTCTAAAAAACTTTAAAAAGTTTCTAGAAAAAGATCTCTGCTATTTCAAACACGCTTGTGTTTTACTCCCTTTCGGGATAGTCGTTAGACTTTTTGTGAATCATAAACTTTAAAACTACTCTTTAGACTAAAAATCCAGTTTTTGTTTTGTTCTATTAGACGAATATCTTAGTAAAAGCTTAGACAGTTTAAGTAAAATTCAGCCACTTTTAAAATAAATTTAACAAAGTTTTTTGCTTTTTATTCAGAATTTTTATCTGATAACTCTAAAGAGTTATCAGATTGTTCAGAACAGTCAGTATTTGAATCATTGCTAATATATTTATAGTTCGAATATTTACTTGGATTTTCTAAGCGTCTTCCAATTGTACGACGTGAAATATTTAATTGTTTAGCTGCGTCGCGAATACTACGATAAACTATCCCATCAATAGAAATACTTTTGCTGGTTTCACTATTTAAAATTAACGAATTATCGTCAATATTATCAGCTATTCTTTCCCAATCAGTTACTAAAGGATCTTTGGCTAAACGACTAATTTGTGTTTTTGAAACACCACTTGCTCGTGAAGCTTCAGCAATGGTATTAAAAATAGTGTTTTTCCAACGGATTCGAACCTTTCTACCATGATGTGAAAGTTGAACAGTATTGTAAATAGAACCAGCATTTAAGTCAATAAGCTGTTTTTCTATGTATAAACGAGTTTTTTCATAGGAATATGTTGGACCTGAGCCTAAAACAATAAAACTGAAATTATCTTGACCATACTTATTCCAGTCTTCTTGTAATTCTTTAACATCTGACCTATTCACTAATAAATTTTCATAATGTCGACCAAGTCGATACGAAACATTTCCAGATTGGCCAATATAAAATTTATTAATTGGAATACAATGGATAATATATAAACCGGGGCCCATGGGTATATTTATAAAGAATTGATGAGATGGTTTTGGAAGATTAAAGTTAAAATCTCCAAAGTTAAAGTTTGAAAGACCCTAATTTTTAGATAAACCTGATAATTGGTTTAATTGTTTTTTAGAATCGTTTGTAGATTCTCCAGAATTCATTAAAAAATTTTTTAGATACTTTAAAATAGACAAAGTTTTTTCGAAAGAATTCTGAATTGATTCACAAATTAGTACGGAATTTCCATAATTTAAACCCATTGATTGATAAAAAATATTAAGGTTTCTTCCGATTTAAGCAGAATTGTCAAACTAGATTTCTCTAGTAAGTAGCAGTTAGTTTACTAGGTGCGACGTGAGCTTCTAAAATAGCTGACATACGGTGTCCAATACCAAAGTTTGTACGATACATGTGACCAGCAATAATGAAAATTACTGCAATAGCTAAATGGTGGTGAGCAATATCTGTTAACCAAAGACTTTGAGTTTGAGGGTGGAATCCACCTAAAAAAGTTAAAATTGCATCTCCAGAACCATCTGACGTACCAAAAATATGGCTTGCAGAATCAGGATTTTGTGCATAAGCAGCCCAGTTTCCTGTCCAGAAAGGAGTTAATCCTTGTGGGTGAGGTAATTGTGTTAAGAAATTATCCCAACCTACATGTTTTCCACGAGATTCAGGAATAGCAACGTGAACTAAGTGACCTGTCCAAGCAAGTGAACTTACACCAAATAAACCTGATAAGTGGTGATTTAAACGACTTTCTGCATCTTTAAACCAAGATAAAGAAGGTTGGAAACTTGGTTGTAAATGAAGCCATCCTGCAAATAAGAAGATTGCTGAAACTAATGCTAAAAAAACAGAACCAATATATAAATCTTGGTTTGTTCTCATACCAATAGTATACCACCATTGATATACACCAGAAGTTGCAATATTTACTGGACCTGAAGCACCTCCACGAGTGAAAGCTTCCACTGCAGGTTGACCAAAATGAGGATCCCAAATTGCGTGAGCAATAGGACGTACATGTAAAGGGTCTGCTCCCCATTGTTCAAAATTACCTTGCCAAGCTACATGGAATAAATTTCCAGAAGTCCAAAGGAAAATAATTGCTAATTGACCAAAGTGAGAAGCGAAAATTTTTTGGTATAAATTTTCTTCTGTCATACCGTCATGACTTTCAAAGTCATGTGCTACAGCAAGACCAAACCAAATACGACGAGTCGTAGGGTCTTGTGCTAGACCTTGGCTAAATTTTGGAAACAATTTAGTTGCCATAGAATAAAAGTTTTTTGACTCCTAATTGGCTCTTAGTTTGCAAAGCGAACTTTGCGGAAAGCTAACAACATATTTTAAAAAGGAATTGAGTATTTTTAACGTTATTTATTTTGAAGTTTTTGTTTTTAAAGTTGTTTTTTAATCGAAGATTAAAAAGTTCGAAGATTTTAAAACAAAGTCGCTTTAAAATAAGCTAAAAAAAAAGTTTCAAAAACAAAAACCATAAAAAAAACGAAAATATTAAATTCTTTTCTGTTTATTTTTTTAAAACTCTGCTTATTATTTTAAGCACAATTTTTCAGCACTAAAAACTTTATTTCAAAAATCAAAGAGCTTGTTTTTGAAATAAATAGCACGAATTTGTGTTTTTTGCTTTCTTATTTTTAAGCACTTTTTGTTTTTTTTTAATCTTCGAACTTTTTAATCTTCTATTAAAAAATAAAAGTGTTTTAAAAGCGACTTTTTAATCGTTTGAGAAGCAAGCTTCTCAAATTAGGCTTTAACGAAGTTAAAGCTTTAAAGCTTAAAAAAGAGCTTTTAAAGGCGCTTAAAAAAGTTTTAAGCTTCAAAATGAACTTAAAAAACAAAAGTGCTTAAAAAACTTAATTGAATTTTTTTTGAGTTTAAAAACATCCATTAAACTCAAAAAAAATTCAAAGCAATACCTATCTATTCAAAATAAAAAATGTTTTTATTATAGCTTCAATTTCGGGAATTTCTAAGCTATTTTTTTTAACAAAGTAAAAAATTTATCAAAAAAAATAGTTTAGAAAAACAGTTGGAAGGGTATACATATTCTAAAAATTTTGTTAGAAATTTTAAAAGAAAAAACTTCTTACTTTAATTAGTTAAAAAAAAATTTTTTAAATATTTATTCATTTAAAAATAAGCTTCAAAAACGTCTGTTTGAGAATCAGCAGCCTATTTTTACCCTAAAACCAATTTTTAATGTTTTTTAACAAAATTAAAAAACAAATTTTAGAATCTGTTTTCAATTTTAAGATGTAAGCGCTACGAACTTACATTAGAATAAAATTCTATTTATTTTCAATTAAATTTTACACTATAGTGGATTCGCTAAAGAATGAGTACTATTAGGAAAAAAAATTCTATAAAAGTTATAATTTTTTTAACTACAGATTAAATCTATTCAAAGTTTTCAAAATATTTATGTTTAATATATCAGAATTCTAAATTTTAAACTAGTTTTTCGTTTTAAAAATCCTAAAAGGAATTTAAAATTTACATCCTTTTATCTGCTTAAAATAAAGAAATAATAAAACACTGTTCTAAGTTTTTTTAAATTTTTTACTTTCTTTTAGCTTGTAAAAAAAATTTTTAATTATTTTTTGTTTTTGTTTTTAAAGGTTTTAGGTTTGATAAGCACTTTTAAAGCTATTTTTAAACCTACTTTAAAAGTTTCGTATTTACTTTTAAATGAGATTTAAAATAGGTTGATTTTAATTTTAAAGCTTATTTAAAAGCAGTTTTTTAACCTTCTTTTAAAGCTCGTTAAAAAGAGCTTTAAAAACACTTTTGTTTTTTAAGCTTCTTTTTAAGCTCCGGTTAAAAAGAAGCTTAAAAAGTGCAGGGCTTAAAAAGTCAAACGATTAAAAAGTGCGAAGCTTATTTTAAATAGAAGATTTAAAAGTAAGTTTGAAGATTAAAAAAAACAAAAAGTAGCTTTAAAAAGAGCTTTAAAAACAAAAAGCAAAAAACAAAAAGTGCAAAATAACAAAGTTTCTAAAATGGTTTTATCTATGCTAACAGCAACAAGCGTTTTAAAACATTAAAAAAGTCAGTAGCTTAAAAAATTCAAACAAAAAATAGAAAAAGTGTTTCTAAAATTAGGCTTAAATTAAAATTCAATAAACAAAAAATTAAGTGTTCAATTTTTAATAAAGATTTATTCAAATTTTATGCCATAAATAAAATTTAAAATTTTCAGAACTATTTTTATCATTTAAGTTTTCTGTTTATTAAGTTAATTCCAAAAAAAGAAAAAATATTCATTTATCTTTTTAACTTTAAATTTTTGGAATTTGAGGATTTATTTTCATTATATAGCCTTTATTTAAATAAAGTTTTAGAAATTTAAAACCAATTTATTAAGTGGTAAAAATTTTTACTAAAATACTTCTTTATTTTAAAGATTTAACTCTACAAATTTTTTTATTGTTTCATTTAAATCATATCTTAAAAATAGAATAGAAAAAAATATTTTTAAAAATATCAAATATTTTTAAAGTTATAAATTCTTCTTTTTTTTTTGAAAAATAGAACTTATTTTTTATTTCATTTTAAAGCATTTTATAATGTAAAAACAAGTTTTAATAAAAGATAACACTATTCAAATCAAAAATTTAGAAAATTTTTTGTATTCTATATTTTAAGTTGCACTTGAATTGTGCGAAGTAAGACAGATGAGACTATGAGCTATAGACCTATTTCTCTTTATAAGTTATTGAAAAATCATGCAGTGAACTCTTTTTCTAATTCTAGGAAATCTAAAGAAATTATTATAGTTTAAAATATTCTTTTCAAAATACAGAAGTTTTTTAAGCTCTTTTTAAATCTACGAACTTTTTAATCGAAGATTTAAAAACAAAAGTCGCTTAAAAAGTGCTTAAAAATGACTTTAAAAATGAGCTTAAAAAGAAAAATATAGCAGTGTTTAGAAAAGAAATATTTTAAATATGGATTTTCCTCTGTTTTACATGGTGTTTATATACTACCACTTTAAGAGATTTTCTACTTTATTGACGTTTAAATGGTTTGTGATTTCTTAGAAAGTTCTATTTAATAATAAAATTTTATAGCCAGAAAAAAGTTCATTAAAAGAAACGCTTTTAAACCAAGTTTTTTATAGTTTATTATTACCCCCAGGGGAATTCGAATCCCCGTTTTCTCCGTGAAAGGGAGGTGTCCTAGGCCTCTAGACGATGGGGGCCTATTAAATTCTTCAATTAAATAAAATTTTGAGTTTAAATTGATTAAGAATTTACATTATTATTATGAATATAATTTTACAAATATAAAAAAGATTGTCAAGAAAATTGAAGTTTATAAATAACAAAATAGAACCTTTTGATTTAAAGAAGTATTCAGTAATTTAAAAATTACTGAATACTTCTTTAAATATTTTATTTTTATTAAATACTTTAAAAATGTTGTTTTAAAAATATTATAAAAAAATTTTTATTTATTTTTTTTATAAAGTTAGAGAAATTATTCACTTTTAAAAAAATAGTCTAACCAAATCATAAAAAACGGTTTTAAAATAATTTAAGAAATTAAAAACAGAAAAAAATCAAAATTTTTTATTTATAAAAAGAAAAATTGACACAAAAAAATTAATATGTGATAATACTTATGTTTAAATTTTTTATTTAAAATACGCTCTTAGTTCAGTTGGTAGAACGCAGGTTTCCAAAACCTGATGTCGTGGGTTCAAGTCCTACAGGGCGTGTATAGTGATTTACATAATTTAAATAGATAAAATTAATAATACCAAATTTTAGAGTTTTAATACTCTAAAAAAAAATCCCGTAAATTTTGTTTTTAAACTCCTAATGTTGTAAAACAAACCTTTTCTAAATTTTGATAAAAAGAGATTTTTTAACTTCAAATAGAGTTTTGGAATAATTAACTTTTTCGTAGTCTTTAATTCTTTCTTCCTCTTCTATACATTATTCAAAAATCTTCTGTGGATTCATCTCAGCTTGTGCCTATTAGTCCGTAAGTTCCTTTAAATATAAAATCTTCATCTTACGATTTTTAGTTTTAAAGCTAATTTTGTTTTTTGTTTTATAAACACTGCTTAAAAAATGTTTTAGTTTTTTTTTTAATCGAAGATTTTTTTTAAAAGCTTATTTAAAATGAATTTTAAAAACCGCTTTATTTTACATCGGAGATTTAAAAGTAAGTGAGTTTTTTAATCGTTTGAGAAACTCTCTTCTCAACTTAGGCTTTAACGAAGTTAAAGCCTAAGTTGAGAAGCTTGCACTTTTTAAGCAGGGCTTAAACGATTAAAAATGAGCTTAAAAAGTTCGAAGATTAAAAGACAAAGTCGCTTAAAAATTGGTAGGTTTTAACAACGTTAAAACCTATTTGATAAGCTTAAAAAATATTTCGCTTTAAAATAAGGTTTAAAATGAGCTTTAAAAACAAAAGAAGTTTAAAAAACGTTGAGAATAAAGCATATTCTTAGCTATAAATTTTATAAAATGTGTTTTTTTATAGAAAGTTTCTAGAAGTTTTTATGGAATTACTATAGCCAACAGTCCAGCATGTTAAATATTTAGAAAGAGATAGAAGAAGCCTCGGTAGATAGGGAATTTGAATTGAGAGTTTTTCTTTTAGGTTGATTTAGGTTGAAGATGTATTTTTTAGCGACTGGGTTGTTGTCCGAAATTCTAAATTTTTGATGTTAGTTTAACAACTCTAAAAACATTTGTTTGATTTTATTTCTCTTTTTTATTTTTACTAAAAAAATCAATGATTTTTCTAACTTTAAATTATATATACTTTAAAATGAGAAATAAGCAACTCTTTTTTATCAAGAGACTAACGAAGCCCAATCGAACATTTTTTATATGTGAAATCTTCGCTTTTCTCTTTATTTTTCAGATATAGACAAACTAAACGAAGTTTAATGAAATTTCTTTATGAATCAATGCAAAAATAGAATATTTTTTTTGAGAGAAATGCAAAAGTTGATTCGTTTGTTTCCCTTAGAAACAAACGAATCATTCTTTTTGATTTTTTCATCGCTACAGATAGGAAAAGAAAAATTCTTCAATTTTGGTCTTTTTGAGAAACAAGTGAAAACCTCTTTAAGTTTTGTTATTACTAAAGGAAAAATGGAAAATGTCTAATCTTTAATTTAAATATTAAAAAATTCTTTTATATTGCGGGCATAGTTCAGTTGGTAGGACACTTCCTTGCCACGGAGGATGTCGCGCGTTCGAGTCGCGTTACACGCTTTAATATTTAAGCAAAAGTTTCTTTTAAAAGAAGATTCTATTTATTCCTTTTTATCTATTTAATTTCAATCCTTTTTGATTTAATTTTCTTTCAAGCAAAATTAAACTTTGAGTTCCAAAACCAGGAATTTTTTGAAAATCTTTAATATTGTAATCTAATAAATCTTTAACAGTTAATAAATTGGCTTGAATTAAGCAATTTTGTACTCGAAAAGGTAAATCAAGAACTTCTATTCCAATAAATTTCCAATATTGATCCTTTTCATCTTTATGGTTATTATACGGCTCAATGTTTTGATTATAGGGTTTTTGAGAATTTTTTTTATAAGAATTTAAATCATATTGGACTTTTCGAATCATTTTTGAATAAGCTTTGTCAGATTTTAAAAGAGAATTTGCAAAAATATTATTTAATATTTTCATTTTTTCTAAACTTGAAAAAATGAAATTTAATTGATTTAGAGCTTTATAAAGTGCGTCACGCGGATGTAAACTTCCATTTGTCCAAAATTCTAAAAGAACCACTTGATTTGTTGGATTTAATTCTAAAGATCCATAAGATTCAATCGTATAGTTTACTTTTAAAATAGGTGTAAAAATAGGGTCTAACCACAAAATGTTAGATTTTTTAAAGAATTGATTTTTGACGCTGCTTTTTACGGTGTCAAAAGCAGGAAAACTTGATTTCGAAGAATGGATTCCTGAAGATTGATAAATTGAGGTTAAATCGGTTTTGTTTTCAGAAGTTTTATCAATAAAATTCGAAGAATATTTTTTTTGCATTTGAATACGTCCTTCGCAAATAGTAAATCTTAAATTTAATTTTCCATTTTCAGATAAAGTAGCAATATATTGATCTGGATCAACACATTGAATTGAAGGTGGCAATTTTAAATCCGAAGCACGCACAATTCCAGGGCCATTTACTTGTAAATATCCATAGAAGGGTTTTTTTTGAAATTCTTCTTGTAAATAGTTCGAAACAATATTTAAATTCTGTTTTGGAGCATTACGAGAAATAGTATTAAATCTTGAATGAATATTTTCTTGAGAGTTATTTTGAATTGAAGGTATTTTTTCTTGATCAGAATTACGTAAAAGAACAATTTCTTTAAAATTTAACAAAAGATCTAAAATAGATTCACGAATACCTGGATAAGTAGAATATTCATGTTCTACTCCATCTATTTCAACATTTTGAATTCCTAACCCTGAAATTTCTGATAAAAGAGTTCTTCTTAAACCATTAGCAACAGTTAAACTCTGGCTAGCATTAAAAGGACCTAAATAGAAACAGCCATAAAAGCTTCGAGGACTTTCTAAAACACATTCTTTACATGTTAAAAAGAAATCATTCATAAATGATTTGAATATTTTTATATTTTTTACTTTTTAAAAAAGTTTTCTTGCCTTATTTCCAAACCAAAGATTCTTTTAAAACGACTTTTAAAGTGGCTTTAAAAGCACGTTTATTTTTGTTTTTTAAGCTCATTTTTAAGCGGTTTTTAATCGTTTCTTGGTTTTAACGTTGTTAAAACCAATTTGATAAGCACTTTTGAATCGGTTGAGAAGCTAGCTTCTCAACCGATTCAAAAACGCTTATCAAACAGAAGCATTTTTGAATCTACTAACTTTTTAATCTTCGAACTTTTTAAGCGCAGCTAAAAAAAAAAAAACAAAAGTGCTTCTCAACCGATTAAAAATGAGCTTAAAAATTGGTTGGTTTTAACAACGTTAAAACCAATTTGATAAGCGTTTTTAAAGCGTAGCTTTAAAAACGCTTCTGTTTGATAAGCTTTGCTTATCAAATTTGTTTTAACAACGTTAAAACCAACAAACTTAAAAAACTTAAAAAGTGCTTGTCTTCTTTATTGTCGCTTTTTTTATTCAAAAAAAGATAAAAATTAAAACTACAAAAGAAACTCTTGTTAGGCTAGATACTTAAAGGATAAAAACTTTTGAAATATTTTTAAATTTCAAAAATCTAATTTTTTATAGGCTTTTGTTTTTTTTGAATCTTAGAACTTTTTGTTTTTGTTTTTTAAGCTTTTTTTAAATCGGTTGAGTTTTTTAAGCCCTGCACTTTTTAAGCGGTTGAGAAGCTTGCTTCTCAACTTAGGCTTTAACGAAGTTAAAGCCGTTTTTTAAGCGCAGCTTAAAAAGAAGCTTAAAAAACAAAAAGTGCAAGCTTCTCAATTTAGGCTTTAACTTCGTTAAAGCCTTACAGCTTATTTTAAATCGAAGATTTAAAAACAAAGTCGCTTATTTTAAATAGGAGATTTAAAAATAAGTGCAGAGCTTTAAAATGAACTTTAAAAATACTTTCTATTTTTTAAACTTGCCTTTTATTTTTAAATCCTTATATAATAAACAAAAAATTTTAAAAAAAAGTTATCTCTAAAATATTTAGAGATAAATTATGTTTACGAATTCTTTATTATTTATTACATTATTTTCATTTTATTTTTAAACTTCTTTTTTAAGATTTTTTTATTAATGCCTACTACTAGATTCGAACTAGTGACTTTCCGCGTATGAAACGGATGCTCTGGCCAACTGAGCTAAGTAGGCAACTTTTATTATTCATTTTTATTTTATCGTATTCTTCAATATTTTGCAATAATTTGAAATGAATTAAAGTTAAAATTTACTTTTTTTTTGTTTATTTTAAAGATGAAGTTAAACAATTCAATAATACAAAAGGATTAAAAATGGTTATTCTTTTAAAGAATGAGCTTAGTAGGAATCGAACCTACATTAGAAACTTAGAAGGTTCCTGTCCTATCCATTAGACGATAAGCTCTTAAACATTTTTCTGAAATGAGTTTAATTTATTTTCCTTATTTCTTTTTTTCATAGAGACTTTAAAATCTCTGAACTTTTTAAGCGCATTTTAAAGCTCCGCACTTTTTAAGCAGAGCTTAAAAAACCAAAACACTTTTTTTTTGAATCTTCGAACTTTTTTATCTTCTAACTTTTTAAGCTCATTTTTGTTTTTAAAGCTCTTTTTAAAGAGGTTTTTTAAGCTCATTTTTAATCGGTTGAGAAGTGTTTTTGAATCTCATTTTTAAGCGCCGCTTAAAAAACGACTTTAACTTCGGTAAAGCCTAATTTGAGAAGCTTGCACTTTTTGTTTTTTAAGCTTCTTTTTAAGCTGTAAGGCTTTAACGAAGTTAAAGCCTTACAGCTTGAAAAATGGCTTTAACGAAGTTAAAGCCTTACAGCTTGAAAAATGGCTTTAACGAAGTTAAAGCCTAAGTTGAGAAGCTTGCACTTTTTGTTTTTTAAGCTTCTTTTTAAGCTGCGCTTAAAAAACGGCTTTAACTTCGTTAAAGCCTAAGTTGAGAAGCAAGCTTCTCAACCGCTTAAAAAGTGCAGAGCTTAAAAAACTCAACCGAACTTTTTAATCTGTGATTAAAAAACAAAAGTGCAGGGCTTAAAAAACTCAACCGATTAAAAAACAAAAACGCTTCTGTTTGATAAGCTTTGCTTATCAAATTGGTTTTAACAACGTTAAAACCAAGAAACGATTAAAAAGTAGCTTTTAAAGTCGCTTTAAAATTTGTTGGTTTTAACAACGTTAAAACCAACAAACAAAAACAAAAAGTTCTAAGATTCAAAAAAAAATAAAAACAAAAAGAAAAAAATTTAAAATTATTCATTAGTCTTAAAAGTTTATTATTTTTAAAACACTAAGTATTTAGAATTTATTTATCGATTTATTCTTTACAGAGAATTTTTAGCGGATTTTAAAGTAACGTTTGTTACTTCTTACTCTCTTAAAAGCTTCTTTTTAAAACCTTTGAAAAAAAAATGCTTTAAAGAACGTTAATTTCAAAATGAAGTGAGTTTAAAAAAAGAGAGAAATTTAAATATATTGTTATAAAAATTTTATTATTTATATTTACATGTTTAACTTATTTTATTTTATAAAAAGTTTTTTGTCAAATATTAGCAAATGAAACAGAATTTAATAAATAAAATTTCTATTAAGATGTTTTTTTTTTAATCTTCGATTAAAAAAAAATGCAATAAAAATTTATTAACACATCTTAACAGAAATTTTATTTATTAAAATAAACCAAAAGTTAAACTAATTTCAATTGGTAAAGTTGCACCAATACCTAACCAAATAGCTACTAAAGTACCAACTAAAAACATTGTAGTAGCAATAGGACGACGATAAGGGTTTTGGAATTTATTAATATTTTCAATAAATGGTACTAAAATTAATCCAGCAGGAACAGCAGCCATTAATAAAACACCTAATAATTTGTTTGGTACAGTACGTAGTAATTGGAATACTGGGTAGAAATACCATTCAGGTAAAATTTCTAAAGGAGTTGCAAAAGGGTTTGCAGGTTCTCCGATAGCTGCAGGATCTAATACAGCTAATCCAATTACACAAGCAAAAGTTCCTAAAATAACAACTGGGAAAATATATAAAAGATCATTTGGCCATGCTGGTTCACCATAATAGTTGTGACCCATTCCTTTTGCTAATTTTTCTTTTAATACAGGATCAGATAAATCTGGTTTTTTTGTAACTGACATATTTAAAATTTTAAATTATTTAAAAATCACAGCGTCTATACTGGACTCAAAAATATTTTTTATTAAATTTGCTTTTTATAAAATATTTAGTAGTAAATATATAAATTGAAAAAGCGAAACTAAACAAAAAATTTAATTCTATAATTCATTTTAATATAAAGACATTGAATCCTAAATTCAAAATGAGTAAATAAGTTCTTTTTGTTTTTGTTTGTTGGTTTTAACGTAGTTAAAACCAATTTGATAAGCAAAGCTTATCAAACAGAAGCACTTTTGAATCTCATTTTCAATCTCCGATTGAAAAAGAACTTACTTTTAAATCGAAGATTTAAAATAAGCTGTAAGGCTTTAACGAAGTTAAAGCCTTAAAGCTTAAAAAATCGCTTTAAAATAAGCACTTTTTGTTTTTAAATCTCTGATTTAAAAGTAGCTGTAAGGCTTTAACGAAGTTAAAGCCTAAGTTGAGAAGCTTGCACTTTTTAAGCAGGGTTTAAAAAACTCAACCGATTAAAAAGTGCAGAGCTTAAAAAACCTATTAAAAAGTTCTTTTTCTTTTTGTTTGATAAGCTGTAAGGCTTTAACTTCGTTAAAGCCTAAGTTGAGAAGCTTGCACTTTTTAAGCAGGGCTTAAAAAACTCAACCGATTATCAAATTGGTTTTAACAACGTTAAAACCAACAATCTCCGATTAATAAAAAGTTCGGAAATTGAAAATGAGAGTCAAAATAAGATTTAAAAACAAAAGTGAAAACTTTTTATTTTGAACTTTTTTTAAAAACTTTATTTATTTGCTATTCTAAAAATTCTCTTAGAAGAAAAAAGATTTAGAAATTTATTTATCATTTATTTGGGTTATTTATATTTGTTTTATCTTATTATTTACTACATTTCAAGTTTTTGAATAACTTGTTGGTTTTTTTTACAAACAAAGTTAATCAATTTATTTAGGAAATCATATAACTAATAAATTAAAATACAAAATTCTATATATACAAATCAATACTACCTTTTAAAGCTTCTTTTTGTTTTAAAAACATAGCTTTAAAAATGTACTTTGTTATTTCGAAACTTTGTTATTTAAAATTTGATTCTAACTTTTAAAACTCTTTAAAAAGAGTTTTAAAAGTTAGAATCAAATTTTAAATAACAAAGTTTTTAAATATTAGTTGCTTTAAAAATTACTGGTTTGAAAAACCACCAGACTATGTTTCTTTTTAACAGAACTTTCAAATTTATTTTAAATATCTCTAATTTTAAAAAATAGATTATTCAAATATTAGAAATTCATTTCTGCTAATTGAACTTTTTCAAATTGTTTTTTCTTAAGAACTAGTAAAACTTGAGCAAGTAAAACTGTAGAGAAGAAAGCTAATAAACCTAAAACACGTGCAGGGTTTTGTAAAACAATTTCTTCATCTTTTTGACCAAAACCACCTACATTTGGATTGTTTGTTAAAGGTTGATCTTGCTGAACAGAATCTCCTTGTTTTACTAAAAGTTCTGGACCGGCAGGAATTTTTTCTACAATTGATTGTCCATTTGCTGTTTCAATTGTGATTTCATATCCACCTTTTTTACCTTCACCAACAACAATATTTGAAATTTTTCCAGTTGCAGGAGAATTAAAAACATTATTATTTGATTTTGAACCATCTGGATATACTTGACCACGTCCTCTATTACCACCTAAATAAATAGGGTATTTTAGATAAGAAATATTCTTATTTGTTGCAGGATCAGGAGATACAATAGGAATAACCATTTCACTATATTTTTTACCAGGAACTGGACCTACTACTAAAATATTTTTTTTCTCAGGACTGTATGTTTGATAAAATAATTTTCCAACTTTCTTTTTCATTTCTTCAGGAACACGATCAGCTGGAGCTAATTCAAAACCTTCTGGTAAAATTAAAACCATACCAACATTTAGATCTCCTTTTTTACCGTTTCCTTGAACTTGTTGAACTTGTTGGTCATAAGGAATTTTTACAACAGCTTCGAATACTGTATCTGGAAGTACTGCTTGTGGTACTTCTAATTCTACCGGTTTTTGTGCTAAGTGACAGTTAGCACAAACAATTCTACCGTTCGCTTCACGAGGATTTTCATAGTTTTGTTGAGCAAATACAGGGTAAGCTTGTGCTGGTGAAAAATTGTTAAAAGCTAATACTAAAACAGCTAAAATCGAAAAAGTAAATTTTTTCATAAAACCTTCCATATTAGTATATGGGATCATATTTAAAAAATAAATAAAATCGTTATCAAAAACGTATTCGAATAAATTTATTTTTGTTAAGGCTATATTTTTGATTACTAGATTTTTGGAACTGTTTTTATTTTTGAAATTCGTGCTTTTCTATTTATCAAGAGAATTTTTGCTTATCAAATTGGTTTTAACAACGTTGTTTTTTGTTTTTAAATCTTCGATTTAAAATAAGCTACTTGTTGTTTTTGTTTTTAAATCTCTGATTTAAAAGTAGCTGTAAGGCTTTAACGAAGTTAAAGCCTAAGTTGAGAAGCAAGCTTCTCAACCGATTAAAAAGTGCTTTAAAATAACCAACAAACAAAAGAAAATCAAAAAAAAAATGAATAGAACAAAGAAAGTTTAAAAATTAGTTATTCAAGAATTAATAGACTTAACAACTAAAGAACAGGTTTTAAAATTCTGCTAATAGTTTATAAAAATTTCGATTCGATCTAAAAAAAAGTGCATTTATTATTCAAAATAAATTTATTATTAAAGCACAAGCAATACAAATTTTCTTGAGTTATTTTTTAGAGTAATAAATCACTAATAAAATATTAAATAATAGACAAATTTTGATTTTTTAAATTTTTTATTGTTTAACAATATTCAAAATTCAAAATTTTTAAAAAGTTTTTCTTCTCTAAAATATTTTATCATAAAACAAATAGAAATTCTAATTAGTATTTTCTAGATTTATTTTAATCTATTTTTATTCTTTTCTTATGAATTCTTTTTTAGCATAATGTTTCTTCATTCTTTGAAAGCACTTTGTTTTTTGCTTATCTGGTTTTAAAAGGTTTTAGAAACATCATTTCTAAATAACGTTGTTGTTGCTTATTTTAAAGAAACACTTTTAAAAACGTTATTTAGAACTTTTTTAAATTTAAAAATCGCTTTTAAAAAGCTTATGTTTGTTGGTTATTTTAAAGCACTTTTTAAGCTCATTTTTAATCGTTTGAGAAGCGTTTTTGAATCTCCGCTTCAAAAACACTTCTCAAACGATTAAAAAACGCACTTACTTTTCAATTAGAGATACTTTTTTTTTTTAATAGAAGATTTAAAAGTTCGAAGATTAAAAAACAAAAACAAAAATTGGTTGGTTTTAACAACGTTAAAACCAATTTGATAAGCGTTTTTAAATCGTCGCTTTAAAAACGCTTATCAAACTTAAAAAACCGCTTTAAAATAAAGAAAAACCTATTAAAAATAAGCAACAAACAAAAGTTATTTATTTAATAAATGTTTTTTTAAATAAACCTATATAAGCCCTGATTCATTCTATTTGTTCATCTTCTGATTTGTTTATTTTATTAAATAGTATATTTATGTTTATAAAATAAATATTCTAAACAGAATTCTAAAATATTTATATAAATTAAGATTAAAAGCAAAAGTTTTAAAAATTTAAACTTTTAAGAGTGTTAAAAAAGAAAGCTAATATATTAGAAAATAAATTTCAAAATTGTTATTAAAACTAATTTTTTGATTTTTTCTATAAACTTAGTTTTAATAACAATTTTGAAATTTATTCAAAGATTATTTATCCTTGGCGTTGTTTATGTTTTGGATTTGTACAAATAACCATAACTTTTCCTTTTCGACGAATTAAACGACATTTCGTACAAATTTTTTTTACAGAAGAACGAACTTTCATAATTTTAAAATCTTTCTATAACTTTTGTTTAAAAATACAAATATTAACTAGATTTACATGTAAATCTAGTTAATATTTAGTATATAAACAGTTTTGAATCAAAAACATTTGACGCTAAAAAAAACTAAACTAAAAAGAAATCAATACTTTCTTCAAATTGGTTTGTTGTTTGAGTTTTATTTGCAGAATTTTTCATTGTTGAAATATCTGGTGGATTTAAATAAAAATCTGATAATAATGAAAATAAATCTGAATCTCCTAATTCTCTAGGAATAACACCTTCAGGTTCAGTAAGAAGTTGATCTGCAATATTTAAATAAAAATCACAAATGAAAAGAACACTTGGTTCTGTTTCAGCCATTTCAAATAATGTTTTTCCTTTAACGCGAGAAATTCGAATATCTTCAATTAAAGGTAAAACTTCTAAAATAGGCATTGGACAAGCTTCCACATATTTTTCAATCAAGTCTCTTTTATTAGTACGATTGCCAATTAAACCTGCTAAACGTAAAGGATGTGTACGAGCTTTTTCTCTTACAGAAGCTGCAATACGATTGGCAGCAAATAACGCATCAAAACCGTTATCAGTAACAATAATGCAATAATCTGCATAATTTAAAGGAGCCGCAAAACCTCCACATACAACATCACCTAAAACATCAAACAAAATAACATCATATTCATAAAAAGCATTCAATTCTTTTAATAATTTTACAGTTTCACCTACAACATAACCACCACAACCAGCACCTGCTGGGGGTCCTCCTGCTTCTACACAATCAACACCACCATATCCTTGATAAATTACATCTTCAGGCCATACATCTTCATAATGATAATCTTTAGATTGTAGAGTATCAATAATAGTAGGAATTAAAAAACCTGTTAAGGTAAATGTTGAATCGTGTTTTGGATCACAACCAATTTGTAAAACTTTTTTACCTCTTTTCGCTAATGCTAATGAAATATTACAACTTGTTGTAGATTTACCAATACCACCTTTTCCATAAACTGCTAATTTCATAAAAATTTTATTTTTTTTTGTTAAAATAACTACTTCCGTTCAATAATTAAAAGCTTTTTTTTGTTTCTTAAAAAATGCTTTAAAAATAGTTTATTCAATAAAGAATTCTTGAAACTTTTGTTTTTTATTTTGCTAAAAACAAATAGTATAATCCTATTGTTCTTTTTTTTTGAGTTCTATTAGCTTATTTTAAATCGGTTTTTGTTTGTTGGTTTTAACGTTGTTAAAACGGTTTTTAAAGCTCATTTTTAAGCAATTTTTTAAGCTCATTTTTAATCTTTTGAGTTTTTTAAGCCTTGTTTGATAAGCACTTTTAAAGCTGTAAGGCTTTAACGAAGTTAAAGCCTTACAGCTACTTTTAAATCAGAGATTTAAAAACAACAACAAAAAGTGCAAGCTTCTAAAATTCGGCTTTAACGAAGTTAAAGCCGAATTTTAGAAGCTTGAGAAGCTAACTTCTCAACTTAGGCTTTAACGAAGTTAAAGCCTTACAGCTTAAAAATAAGCTTAAAAAACCGATTAAAAATTGGTTGGTTTTAACAACGTTAAAACCAACCAACTTAAAAAACTTTAAAATAAGTACTTTTTAAGTTTTTAAACCTGATTTTTTAAACTTTATTTTTTTGACTAATCGTTTTAAAAATGAAAAACAGGCTTAAATTTCTAAAGTTTAAAATCTTTTTGAATAAAATAGGATAAAAAGTAAAGTTTAAGACTCAATAAAGTTTTCTATATCTTGTTTCAAAATTGAAAAAGAAATTCTTGTTAAGCCATACCATTATCACGTCCTGTCATTTTTAGCCAGTTTTGAGCTTCGATATAATTAGTAGGGGCTAATCGGATTGCTTCTTTCCAATAATCTGCAGCTTTTTCAAATAAAATTTGAGAAATTTCTGATTGACCATTTTCAATAGCTTGTTCTCCTCGATAATGATAAATAACTGCAATATTATTTAAAGCACTAGGTAATGAAGGATTTCTTTCTAATGCTTGATAATAATATTCTAATGCTCTTCCATGTTCTCCGTTACTCGTATGAATTAATCCAATGTTATATAAAATATAACTGCGGTCATATGCATCTACTTCTAATCGCATTGCTTCAAAATAATTTTGAAGTGCTTCGGCATATTCTCCTTCAGCTTGTGCCGACATTCCATCTCTATAATAGATGAAAGCTTGTTTTTCACGCTGTGATGTTGGTAAAACTTTTAATAAAATATCTGCAATTACAGTAAAAGTTTTATCAATAAAGTTATCGTTTCTTTGTGAACGAGGCATATATTCTTTTTTATTTTATTCTTTTTTATTTTGTGGAAAATCAAACTTAAACAAAACCATATATATTTTGTTTTAAAGACAATTTAGTAAACTTTTATCCATTTTTGATTTTAAACTTTCTTTAAAATCAAAAGTCGCGCAACTAATCTAGTTTAGGAAATGCATAAAACTGGATAAAAATCTTATAAAGTTTAACTCAAAAAGTTTTTTAATTTGTTAATAAATTCCAATTTTATAATTGTTTACAAATTTTAAATGAATAATTTTTATTTATTTTTAAACTAAAAATTTAAACATAGGTTTAATATTCGCGTTTGTTTTAGTTTTTGTTTGATCAGTTTGATAAGCGTTTTTAAAGCTACGCTTTAAAAACGCTTATCAAATTGGTTTTAAGTTAAAACCAACCAATTTTTAATCGTTTGAGTTTTTTAAGCTCTGCTTAAAAAACTCAAACGATTAAAAAGTTCGAAGATTAAAAATAAGATTTAAAAGTAAGTGTTTATCAAACAAAGCTTTAAAGTAAGCTTTAAAAACTAAAAGTGTTTGGCTTTAAAAGGTGCTTTTAAAACAGCAGAAAATAAAATAAATGTTATTTTTTAGTCAAAAATAAAAAAATATCATTCAAATTCTTGCATTTTCAATAAATCCAAGTTTTTTTAACTTAGTTAAAAAACTCTACTTATTTTATATAATTTCACTCTAATTTTTTTTGTTTTTTCTTTATTCGAATTTAATATAATTTTTTTCATTTTAGAAATCTTTTTTATTTTGTTTTTGTTTGTAGGTTTTAACGTAGTTAAAACCTTTTTTAAAGCGGTTTTTTAAGTTTTTAAAGCAGAGCTTAAAAATGAGCTTAAAAATTTGTTGGTTTTAACGTTGTTAAAACCAACAAACTTAAAAAACTTAAAAAGTAGCTTTTAAATAAGCTTAAAAAACAAAAAGTGCGTGTTTTTTTTTGCTAAAGTAAAAAAAATTTCTAAAATTTAATACGAAACAGTTGAATTTATAAACCTTCTAACGAAACTTGTAAAAAATTAGCTAATTCGGAAGCTTGTTTTTCAAGTTCTTGAATAGTTAAAGGTTGTCCAATACCAGTTAAAGGAATTTCACGTTTTCCTTTTAATTTCATAAAAATTGTTCTTTGAGAATCAAATCCTTCTTTCAACTCAACACGAATTGATTCAATATCCTTTAAGGTATAAGAAAGATCAATTTTACGGTTTTTTCCAGGATAGCCCCATCGGAAAATACGGACAAATCCTTCTTTTTTATTAAATTCATTAAATCCACCACCTACATTCCAAAAAATTAAGAACCACCAATAAAGACTTAATAAAAAACCTAAACTTCCATAAAAACACATTAATAAGCCTTGAGGAAAAAAAGAAACATCTGTATGAAAAAATAAAAATGGAACACCTGTATAACTTAAAATACCGGTAATTAAAAAACCAATAGCACCAATTAAAATAACAGTTGCCCACCAAAAGTTACTAAATCTTCTTTCTCCAACAATAACATAACGACGAATGAAATTTTCATTATTCATAATTTTAGTTATAAAATTTCATTTAATTTTATTTTGAATTCATTATTTTTAACTCAAAAAGTATTTTTTAAACTTTATAAAAATTCAATATAAAAAATATTTATCCTTTTTTCAATTAAACATCCATTTTTGGATTTCTTTTTTTTTCTTTTTACATTAATTGATCTTAATTAATTATCCATACTCAAAAAAAACTCTTCGTTGAAAGATTCAAAAAAAATAGACTTAATTATTAAACGTTTTTGATCTAAATATTTTTTAAAAAAATCTTTAAAAATCGTCTCCTCTTTTAGCATCGCTAAAAGCAACCATTTTCAAATGGTTTCTATTTATGAATTTAATGCAAAAAATTTGTTTGTTTTATTTTCGATAATTTTTTTATTTTTTAGATATTTTCAATTTAAAGCGAAAAATTAAAATATCTATCTCTATAGAGATATCTTTTTATATGATTTTACTAGTTTCTAAAAACCTTTAGTTTTAAAGAATTTATTTTTGTTTTTGTTTGTTGGTTTTAACAAAGTTAAAGCTTATTTTTAAGCTACTTTTTGTTTTTTAATCACTTACTTTTGTTTTTTAATCGAAGATTAAAAAGCTCGAAGATTAAAAATAAGCTCATTTTTAATCGGTTGATAAGCGTTTTTGAATCGGTTGAGAAGCTAGCTTCTCAACCGATTCAAAAACGCTTATCAAATTGGTTTTAACGTAGTTAAAACCAACAAACAAAGTTTAAAAAACCACTTAAAAAGCAGCTTAAAAATAAGCTTTAAAATAAGTTTTAAAAACGGTTTTTAAACGGTTTTTAAAGCTCTGTTTTAAAAGTGTTTCAAAAACAAAAAGTGCACTGAAAAAAATGTCCTTTTTGTTTTTGAAATTTAGTTATTTTGAAATTTTTTTAATGAATTTTTAAAAACAAAAAGATCTTTTTAAAATATTAATAAATTAACGTTTATTATATTGTGGAGCTTTTCTTGCTTTTTTAAGTCCATATTTACGGCGTTCTTTTACTCGAGCATCTTGAGTTAAGTATCCTTTATCTTTTAAAAATTTTCGAGTATTTGAATCATCGTTCATTTGGCAAACTGCTCTTGCTACTGCTAGTTTGATAGCTTCAGCTTGTCCAATTAAACCACCGCCTTCTACTTTAACTAAAGTATCCATATTCGAAGGAAGATTACCAGATGTTAAAATATTGTAATCTGAATTAACAGTATTTGGATCTGTGTTGTTTTCAATTCCATCATTAGAAACAGCTGGAAGAATTTCTGTACTTGTTGCTCTTTGTAAAACTTCAAATGGAGCTTGAATTGCTAAAATAGAATTTGAATTATTATGTAAATAATCTGAAGCAGTTTTATTATTAATTAAAAATTGACCTGTTCCTTTTACAATTTTTACTTGTGCCACAGCTTCTTTACGTCGGCCTACTGCTCTTGCTAAAATTTCCATTTTTTCTTGACTCATTATTTTTAAATAAATGGTTTTTATGTCTTAATTTTAGATATTTATGAAATAAATATTTTTGTATATTTTTGTTTGATAAATTCTAGTTAGACATAGATTGATTTGAAAACTTTTAAAGTTTTCAAAATCTAAAAACAAAAAACTTTCAATTTGTTTTAAACAAAAGTTTTAGAACTTTCATTTAAAAAAGGTTTTTTAGAAAATTTGTATTTAGGATATAGAAATATCCTAAATACAAATTCAATTCAATAATAAAAAATTTGAATATCCTTATGCTTCTTTTAATAACGCTGTTGCGTATTTTAAATCTCGAACAAAATGTACTTAAAAGCAATTTGATAAACTTGGTTTATCAAACAAAGCATTAAACTCTATGAAAATTTTGAATTGATTATCAAGTATATTCCTAAAAAGCTATTAAAGGATTTATAGCAATTCAAGTTTTACTCTACCAAATTACTGTTGAGATAATTTTTTAACTTGTTCTAAAGCATTAAAACGATCAGTAATTAATGGAGCATCTTGACGATCTTCTGTAAAATATTCATTTGGTCTAGGACTTCCAAAAACGTCATAAGCTAAACCTGTACTTACAAATAACCAACCAGCAATAAATAAAGCTGGGATAGTAATACTATGAATAACCCAATAACGAATACTTGTTAAAATATCTGAGAAAGGACGTTCTACCGGTTTACCTGCCATAATTTACTCCTTCGTTAAGAAAATCTTTTGAACAATTTGTGTGCTGATAATTATTTTTTTTTTCAAATTATATTTTCAAAATGTTTTTTTAAAGAAAAAACATTTGAAATTTTTATTTTTAAATAAAGCTAAAAAAGATTTGCAAAGATTAATAATGAATGTTTGAAACTTTTTTTAATTTAAAAATACGAATAAACATAAAAATTATAACATAAAAATAAAAAAATTTTATGGAATTTATCTGTGTTTTAATTTTTAAAAGTTATTTTTAAGATCCGTTTGTTTTTTACGCTCATTTAAAAGCTTATTTTAAAGTAAAGCACTTACTTTTGTTTTTAAATCTTCGATTTAAAAGTATCGTCGAATTTTTTAAACGGTTTTTTAAATTTTTTAGCTTTGTTTGTTGGTTTTAACGTAGTTAAAACCAACAAACAGAATCACTTTTTAAGCTCATTTTTAATTGGTTGAGTTTTTTAAGCCCTGCACTTTTAAAGTCGCTTTAAAAGTCGATTGAAAATGAGATTTAAAATAAGAGTAAAAAGTTCGCAGATTTTTTTTTTTTTTAATAAGCTTAAAAAACAATAGGCGAAGTTTTTAAAATAGGCGTTCCAGTGAAAACTTTAAAATTATTTTAAAAGATAAATTCTTTTTATAAAAAATAACAACAGAATTTCTATTAAATTTTTTTTTTTTTAAATTAGAATTTGTGTTTTTTAATACCATTTCATTAAAGTTGTTTGAGTATGAAGAGGTAAATAAAAAATTTTTTTTGTATATTTTTCTGAATTAAAGTTTTGTGGAATTAAACCAAAAACCCAAGTTTTTTTATTTAAAGGAAAAAAATATTTTTTTTGAATCCAACTTTTAGCTTTCTTGGGATGGTTACGACAAGCCCATTTCCAAAGAAATTTAAATAATATCTTATCACAATAATAAAATACTTGTAAATCAGATGTTATTCTATAATAATAACACCATTTTAGAATTTGAAAACTAAGTTTATAAATTAATAATTCTTGCTTTTGAGAGTTTAATTTTTTTATAATTTTTTTTAATTGAATAAAATGCTTTTTTATAGAATTTTTTGAAGGTAGTACTTTTATTTTTCTATTTTTTCTATTTCTTAATTGATCATTTTGAATTTCTTCGTTAATAAACTGCAAAATTGTTTTTTTATTTTTTTCAAAAACTTTTTTTGAAAAATTGTATTTAGATTTCATATTTAAATTCTCTTTTAAATAATAGGACAATAAAAAAAATCCTTCAAAATTTAATCCATTTTGAAAAAATAAGTTTTTTTCCTTGCTATTTTTATTAAAAAGAAGATGATTTAAATTCTTTTTCAGAAAAACATTGCTTTCCAAAATTTTGTTATTTTGAGTTTGAATTTCAAAATCGAAATTCCATTTTTTACCCCATCTAAAACAAAAATAAGCTAATTCATTAACTATAGACTTATTTTTATTTAGAAGAATTATATTAGAATTATAAGTTAATAAAATTTGATCAAAATTACTCAAAAAAAACATTTCAAAATATTTTTGGCACACTTTTTCAGAAATTGGCCATTTTTTCCAATTGTTTTTTTGTATGAAAAAATTATTTTCAAAAATTTTATAAATTTTTATATGTTCTATCCAATGGTTTAATAGCGGTATTAAATGCTTATTCGTTTCTAAATTTTTAAACAAAAGTGGTTCTAGAAATATTTCGGTTTTTCTATTTTTTTGGTTTTTTAGCTTCTTTTTATTTTTTTCATCTTTAAAAAAAGAATAATAGAGAGATGCAAAAAAGTTAAAAAAAAAGATAAATAAAACAAACGTATTTTCTTTTTTTTCTTGAAAAAAACCAAAATTTCTGTTTTTTAAGCAAAAATTCAAAAATCCTACCAATAAAAAATTCCAGATTATTGGAATTTTCGGTAAAAAAGAACAAAAATTTTGCATTAAATAGAATTTATAATGAGTTTGAAATTCAAGAAATTTGCCTTTTTCATATATTTTAAAAAAAGAATTATCAAAAAAAGATTGTTCAAAATTATATAAAAAAGTATTTAAATAGAAAAAAGAAGTTTTTATAAAATTTTTATTTTTATAATGTTTTAGAGATTTGTTATCTGAAAAAAAATTATTAAAACAAAATTGTTTTATTTTTGTTTTTAAACTAAAAATTGAAAAATAAGAAAATTTCAGATGAACCGTATATTTAAAACTATTTTTTAAATTTGTTAATAATTTATTTAAACAATATTTTTTAGCTTTGCTAAAAAAAGAAAAACAAAAAACGTTTTCAAAATTAGAATGACTAGATGTGTTTATAAAAAACACATTTTTATTTATTTTATTCGTTATATTGTTTAATGGGTGATATTTTTTTGAATTTTTACTAGTTGTTTGACTAAAACAAACTTCATTATTAAATAAATTCTTTTGAGTTAATATAGCTAATTGGGTTTGAACTCCAGAATTCATACCAAACAAAGAAAACAAACAAGGAGGCCAATTAGTACAATCATATGAAATAGAAAACAGATTTGAAAAAAAGAATTGTTTTTCGAAATTCTTTTCATTTTTTTTTCGAAAAAAGCTAGTAAGTAATGGAGAAAATTTAACCTTTTTTTTATTTTGAAAAATAGATTCGTTATTTATATCATGAAATATTTGTAAGCAAAAAAAATCCAAAAAAGGAATTTGTAAAATGTATGAAAATAATTCATTACTAATAATAAATTTTAACTTTGTAAAATACATTTCCCATTGGCTTTTTATTTCTATAAAATTTTTTAGTTTGAAGTTTTTCTTAAAACTAGAAAATTTTATAGAAGATTTATCAAAAGTTTTTTTTATGAAAAGAAGAGTTAATAATTCATTTGTTAAGATTACATCATTCCATAAAAACTTTTGGGTTTGAAATACTAATTGTTTTTTGCTTTCGTAAAAGTTAATACAAAATAAATAAAAAAGAATTTCTGTTAAATAAAATTCTTTTTGCTTTAATTTGGATATTTTTCTAATATCCAAAAATTTATTAGGAATAAGTTTTTGAGTTTTTTTTAGTTGTTTTTTATTTAAAATATATTCATTATTTTGCTTTTTAGAAAATTTGGAAAGAAATAATAAAACTTTTTTATTTTCTTTTTTTAATAATTTTAATAGAAAAAAGTTTTCATAATTTAAAAAAAATTTTCTTTTTGTTTGTAAAAATGAATTGTGAGTATTCTTTATTTCATAAATAAGTAGAAAATCTATTGTTTGTAGTAAATTGGATTTTAAAATAGGATTATTTATTAAGGTCCTTAATTTATAAAAACTTAAGAAATTTTCTATATTTTTAGATTCACATTGAAAACACATATAACATTTTAAATATTTTTTGTTAAAAACGAAATTTTTTGTTGGGATTTCTCTAAAAAATTCTAGTTGTGCTCTATTTTTTGAACTATTAAACACAGAAAATGAATTTTCATTTATGCTTTCATTTAAAAAAATTTTAACTGTTTCCAAATTTAGAAATTCTTCATATTTTTTTTCTAAAATTCTATTTAAATTTTGATAATTTTCAAATTTTATTGGTGATTGTGATATTATTGAAAAAGCACAAATAGATAGAGATTTTGAAAAATTTTTTTCAAAAGAGAATCTTTTAGAATTTTTTAAAAAATTGGAAAATATATTAATATTTCTATTTTTATTATATAAAAAAAAGTTTTTTCTATATTCTATAACTGATTTATAGATTGCTTATGTTTAATTTTATAAATTTTTATTGATTTTCAAAAATCAATGGTCTTTTAGAAACTTCTTTTTTTTAGCTTATTTTTAGCTTATTTTAAAGCGACTTTTAAAGCCGTTTCTTTTAAATAGGTTTTAAAAGCTTATTTTTAAGCTCATTTTTAGTTTGATAAGCGTTTTTTAAGCTTCGTTCGATAAGCATTTTTTAATCGTTTGAGTTTTTTAAGCTCAGCTTAAAAAACTCAAACGATTAAAAATTGGTTGGTTTTAACAACGTTAAAACCAACAAACAAAAACTTTAAAAACTTAAAAAACCGCTTATTTTAAATCAGTTGAGTTTTTTAAGCTCTGCTTAAAAAGTGCTAGCTTCTCAACTTAGGCTTTAACGAAGTTAAAGCCTTAGAGATTTAAAAATAAGTTCGAAGATTTAAAAGTTCACAGATTAAAAAAAAAAAAAAAACTTCAAAATAAATAACGAAGTTTCTAAATAATCTCTGTTTTTAAAACGAAATACTTTATTTTAAGAGAAATTCTCGTAGAAATAAATAAAATTTATAAATTTTTAATGTTTTCAATATTTTGTTAATAGTTAAAACATTTATAGAATTTTCGAGCCAAACAAATTGTTATTAATAAAAATAAATCCAGTTCTTAATATAATTAAGATTTAATAAAGTAGAGAAAAAAAGCATTGCTTTAGAGTTATTTTAGAAAATTTTTATATTTTCTATTTAAAGTTTGTATTACTTTTATTAGGTTTTATTTTTAGAATTTATTATTTTTGGTTGTTTATGTTTGTTTTTGAAACTTATTTTTTAAGTTAATTTTGTTTTTTAAGCTCTGCTTAAAAAAGAATAACAGCTCAAAAATGAGCTTAAAAAACAAAAAAAAAGAAACTATGTTTCTTTTTTTTTATATTAAGCCAGCTGTTTGTTGCTAATATTAAAGCGTTTTTTTTTTTAAGCTTTGTTTGATAAGCACTTTTTAAAGCTTATTTTAAATAGAAACTTTAAAAACACTTACTTTTAAATCTTCTATTTAAAATAATCTGAGCTTAAAAAAACCGGTTTCTAAAGTACTTAGCTTTTAAAACAGTAGGCTTTTTTAAAATTTTTTATTTCTTTCTTTGTTTGATAAACTGATCAAATTACTTTTGACGAAGTTTTATTAAATCTTAGAACTTTTAAAGCGTTTGAGAATCACTTTTGAATCTCATTTTGAATCTCCGATTCAAAAAGAACTTACTTTTAAATCTTCTATTTAAAATAAGCTATAAGGTTTTAACTTCGTTAAAGCCTAAGGTGAGAAGCTTGCACTTTTTGTTTTTTAAGCTGTAAGGCTTTAACGAAGTTAAAGCCTAAGTTGAGAAGCAAGCTTCTCAACCGATTAAAAAGTGCAAGGCTTAAAAAACTCAACCGATTAAAAAACAAAAACGCTTCTGTTTGATAAGCGTTTTTGAATCTCTTAGGCTTTAACTTCGTTAAAGCCTAAGTTGAGAAGCTAGCACTTTTTAAGCAGAGCTTAAAAAACTCAAACGATTCAAAAGTGCTTATCAAATTGGTTTTAACAATAAAACCAAGAACCGATTAAAAATGAGCTTAAAAAGTGCTTAAAAAACAAAAAGTTCTAAGATTTAAAAACAAAAACAAAAGTTTTTTAAAATAGGAGATTTAAAATGAGCTTTAAAACAAAAGCTTTTAAAACCTATTTAAAATAAGCAACAACAAAGTTAAAGAAATTTAATAGATTCAAGAAATCTATATTTTTTTAAAGACTAGCTTTAAAAATGGCTAATTTTTTTATTTTTTGTTTTCAATTACAATATCTTATCCTTTTTTCAGGTCACACGCCCATTTTTCGAAACTTGTTTCTACTGGATTGCGATCTACCGCAATCTTTACTTTTTTAGCTTCGCGTTCAGGTGAACTAATTGTCATATTATAGAATGTTTAAAAAACAACTCTTTATTATATTGAACCATTAACTTGATTCCAAAAACTAATTTATCTTTTAAATATTTCTATTTAAAGATATTTAATTTTTTATAAACTTACGCTTTTTTATATATAAATAGAAATATTTCCTATAAAATTTCATTTTTTCAAGTTAAGGCGTCAATTCTTTAAATTTAACAGAAATCCATATATTTATTATTTATTTTGAAGTTTTTTAGCTTTTTATTTTTTAAAGAAGCTTTAAAAGCTCTTTTTAAATCTCTAAGGCTTTAACTTCGTTAAAGCCTAAGTTGAGAAGCTAGCTTCTCAACCTATAAAAAAAAACAAAAAAGAAGTTTCAAAAACAAACTCCTAATTTGATAAATTTTTTCAAAAACTTTTTTTGAATTTACTTCTATATTTAAAATTATATCTAAATTTTTTTTTATTTCAAATTATTCGAATTGTTTTTATTTTCAAAATTGAAAATAAAAACAATTCGAATAATTTGAAAACACTATTTAAAAATTACCAAATAGAGCATAAAACTTCACCACCAATTCCTAAAGATCGAGCTTCTCGATCTGTTAAAATTCCTGAAGGAGTTGATAAAATAACAATTCCAGCTCCACCTAAAACACGAGGGATTTCTTTATGGTTTGCATAAATTCTTAACCCAGGTTTACTGATTCGTTTTAAATTTGTAATACATGATTCTTTTCTTTTTGTATTACCAATTTGTTTTGATCTATATTTTAAACGTAAAATTAAACTTCTTGAATCTTCAGAAATTTGAAAATTTTGGATAAAACCTTCTTTTTCTAAAATTTGAGAAATTTGTTGATTCATTTTTGTAAAAGGAACTAAAACTGTTGATTTTTTAATCATACACGCGTTACGAATACGTGTTAACATATCACTAATTGTATCGTTTACCATATAATTTGCTAACTAATTAGAATATTTTTTATCATTCAATTAATAAGAATTTTTATTATTCTTTAAGAAAAGGCCGGAATTTTTCCGGTATATTAAAATTTAGAAACTTTCTTTGGGCTGATTTTTTGAATTTAGTTAATTGCTTCTTTTTTTAATAACTTATTAAAAGAAAAGCTAGAAGCTTTTTTGAATTAAAGACAGTCATAAGCAACAACAGAATTTAAAACAAAAATTCTATTTTTGAGTTAAAAAGTCAAATAAAAGGAAAAGAAAAATTCTAATCATTTTACTATTTGTAAAAAAGTCAACTAGTTTAATAAAGAATTCAATTATGATTTAAAAGGTAAACCAAATTCTTTTAATAATGAAAGACCTTCTTCTTGATTTTTTGCTGTAGTTACAATACAAATATCCATTCCTCGAATTTGATCGATTTTATCATATTCAATTTCTGGGAACATTAATTGTTCTTCTAAACCTAAACTATAATTTCCATGTTTATCAAAACTTTTAGGATCAATTCCTTGGAAATCACGTACTCGAGGTAAAGCTAAATGAATAAGGCGATCTAAAAAGCCATACATACGTTCTCCTCTTAAAGTTACAGCAACACCTACAGGCATTTTATCACGAATTTTAAATCCTGCAATTGATTTTTTTGAACGAGTAATAACTCCTTTCTGACCTGCAATCATACCTAATTCTTTTAAAAAAGATTCTAAAATTTTATTATTTTGAGAAGCATCTCCAATACCTCTATTTAATACAATTTTTTCAATTTGAGGTACCTGATGAATATTTTTATAACCAAATTGATTATATAATTTAGGAACAATTTTCTCTACATAATATTTTTTTAAGCGTTGTGTCATTTTTTATTTATTTATTTATTAAACTTATCAAGATTTAAAAATCTTAATCCTGAGTTGGATTTTGTTTTTTGTTTTTTAAACTGCTCACTTTTATTTTTGTTTGATAAGCTTATTTTAAAGCAGAGCTTTAAAAATTGGTTGGTTTTAACAACGTTAAAACCAATTTGATAAGCGTTTTTTAAGCTCCTTTTTAAGCTCATTATCAAACTTAAAAATAAGTTTAAAAATGAGCTTAAAAAGGAGCTTAAAAAAAAGCTTAAAAACGTAAAGTTAAAATCCCAACGCATTTTAACCATTTTTTAGATTTTTAAAAAGAACTTTTGTTTTAAAACTGATTTTAAAGCTTTAAGGCTTTAACTTCGTTAAAGCCTAATTTGAGAAGCTTGTTTGATAAGCTTTGCTTATCAAATTGGTTTTAACGTAGTTAAAACCAACCAATTTTTAAGCAGGGCTTAAAAAACTCAAACGATTTTAAAATTTAGGCTGTTTTTAAAGCTTATTTTAAAGATGTTTTTAAAGTTTTTTAAGCACTTTTTTTTTAGCTAAGTTTATTTTAAATCTTCGAACTTTTTAATCGAAGATTAAAAAACAAAAGTAAGTGCAGAACTTAAAAAACCGCTTTAAAATGAGCTTTAAAATGAGCTTTAAAAATTAGGAGATTTAAAATGAGCTTAAAAAACAAAAGCGCGTTTATTTTAAAAGCACTTTTTTTAAAAGTTAAAAAATAGTAAATTTTCAATAGGTGTTGTTTTGTTTATTTTAATACTTAATATTACTTAATTTTTTAACAAAAATTAAACAACTTCTGGTGCTAAAGAAACAATTTTTGTAAAGTTACGATCGCGTAATTCACGAGCAATAGGACCAAAAACACGTGTACCTCTTGGATTTCCTTCTTTATTAATAACTACAGCAGCATTATCATCAAAGCGTAGCATCATTCCATTATCACGACGGACCCCTTTACTTGTACGTACAATAACAGCTCTAATAACATCTGATTTTTTTAATGGCATATTAGGTAATGCATCTTTTACTACTGCAATAATAACATCACCAATTCCAGCAGTTTGGCGACCACCACCTAAAACACGAATGCACATTAATTTACGTGCTCCACTGTTATCTGCTACATTTAAATAAGATTGTGGTTTAATCATAAATTTTTTGAATTTTCAATAAATTTTGAAACTTTATTTTCATCAAATTTGAAACTTCTTTTTGTTTTTGTTTTTTTATCTTATTTTTAATCTTCGAACTTTTCAATCGGTTTTTAAAGCTGATTTTTAAACGCCGCTTAAAAAAAGGCTTTAACGAAGTTAAAGCCTAAGTTGAGAAGCTTTGCTTCTCAACCGATTTAAAATAATCTTATTTTGAATCTCTAAGGCTTTAACTTCGTTAAAGCCTAAGTTGAGAAGCTAGCTTCTCAACCGAAAAAAGAGCTTTAAAAGGGGCTTAAAAAGTGTGTTTTAAATAATTTAAAAAGTGCTTCAAAACTAGCTTAGAAAAAAAAAAGAAATTTTGTTCAAAAAAACTAAATTTTTAAAAGCTTAAAATATTTATTCTTCAGCTTTTAAAAATTTAGTTTTGATAGGCATTTTATAAGCAGCTGTTTTTAATGCTTGTTTTGCTAAAACTTCAGAAACCCCTGTAATTTCATAAATGATTTTACCAGGATGTACAACAGCTACCCAATATTCTGGGAATCCTTTTCCAGAACCCATACGTGTTCCAGCAGGACGAATTGTAATTGGTTTATCTGGAAAAATACGAATCCATAATTTACCTGTACGACGTACGTATCTTGTTAAAACACGACGACCAGATTCAATTTGTCGTGAAGTAATCCAACAAGGTTCTAAAGCTTGTAATCCAAAATCTCCAAATGCAATTTTATTTCCACGGCTAGCTTTTCCTCTTAAATGACCACGGTGGTGTCGACGGAATTTTGTTCTTTTAGGACTTAACATAATAAAAGTTTTTTAAAAATAAAAATATATTATTAACTTTTTAGTATTAAATTTTACTGTTGTTTTAAAAATGAGGTTTTTGGTTGTTGGTTTTAACGTAGTTAAAACCAATTTGATAAGCACTTTTTAATCGGAGATTAAAAAGTGCTTATCAAACAGAAGCGGTTTTTTTATTTTCTTTTTTATTTTTGTTTTTTTTTTATCGAAGATTAAAAATTAAATGCAAAACTTTAAAAACCGCTTTTAAAACAATGGGCTTTTAAAACAAAAGTAAAAGTGCTTCTCAAACAAAACAATAACGTTAAAAACTACAAACAACAAGAAATTAAATTGTTAATAATTTTGATCTTTTTACTTAAAAAAAAAATAGAGTAAAAATGAATCCCAAATTCTTTATTTGCAACAATTTTCTTTTGAAATTTAATTTCCAAGAGTTTTATTAATATTGTTAATTTTTATACAGTTCTAAACTCTTTTTGTTTTTTTTTTATTATTTAGCTTCTTTCAAGGACTTTTTTTATTTTTACTCTATAATTTTTTATTATAGTAAAAATAAAAGGCAAAATTTTTTAAAATAAAAAAAGATAAAAAATGTTAATGAATTGTAGAATTTTAATGAGATTGAAGCAACTTCTAATTAAATAATTTTCAAATGTTAGTGTTTTATTTAGTTAACATTTATTTTTACTAAAAGAAAATAAAAAAACAGTTTTTGAATTTTTTAAAAAAACTTTATAAAAAAGGCGGCACTCAGATTCGAACTGAGGGATAAAGGATTTGCAATCCTCTGCCTTACCACTTGGCTATGCCGCCAAAAATTCACTATAAATTTAGAATTTTTTATTCAAATGTATTAAGTAATACATTAAAAAATAGAATAATTGAAAACCCTCTAGTATTTAAAAATATTTAAAAATGAATTTTGAACTCTTTTTTTTGCGTTGTTTGATAAGCGTTTTTTAAAGATTATTTTAAAGATGTTTTTTAAGCTCATTTTGAATCGGTTGAGTTTTTTAAGCAGGGCTTAAAAAACTCAACCGAACTTTCAATCTCCGATTGAAAGACAAAAGTGCTTTTGTTTGATAAGCAAAGCTTATCAAATTGGTTTTAACGTAGTTAAAACCAATAAACAAAGCTTCAAAAACAAAAAGAGCTTTAATATAAGATAAAAAAAACAGAGCTTTGTTTTTATTAAAGCTCTCAAGTCGTTTGAAAAAGAAGAGAAAAATATAGAATTTTTTAAAACTTTGTTTAAAAAATAATAAGGTTATATTTATTTAATTGTTTTTTAATTTTATCAAAAAATTTAGAAATAGTCTAGACTATTTCTAAATTTTTGATTTTAAATAGAATTTATTCATTCATTGTTTTATAAAAAAATATAGCATTTCCTTGAAAATTTTAGTACTTTTCTAATTTTATTCCAATGCTCAAACACAATTAGAATAAAATTAGAAAAGTACTAAAATTTTTTTTAATGAGTAATTTTTGTATGGAATTTTTTTTAATACTTTTATCAAATTGGTTTTAACGTAGTTAAAACCAACCAAATTTTATTGAAAATTTGTAGAGCTTTTAATCTTTACTGTTTTATAAATTTTTAAAAAGCGGACATTTTTTCCAAATTTTGTGATTTTTGTAAACGTTTTTTCAGAACTTTCATATTATGTTTTTCTAATAAATATTTTTTAGGTTGAACTTGCCATTCTTGAATTGTTCGACGTTTTTTCTTACGAATTTTTCTTTGTTTGTCTGAAAGTTTTTTATTTTGATTCATTTGAGAATTAACCGACATATCTTTTATTGTTGCAGAGTTTGTTTGAAGTTTAGGAGCTTTTACTAATTCTAATCTTAAATAATCTCCTGGCCAAACAAAACCTCCTGCTTGAGGTTTATAACGCCAAATTGGTCTAAAAACTTGACGTTGAACTCTTCTTCTTAATTGTCGAAGTCGTAAATTATCTCTTGAAGATTGTTGTTTTTGTTTTGAATTAGGATCTGTTTTTTTACGACGTTGTTTAGATTGGAAAGTTTTTTGTTCTTTAAGTTTTTGAATTTCCGAAATTGGACGGAAACGATCTTTTTCATCTGCAAATCCTCTAAATTTACGGCGTCTTAAATGAGTTAAGAATTCTTCATTTTTTCTTAAAACTTTTAAACCTTTTCTATGATATTTACGTTTAGGTTTTGAACGTTTTCTTAAAGTATAATCCGACATATTATTTGAATAAGAATTAGGCTGACCAACTTGTACAAAGAAGTTATTTGTATTTGATACAGATTCACTTTTCGTGCGTCTTAATCTTCGACGAACATATCGATCTCTTGGTAAACGATAACGTTTATAGAAAACATAAATGTAATGTACAGGTAAAACCTGGTTAGTTAATGGCCCTGAAGGGAACCAAACAGGTGGTCTAGGGTGTTTTTTTACTCTTTTATAACGTTTTTGAATACGACGATATTGATTGATTTGATTTAAACGTTTTTCACTAGTATTAGAATTCATATTATATAATTTTGTTTTGAAATCATTTTGTACAAATTTAATTTGTAGATCTTCAGAAAATTTGTTTGATTTTGAAATCATAGAAGATTCCATTTTTTTAACTAAAATAGGTTTTGTTGTTTGTTTTGAAGATTTAAAATGGAAATTTCTCCAGCCAATAGGAGAAAAACCATCCATTCCTAAAGCAAAAAATTGATCAGGATCATATGTTGTGAAAGGTACTTGCCAATATAATGTAGTTGGTGCATTCATACCTTGTAAAGGTGCTTTTGAAAATTCAGTTTGTGTGATTTTTTGAGTATCATTTAAAATATTAGAAGTCAATTCTGAATTAGGTAAGTAATAACCAGCATCTTTTCGTGATAGTAAACGATTTGTTACAATAAATTTGCGTAAACTTTCATCCCAACCTGCATAAAAAGGAGTAGAATTTGTAGCTACCATAAAAGGACTAAGAGTAACCTCTTTTTCTTGTTTTTCAATACTTTTCATTGTTTCATTTGTATTTGAATTAAGAATTTTTTCTGAAATTTGAGCTACAATATCATTTGAATTATAACTAGTGTTATTGGTTTTATTGATTTTTAAGTTTTCTAAACTTTCTAAATTTTCAATTTGAGTGTTTGAAGATTGAAGACTATTTTTCAAATTATTTGCTTGTTCTTTAAAGGCCGTAGAAGTTTCTTCTGCAAAATTTAAAATATTAGGAGTTAAATTTTCACGAATACGTATAGCTTCTGGAATTGCTAATGGTTTAAAATCTTTTTCACCAATTTGAAGCATGCTTTTGTTATTTAAACTTTCAATTGTTTTTTGAGTAATTTGATCACGTTTTAAAATTTCAGAAATAGAAAGTTCTGATAATTGTTGTTGAATTTGTTTATTTTTTTGGTTTTGCCAAACTTGATCCGTTGTTGTTTGGAAATTTGGTAAAAAAGTTTGCCACCACCATTTTTTCACTTCTGCTTTTGATTCAATACGTTTGAATTTTTTATTTAAAACTCTAATTTTTGCTTTTGCATAGCGACGTCTTTTTCTAAGTTTACGTCTATTTTGTGCATCTTTTTGTTTTTTATGTTTTTTCCAATAACGATGTTTGCGTTGACGAGTTCTTCTTTGTTTTATATCACGAATTTGGAACATATCTTTTGATTCTTTTGATTTTACTTTTTGATTTTTTGTAATCATTTGAAAAATTTCTAATTTTTTATTTTGAAGACTTTCTTTATTTAAAACTTCTTTTTGTTCTTTTAATTCAGAAGAAATTGTTTGATTTTGTGCAGCCTGTGTTTCTTTATTAGAAACATCAGAGCCATATTTTTTTAAAAATCTAAATTGTCCTTTTAATTTTTCTCCTAAAGTACGTTTTTTAATAGGACCACGCCCTTTTAAAAAACGATAACGTCTAATTCTTGAACGACGTCTTTTAAATTTTTTTGCAAAAATATTTTCAAAACTAAAAGATGTATCTTTTTGATAAGTTTTCCATGCTTTTTCTCTTTTGATATTCAATTTTCTTGAAAGTTCTTTTTGATTTGTTTCTAAATCTCTTTTTTTACGCATTTCGAAATTTGTCCAAAATTTTTCAGATTTTAAATCGTCACGACTCCATAAAATTTCTGAAGGGAAATTTTTTGTGTTTCTTAATCTTTTTAATGTTTTGCGAATTTTTTTACGTTTTGAAAGTACATTTTCAGTTTTTCGCCAATCATCTAAATCTTTCTTTTTATTAAACCATTTAAAAAAGGTATTATATGTTTCACGAGAAACATTTGAAACCATTTCATTACGCATAATTTTGAATTTTAAAAATTCAAATGGTTTTAAAATTTGAGAAATTAAAGATCTTTTGGAAGCGTCACTTCCAAAATGTCTGCTAACACCATTTGTAACAATTGTTTCTCCTTTTTGGAAAGAAGCATAAGTTTGTCTTAAATTTTTTTCAAACAATAATGTTTGAATTGAAGATTGTTCTAAACGATTTTTTAAATGATTTTTTAGAACAATTTGTTTATTTTTTCTAAATTGGCGTAATTTTTGTTGTTTTGTTTTTCTATTTTGAATTTGAAAGTTATAGGCTTCTTTCATAGCTTTTTGAATAGCAGATGTAAATCCACTTTGATTCTTTTCTAAATGTTGTACAGAAATATACCAATTTTTCATTCTTTCTAAACGTAATTTTAAATCTTTTTGTTTTCTTTGTTTTTGTTTTTCATGTTTTTCTACTCGGCCTAATACATAATTTTTCAAAGCTTTTTGGTCATAAAGTTTATTTTGACATTTTCGAATTAATTCAAACCATAATTTTTGTTGGACTTCATTTGTTTCTAAAAGAGAAGAAGTATTTGAATTTTGTACGGAAATTTTCGATTTTAAATTGTTTTCTGTATTTAAAAAAGGCGTCAATAAATAATCTTTTTCTTGTAATAAAAAACTTTCTTCATTTGTTACAGGACTTGTTCCTCTTAATTTTTGACCACGAAATAAAAATTTTGTTAATTCAGAATAGTTTTTCTCAGTAAGCCATTTTCTAATCAATTCTTGACGTATTGGAGTAGCATTTTTTAAATATTCGCGAATAACTTGAGCTGATTGGTTTTTTAAATCTTCAGGCATTAAGCTTTGAATATTTTCTAATGAGGTTTGATTTAAATCGTTCATGGAAGTATTATTTGTTAAATTTGTTGTATTTTGATTTTTACTACTTTTGAAGCTTTGCTTCATAAACCAGTTAAAATCATCATCGGCTAAAAGTTCTTCATGAATAACTGAATCATTAATTACGGATTGATCTTTATTATTTGGAAATTCATTATATAATGGTTGATCAAATTTTAAAATGGTTTGATCAGTCGCTAATGGCGTTATTGCAAATAAATGACGGATTTTTTTGAAAGTACCTTGGAATTGTTGATTATAAGCACGACTTGTTAAACTTTTTGTTCCACCTATATTTGATTTCATCGAATTATAATGTTGCATATAAGTGTACCATCGTAATGTATTATAATATTCGGATAATAAGAAACGGTTTAAATGTAGCATATTTTCATCTTTTTTTGTTACAAAATGATTTTTTGGTTGACGACGAATAAAGGAATCTACATCAAATTTTAATAACAAACGATTAAAAGGACTATAATACCAATGTTGTAAAACATCTTTATAAATTTGATATCTATAACGACTTGCTCTTTTACTTACTAAAGAATAAAAATGAGTTGGTTTTTGAATTTTTGGATTATAAATTTCAGAATTGAATTCATTATTATTTGAACTAATTCCTTGTGTATTTTCTACATTTTTACCTAAATTTTCATTGTTTAAGGAAGCCAGAGCTAAAGCTCGAGTTTCTGTATTCACATTTAATTTTCGTGGAATTCTTGATCCTTTTCGACGAGCTTTTCTCATTGTTGCAACACGCATAGTACGTTCCCAACGTAAAGTTGGTTTGTAATAATAGAAAAATCTTTTCATCATAACACGAAAATAAGGAGCATTATTTTCAACTCCAAAAGTTCTATATTGTTTTACTCCATAAAATTTAAATTTTTTCTTAAAGGCTTGTTCTTTCTGTAAATAAAATTTTAAAGGATGCAACAACGTCATAGGTTTATAAAGATCCGATTTTGTAAAAGTTTTTTCGTTATTCTTAGGATCCACTAACTGTGAAGATTTTTCAATCCCTTCTAATTTTTTTGGTTCATAAAACTCTTCTTTTAAAGTTTCTGTTGGAATACCCATTTCAAAACTAGCTGTTTGTTTAGTAGAATTTAAGGATGGGATTGAATAAGATTTATTCATATTCAGTTTATTTGTTGTAATATTTGGTGAATTAGTTGTTGTTAAGAAAGTTTTGTATTTAAGAATTTGTCGATCTGCTTTCGAAAGTCTTTTTTGAACATCTCGTTTTTTTGAATTTTCACTAGAGTTCAAGTTTAATTGATTTACTGGAGTAATCTTTGAATTTTTTTCATTTCTAAAAAATACATTTTGATAGAAATTTTCAAATAAATTTTGTTCAGATTTTCTGTTTTGTTTTCCACTATTATGTGAAATTTTAGAAAAAAGATGTTTCCAACGTTTTGAATATACTGGTTTTGTAGAATCTTTATCTACAAAAGAAACATTTTGTTCAAAAGTAGATTTTGTTGAAAAAGAAAAAAGATTTTGATTTTGAATTTGATTTTGAATTTTTGAAATTTTTACTCGATTATCTACTTTACGTAAAAATTTTCTAAGAGCAGAATTTTGACCTATAAAATTCTGTTTTTTCATTTTTAAGTTTTGATCCAAATAAATCGAAATATTTCTTTGATTTTGTTTAAAGTTTTCTAATTCTACTTTATTTAATTCATTAGTTGTTTTTTCTAATCCATTATTCAAATTAAGCTGTAATTTTGTTGAATTTTCATTTTTGTTTTTTAAGCTTTGCTTAAAAAGTGTAGATTTTTTTTTGAATTCATGAAATTCAGGATGATAAGCTTGTTCAAATAATATTCTAAAAAATTCTACTCTAGGACCCATAAAGGATTCTAATCTAGGTCGAGCAAATTGTTTTTTTAAAGAACGCATCCAAGGACCTGGAAAAAATCTAAATCTTACTCGATGATTTCGTATTTTACGACGAAGCCAAAAACGATCAAATCCATAATTTAGATCTTCTATTGTAAATAAATCATAAACTCCTTGATCATATAAAGAAGCATCAAATGTACGATAGCGTCTTACACGTCGTTTCCATCTTTCTCTTCTACCATGACGACCACGATTTCGTCGTGTATTACGATCGGATGCTTTACTATTTAAAAAAGCGGTTTCTAATAAAACTTTTTGTTCTACTAATCGGTCTTCATGTACTAGTCCTAAAGGATTCGTAATAGTATAATCTAATCCAAAATAAGCTACATTTGAAATAGCACAAATCATTGTTAAATATAAAAAAATGAAATTTAAAAATTTATAATAAAAACTTGTAGTTACTTTAAAAGAAGAAATAACCCACATGTACAAATTGTATGCAGGATTTTCCCAAAACCAACAAGTTAATTGTAATAAACTTAAACTTCCTACTAAAATACCAATTAAATAGCAACCATGAATTGTAACAAATTCAAATAAATTTGTATTTAAAGTTGGAAAATTTTCCAAAATTGTAGAATCGGATCCAATTGAAAGATTACTTACAAACGGAAAAATATTTGTTTGTTCTGTGAAAGCTAATAAAAAGTTTAAAAGAAAGATTTTTGTTTTTGAAAGATCATCAAGTACAGAACGTCTTTCTGAATAACTATCCCACATATATTTTACTAATAAAATAAAACCTAATAAATAACGTAAAATATCTAAGGATAGCCAAGGAATTACAAAAAATCTTAATCCAAAAACTACACTACCAATCCAAACAATATTTCCTGCAATTGTTCCTAAACCTGCCATATAACCTGCTTCTAATCCTTGCATTACAAATCTGCGTAATGTAATGATATGTGCAGTTGATGTAGGAATACATAAAAAAATACTATTGATTGCTCCAATCATGAATTTTTCTAAGCAATAAAGAAGAAAATTTTGATCGCCATATGAAATTGGTTTTTCTAATAATGTGAATGTATTTTGGAAAGATCCATTAAATACTGAAATTTCTGAAATCATTGCTGAAGCAATATCTGGAACTAAAGTTGGAATAGACCAAATTCCTTGTAACCATTTTAGACTTAAAAAGTTAGATAGAAATTCTTTACCTGCTAAAGCAATAAATGTTGTACCTGCACCAAAATCATAATAGCTATTTACTCCATTGATTGCATCTGTTTCCACTAATTTGTGAAGTACTTCTATATAATCTTTTACAGAAGTTACTAAAGATAAAATTGTATACATTATTTTTTTCATCTAATTTTTATTATTTCTCATTCCGTTCTTGTAAAGAAATAAACAAAGTATCTAAAAGTTTCTCAAAAATAAAGTATTCTAATTTTTGTTTGTTAAAGTCTTTAAATCTATATTAAAATTTACGATATTCATTTTTATTATTTTTTTTTTACTGTTAAGATTTTAATCTACTGTGGTCAGTATATGTGCTGACAAAATAAACAAAAAACTTAAAAAAGTTTCTTTAAAAAAGCGACAAGGCTATTTTTTCAAAAATAATTTTATATTTTATTCTTAAATTTTTTAAGATAAAAAATTAGATTTTAAAAATTTTATTATGAATGATCACGTTTGTATAAAATTTAAAAACTATAAAAAACAAAACTTATATATATATCTAAGTTTTTAAAATTCTTTTTTTAAGAATTTACTTAGAGTCTAAAATAAATACTTTATTAGAAATTTTTATATTTTTCTGCTTTTTAAGAATAAAAGAAAATTCTTTTATTTCTTTTTTAAAATGCTTTTTATCAATTCATTATGCTATTTAGGTCATAGTTGCTTTCTATTTAATTTATAAATTATTTAGATTTTTTTAACAACAAATTTTATTAACTTTTTTTCCTTTGCTTTTATTCTTTTTTTTTATAGTCTATTTATTTTATTTTTTTAAAAAAAAGTTAATAAATTAAATTATACATAAAATTCTATAAAATTCTATAGTTTTAAGAAAATTTTATAAAAAAAGTTGAAAAAATTTTTTTAGACTAAACAAAACTGCTAGAGTTTAGGAAAGATTTAGTATAGAGTTTAGTAAAGATTTAGTATAGAGTTTAGAAAAGATTTAGTATTGTTAAATATTTGTATTGTATAAGGAAAGATTTAGTATTGTTAAAGATTTGTATTTTCTAAGGAAAGATTTGTATTATTTGGCTTTCTTTTTGTTTGATAAATCGAAGCTTTAAAATAATCGGTTGAGTTTTTTAAGCCCTGCACTTTTTAAGCGGTAAGGCTTTAACGAAGTTAAAGCCTTAAAGCTTAATTCAAAAACCGCTTATAAAACAAAAGTAGCCTAATTAGAAAACAAAAGTAGCCTAAAAAACAAAAACAAAAAGGAGTTAAAAACAAAGAAAAGGAAAAACAAACAAAGAACCAAAAAAGAGCCAAGTTCCTTGTTTAGTTTTGGTTGTTTAATATTGCTTGTTTGGCCTAGCCAAGTAGCCAAGTTGTTAAACTCTAAAATGAGTTTTGGTTGTTTAACATTGCTTGTTTGGTATAGCCAAGTTGTTAAACTATAAAAACGGAGAGAGAGGGATTCGAACCCTCGGTACGAAAAAGATCGTACAACGGATTAGCAATCAGTCGCTTTCGACCACTCAGCCATCTCTCCTTTTTTGTTTTTGTTTGTTGGTTTTAACGTAGTTAAAACCGTTTTAAAAGCGGTTTTTTAAGCTCATTTTTGTTTTTAAATCGTTTGAGTTTTTTAAGCCCTGCACTTTTGTTTTTTAATAGCAGATTAAAAAGTTCGGTTGAGTTTTTTAAGCCCTGCACTTTTTAAGCGGTTGAGAAGCTTGCTTCTCAACTTAGGCTTTAACGAAGTTAAAGCCGTTTTTTAAGCGCAGCTTAAAAAGAAGCTTAAAAAACAAAAAGTGCTTGCTTCTCAACTTCGGCTTTAACTTCGTTAAAGCCGTTTTTTAAGCGCAGCTTAAAAAGAAGCTTAAAAAACAAAAAGTGCAAGCTTCTCAACTTAGGCTTTAACTTCGTTAAAGCCGTTTTTTAAGCGCAGCTTAAAAAGAAGCTTTAAAAGTCGCTTAAAAAGTGCGGAGCTTATTTTAAATCTTCGAACTTTTTCATCGGTTGAGAAGCAAGCTTCTCAACTTAGGCTTTAACGAAGTTAAAGCCTTAAAGATTAAAAAACAAAAACAAAGTCGATTCAAAATAAGATTTAAAAACAAAAGTAAATGAGCTTTAAAAACCGCTATAAAATAAGCTTTAAAATGAGCTTATTGATAAGTTTGATAAACTTCTGTTTGATAAGCACTTTTGAATCTCCAATTCAAAAGTGCTTATCAAATTGGTTTTAACGTAGTTAAAACCAACAAACAAAAACAAACAAAAAACAAGCATAAAAAACCAGACGAATGTTCTTTAAAAACAAACCTATTTATGCTATTAAATAGAGGAATAAAAATAAGAGGAATAAAAAAGATCACCCTGGCACTAAGTTGATATTTCCTGCTAGACTTCCAACAAGTCCGTCAACTTCTCAAGAGTTTCACAGCCAAGTTCGGGATGGATTGGCGTGGTTCCACTTGAGCATAGAGCACCAGAGTTTCAGCGGAGCAAAGCTCCGGCGAATATTGTTGAATTGAATTGTTTGATAAGTTTATCAAACTAAGTTTCTGTTTGTTGGTTTTAACAACGTTAAAACCCACAAACAAAACAACAATAAAATTTTTGGTCAAAATCAATCGGCCTTTAGTATATCTCGGCTGAAATCATTACTGATCTTTTACCTGATACCTATTAATCAGCTTGTCTAGCTGTGGCATAATGGAGAGCACTCATCTTGAGGAAAGCTTCCCACTTAGATGCTTTCAGCGGTTATCTAAACCGTGCGTAGCTACTCAGCGTTTCCTTCTGGAGAAAGAACTGATACACCATAGGCACGACCATCCCAATCCTCTCGTACTAGGGATGGGTCCTCTCAATGCTCTAACGATAACACCGGATATGGACCAAACTGTCTTACGACGTTTTGAACCCAGCTCACGTACCACTTTAATGGGCGAACAGCCCAACCCTTGGGACCTACTACAGCCCCAGGATGTGATGAGCCGACATCGCATATGTGTTAAAAAAAATCGATGAAATAATAAACCTTACAAGTGACCTTTATGTCCATCAGAGACTTTGTATTTTATACAATCTACTAAATGTGGTTGCACCAGTCTTCATATTCAAGATAGTTATTATTATTTTATTTTCATCAAATTTTTTCGCAAGTTGAGTTTTTAAAGCTCTCGTTGCTCTAATAGTCGCCCATTAGATCAGACTATATCATCAACCTATTGATAGATAAATACAAGAATTTAAATAGGTTGTCCGGCGTGTAGTCGTTGAGGGGTCATGGATCGATTTTAAAAAAACTTACCAGCGGACTTCCCTGCTGATTATCCGCAACTTGACATTTTCACCTTAAAGGTATTCAAGTATACTTCATCATTTATGCTTTGTAAATAAAACACAATGAACGGATGTTCCAGCATATAGCCAGATTGACAGTAAAATATTACTAAATTACCGACCCCAGATGTTAAGGTGCCAAACCTTCTCGTCGATATGAACTCTTGGAGAAGATCAGCCTGTTATCCCTAGAGTAACTTTTATCCGTTGAGCGACGGCCCTTCCACACGGCACCGTCGGATCACTAAGGCCGGCTTTCGCCCCTGCTCGACTTGTAGGTCTTACAGTCAAGCTCCCTTTTGCCTTTACACTCTTAGTCTGATTTCCGTCCAGACTGAGGGAACCTTTGCGCGCCTCAGTTACCTTTTATGAGGCGTTCGCCCCAAACAAACTGCCCACCTGAAAACGTCAAGTGTCCTGATTCAAGGATCACCATTAGGATTCTAGCCTCTCCAGAGTGGTCTCTCACTGATGGCTCCAACTTCCCCGGAAGGAAATCTTCAATGCCTCCCACCTAGACTGCGCAAGAAAAGCCCGAACCCAATTCCAGGATACAGTCAAGCTTCATAGGGTCTTTCTGTCCAAGTGTTATTAGTCCGCATCTTCACGGACAAGTCTATTTCACCAAGTCTCTCTCTGAGACAGCGTTCAGATCGTTACGCCTTTCGTGCAGGTCGAAACTTACTCGACAATGAATTTCGCTACCTTAGAACTGTCATAGTTACAGCTGCCGTTCACCGGGGCTTCGGTCGTCAGCTTCTTTTGGCAAGCAAAATAACCAACTTCCTTCACCTTCCGGCACTGGGCAGGCGTCAGCCCCCATATATTGTCTTACGACTTTGCGGAGACCTGTGTTTTTGATAAACAGTCGCCTGAACCTGGTCACTGCGACCCTTAATTTCTCAAGGGCGCCCCTTCTTCCGAAGTTACGGGGCCAGTTTGCCGAGTTCCTTAGAGAGAGTTCTCTTGCGCCCCTTGGTATTCTCTACCTACCTACCTGTGTCGGTTTCAGGTACAGGTTTTTTGCATGTTTTATCTCTAAAAGAGATGGTGTACGAGCTTTTCTCGGAAGTATGACATCATTGACGCCCAACCCAAACAAGTTCAGGAGAGCGGGATCACGCCTCAGCACCAAAATCGTTTTTCTTCGATCTGGTTTCAAAAGAAGCCTTGGACGCTTCCACTGCATTCCATTCACAGACTCAATTTAGCCTCCTTCGTCCCTCGGTTCCCAAACAAAAAAGTACAGGAATATTAACCTGTTTGCCATCGACTACGCCTGTCGGCCTCGCCTTAGGTCCTGACTCACCCCCCACGGACGAACCTTGTAGAGGAACCCTTAGGTTTTCGGGGCATTGGATTCTCACCAATGTTTTCGTTACTCAAGCCGACATTCTCACTTCCGCATCGTCCACTCAAACTTACGTTAAAGCTTCACCCGATGCAGAACGCTCCCCTACCGATTCGTTTTAATAAAAACAAATCTCACAGCTTCGGCAGGCTCCTTAGTCCCGGCCATTGTCGGCGCAGGTACGCTTTACCAGTGAGCTATTACGCACTCTTTAAAAATTAGCTGCTTCTAAGCGAATTTCCTGGTTGTTTCTGCATCCCCACATCCTTTTCCACTTAGGAGCCATTTAGGGGCCTTAGCTGGTGATCTGGGCTGTTTCCCTCTTGATAATGAAGCTTATCCCCCACTATCTCACTGGCATATGGAAAGCAAATCTAATATTCGGAGTTTGCCACGACTTGGTACCGCTTTCGCAGCCCGCACCGAAACAGTCGCTCTACCCTTAGATCGCCCATCATTGCCGCTGCGCCTCAACGCATTTCGGGGAGAACCAGCTAGCTCTGAATTCGATTGGAATTTCTCCGCTAACCACAAGTCATCCCCCGATTTTTCAACATCGGTGGGTCCGGTCCTTCATTCAGTGTTACCTAAACTTCATCCTGCTCATGGTTAGATCATCCAGGTTCGGGTCCATAAGAAGTGACTTTCGCCCTATTCAGACTCGCTTTCGCTTGGGCTCCAGATATTACTCTTTAACCCGCCACTCCCTATAAGTCGCCGGCTCATTCTTCAACAGGCACGCGGTCAGATTTACAAATCCTCCCACTGCTTGTCAGCTCACGATTTCATGTTCTATTTCACTCCCCTACAGGGGTTCTTTTCACCTTTCCATCGCTGTACTATTTCGCTATCGGTCTCTCAGGAGTATTTAGCCTTACGAGGTGGTCCTCGCAGATTCACACGGGATTCCACGTGCCCCATGCTACTCGGGATAGACATTTCGAAAAAAAAAACTTGACTACTGGACTTTCACCATCTATGGTGCAGGATTCAGCTGCTTCGTCTCATTTTTTAGCCGTTTTTTGTTTTTTAAGCACTTTTGAATCTCTAAGGCTTTAACTTCGTTAAAGCCTAAGTTGAGAAGCTAGCTTCTCAACCGATTCAAAAACGGCTTAAAAAGTGTCTTAAAAGTCAAACTTTTAAAACTAAACTCTTTTTTCGAGTTTTTTTACTCTTTTTTGAGCGTCCTTTTGGTTTTTGGATCGGTTGAGAAGCTAGCTTCTCAACCGATTAAAAAGGAGCTCCAAAAATCAAAAATAAAGTAAAAATAATGTGTTCCCACAACCCCAATTGAAATTGGTTTAGGCTGTTCCCAGTTCGCTCGCCGCTACTACGGGAATCGCTTTTGCTTTCTTTTCCTCTGGCTACTGAGATGTTTCAGTTCACCAGGTTGCCTCTTTCCTATTTATGAATTCATAGGAAGTTCTAGAGGTTGCCCTATTCGGGAATCTTTGGATCAATGCTTTTTTCCAGCTCCCCAAAGCTGTATCGCCGGTATCGCGCCCTTCATCGTCTCTGAGAGCCTAGGTCTCCACCGTGAGCCTTCCTTTTTTTGACCTTTTTGTTATAAAAGCGTTTTTAAAGCTCTGCTTTAAAAGTTCTTTTATACAAGAAATTCTTTTTAAACACTGTTGTATTGTTTGATAAACGAAGTTTATCAAATTGCTTTTAACACTGTTAAAAGAAACAACAGTGTTAAAACAACAGGAAAAAATTGCTCAGAGAAACATTTATTCTTTTCAAAAAATGTTTCACCCGTTTTTTTAAGCACTTTTAAAGCTTTGCTTTAAAAACCGCTCAAAAACAATCCTAATTTATGGATTCCGGCAATGTTCTGTTGGTTAGAATTTTTTTTGTTTTAAAATTTTTAAAAACAAAATAAATTCAAATTGAAAGCAACATTGTAAGGTTAGTGCTGAAATCTATTATAGATTTATTAAGAGCTACTTGTGTAGCTCTTAATAATCAAAAAGATTGATTGTCGAAATCTTCGATTTCGACAACAGCTGGAGATAAGCGGATTCGAACCGCTGACACCCTGCGTGCAAAGCAGATGCTCTACCAACTGAGCTATATCCCCTAAAACTGATTGGTGGACCATGCTGGACTTGAACCAGCGACCTCACGCTTATCAAGCGTGCGCTCTAACCAACTGAGCTAATGGTCCTGAGTCCTTGACCAATTTTAGATCATTTTAAAAATTTTTTATACATTATTTGTAAGTTTATTTTATAGAAGTTTAGTTTCCAAATTGGAAACTAAACTTCTATAAAATAATAATTTATTTAGTAATTGTTTAATAACAATATAAATGTTGAATTCTGTGTAAAAACAGAATTCAAATAAAGGAGGTGATCCACGCCCACCTTCCAGTAGGCGTACCTTGTTACGACTTAAGATTAGTCACAAACCAAACCGTTGGGACCCCTCTCCCCTAGGGGTTAAGGTTAGCCACTTCGGGTTCGATCTGCTTCCGACCTTTGACGGGCGGTGTGTACAAGATTCGGGAACGTATTCACCGCTGCATAGCTGATCAGCGATTACTAGCGATTCCAACTTCATGTAGGCGAGTTGCAGCCTACAATCCGAACTGAGATTGAGTTTGACAGATTCGCTCCCCCTCACGGGTTTGCTACCGATTGTCTCAACCATTGTATTGCGTGTGTAGCCCAGGATGTAAGGGGCATGCTGACTTGACGTCATCCTCTCCTTCCTCCGAATTGCTTCGGCAGTCTCTTTAAAGAAAATTTAACTAAAGACGAGGGTTGCGCTCGTTGCTAGACTTAACTATACACCTCACGGCACGAGCTGACGACAGCCATGCACCACCTGTGTCTAAGTTCTTCGTTAGAAGCACTGATCCATTTCTAGATCATTCTTAGCATGTCAATCCCTGGTAAGGTTCTCCGCGTAGCATCAAATTAAACCACAAAATCCACCGCTTGTGCGAATCCCCGTCAATTCCTTTGAGTTTCACTCTTGCGAGCATACTCCCCAGGCGGGATACTTAACGCGTAAGCTACAGCACTGTTTTTGACAGCACTTAGTATCCATCGTTTACGGCTAGGACTACAAGGGTATCTAATCCTTTTCGCTCCCCTAGCTGTCGTCCCTCAGTGTCAGATACGGCCTAGTAGAGCGCTTTCGCCACTGGTGTTCTTCCCAATCTCTGTGCATTTCACCGCTCCACTGGGAATTCCCTCTACCCCTACCGTCCTCTAGCTCTTGAGTACTCTACTGCCTGACCAAAGTTGAGCTCTGGGATTTGACAGAAGACTTTAAGAACCACCTACGAACGCTTTACGCCCAATCATTCCGGACAACGCTTGCACCCCCTGTATTACCGCGGCTGCTGGCACAGGGTTCGTGAAATCCCTAGCTCTTCGCTAGAGCACAGACTATTCCATTTTTTGAACAATAAAAAAAGATTTATTGAATCAAAACCTTAGCGTATTATAGAGGCTCCTTCACCAATTTCCGGACCAAATATAATTTTTTGATCAAGAATATTAACTTCAGCCTCTATCTCGTACTCAGCCGAATTCCAAAGAATTCCAGCTTTTCCTCAGTCGTTAGAGGTTTCTCTAACGAAATTTTTTAGAAAAAATTTCGCTGAGAATTCCTACGAGATTAACCGCGCTTTCGCCTTCTTTATTTTCAGAAAATAAAAAATTCAATTGTTTTGTTTTTTAAACTCATTTTTGTTTTTTAAGCTTCGCTTAAAAAGTGCAGGGCTTAAAAAACTCAAACGATTAAAAATAAGCAAAGCTTATCAAACGAAGCACTAGGACTTCCTCGTCATGAGCCAAGTATTTTTTCTTATTTATCACTAAATAAGTGGCCAATTCCCCCACTATTGTGGGTTAGCCGGTGCTTATTCCTCAAGTACCGTCATTTATTCTTCCTTGAGAAAAGAGGTTTACGATCCACGGACCTTCTTCCCTCACGCGGTATTGCTCCATCAGGCTTTCGCCCATTGTGGAAAATTCCTCACTGCTGCCTCCCGTAGGAGTCTGGGCCGTGTCTCAGTCCCAGTGTGGCTGATCATCCTCTCAGACCAGCTACTGATCGTCGCCTTGGGAGGCCATTACCCCCACCAACTAGCTAATCAGACGCAAGCCTCTCTCTTGGCAGTTTTCACTTTTAGCTTCTCAGCACCATGCGGTATTAGCAGCAGTTTCCCGCTGTTATCCCACTCCAAAAGGTAAGTTCTTACGCGTTACGCACCCGTCCGCCACTACAATTATTCAAAACCAAAGATTCTGAATAATCTCGTACGACTTGCATGTGTTAAGCATACCGCCAGCGTTCGTCCTGAGCCAGGATCAAACTCTCCAAAAAATTTTTCACGTTATTTTTTTTTCTTTTAAATTATTTATTTTTGAAAGCGATTTTTTAAGCTACGCTTAAAAAGTGGTTGCTTTTAAAACAAAAAAGAAAAAGAAAATCAAAAAATCGTTTTTTTGATTTGTATACAATTTAGCATTTTTTAATGCTTTTGTTTTTTTTGAACATTCCTAAGATATAAATTTACCAAAGATTTTTTTTTTGTCAATATTTTAGTATTTTTTTATTCCTATAAGTGGTTTTTATAATGTTTGTTTTCTATTTTTTCTTTCTGTTGTTTTTGTTTTTTGTTTTTTGTTTTTGTTTTTAAATCTTATTTTGAATCGACTTTGTTTTTAAATCTTCGATTTAAAATAAGCTGTTTTAAAAGCTTATTTTAAATCGACTTTGTTTTTGTTTTTTTATGAAGATTTTAAAACAAAAGATATTAACATAAAAAAAGTGTGTCCTTAATTTTGTAAAAAATTTTGTAAAAATTTTTAGGCAAATTTAGAGATTTGCTACTTTTAATGATTTTTCTGGCGTTTGAGAATGTAGACCATTTAAACAAACAAAAAGATGGAAAAAAATTTTCGTTGTTGTCTAAAGCGGTTCTTTTAAAAAAATTTCGTGGTTTTTTAAAAATTGAGTCTCTTAGAAATCAATTTGATATTGTGTGCCATGATTTGATCACACACTCATCAAAATGTAAGAGTCAAAAATTTATTCTAACTCATGATGAAGTTTACGACTCTCGTGAATTTAAAATTGGGTATCTAGAAACTCTTTCTAAATTACCTAATATTAATATTTTACTAACAGAAACTTCAAAAAATTACTAAACTATTAAAAAAAGTGTAATTTTGGCAAAGTGCTACTTTTTGGGACATTTCATTCAGCAAAATGACTCATATGTCTAAAAAACCCCAGTTTCCTAAAAAAGTGTAATTTTGTGAAAGTGCTACTTTTTTTTTTGGACATTTCAGTCACTAGAATGACTCATATGTCCAAAAAACCCCAGTTTCCTAAAATTACACTTTTTTAATTTTTGTAAAAAAAGTGCTACTTTTTGGGCATTTCATTATATATACTTTATGTTTTTGTTTTCGTTTTTGTTTTCTTTTTTAAGCTACGCTTAAAAAGTCGGTTGAGTTTTTTAAGCCCTGCTTAAAAAGTGCTAGCTTCTCAACTTAGGCTTTAACGAAGTTAAAGCCTTAGAGATTGAAAGTTCTGAGGTAAATTTAGAGATTTGCTACTTTTAATGATTTTTCTGGCGTTTTAGAGATTTTAGTAATCCGTTAAAAATTTTGTAAAATTATTTAGATTTTTTTTTACTTTAGTTTTTTAGGGTTTGATCATTTTTTTTACTTTAGTTTTTTAGAGTTTGATCATTTTTTTTGAAACATTAAGTGTCATCAGAAAAAATGTCATTTAATGTTTCTAAAATGGTTTTATTATTTTGAGTCAATATTTGTTTCGAAAGATTTAACACGTCCCTAAAGAATTTGGAACGCAATTTGTTGTTAATTGCCTTGTATTTATTTTGTTGAATACAAGATTCGTGAAAACAATAAATGGAGCATTTTGTTTTGGTAATATTTAAAACTGTTGGTTTATCTCCCAAAGAATCACTTTTGAAAATACAAAGTCCTCTAAAATGAATTGTATCAGAACTACGATCTGAGTCTTCAACAGATTCATTCTTAAATTTAAACCCCCATTCTTTATTAACGCAATCAATAATTTCACTTATTTTAAGATCTTCAAAACGTGCTAATTTTTGGTTAATTATATCGGTATCCTCTAAAAAGTCAACGTCTATAATCTCAGGAACAACATCTAAAAAAAGATTTGAGAATGTTTGAAAATTCTCATCTGTTAAAGGTTTATCAAGATTTGATTCAATTTCTAGAATAAAGTCTTGATGCTTTTGGTTTATTTTGAGTTCCGTGTCCTCCACTAAAGCTCCATTATTGGATTTATTTGTAGCATTTAGATTTTTATCTAAATCTAATAATGGTGTGTGTATTTCGTTTTCATTCAATTGGAATGCCTCAAAGGGTTCTGAATTTTTTGATAATTCAACAAAAATTTCGTGAATGAAATTTGGATCTAGTTGATTTTTTAAATATTTATAATTACTTTGATTAGTTGCGGTTTTTGAAAAAACTTTATTATAAAATTGATCTGAGTTGTATTTAGGTGTCCCAAAAATTTCAACCATTTCAGGAACATATTTTGAAATTTGAATTTCTTCTTCTTGATGGCCAAATATATTTTATAATTCGATTTTTGAAAAGGATAACCAATTTTCACTGCTAATTTCCGGCTTTAAAGTGATTTGGCGAATGTGATTTCCATAGATGCTTGCTGAATTTTCAACAGACGCACCGTATTTTGTTTTGTAAAAAAAGAAGAAGTCTTTAAGTTCTTTAAAATTTTTAAACCCTTCAGCTTTAAAGAAGACTTTAAATCTGTGGATAGCGTTGTCAACCGGTGATGATAAAACCAATTGATTTTTTGTTTTTAAAAGCTTTAACCATTTGATCAATTCTGGATTTGAATATTGGTAAAATGTTTCAATATCATCAAAATCCAAAGCAACATATGGAAAGCTTCTTTCATTTTGAAGGGTTAAAGTAGTTGACCTTAACCAGTAGGAGAAATGTTGCTTTAAGGATAAATGAAATAAATCAAAACCATTTTTTCCCTTTGCAAATTGTTTAAAACCTGAAAAACCTTTGAAACTTTTTTTATTGGCTTTTTTCGGATAAACGGCCACATTGTTTTTTTTAGTTATTTCAGAAGCTTTTGAAATAACTCTATGATCTAAAATAAGTTGATCAAACCCAAAAGTTTGATTCCAAGAATCAAGAGTAATGTCTTCCCAAGAAAAATCTGGAATCATATTATATTCCATTAATTTTTCTAAAATGTGAACAATATAGGCGGTTTTGTTTAAATCAGGCCATAGCATTTGATTTAAACTGGTACCGGATGGAAGTGGGTTTCCCAATGATATAGAAGCACACGGATATTCTGAGAAAAAGATTTTCTCATTTAAAGGAACCCCATTAAATGATTCTGGATTTTTACTAAAATAAAACAAGGTACTGTCCATTTTCTCCTTTTTATAACAGATAAAGTGAAATAGATTTTCTTCTTTAAAAAACAAATCCATGAACTCTTTAATTAAAAATAGAATATTATTTTTGTTAATTTCGTCAAGATTTTTTTCAATCAGAAATTCGTAGAATGGAACAATCACTGAAATATCGTTTTTTTATATAAAAATTGTTTCTGTAATTTTATTAAATCTTTGAATAAAAACACTTTTAGAAATGCTCCTTCTTTAAATATATAAAGAATTTTACAACTTAAAAAAGAAGTTAAAACTCTATCGTTTTTGAAAAACAAACAAAATTGGTTGGTTTTAACAACGTTAAAACCAACAAACAAAGCTTAAAAAGTGCGAAGCTTTAAAATAAGCTTTTAAAGGAGCTTAAAAAAACATCAATTAAAAGAATATAAAAAAAATATACTTGACAAAAAATAAAAAAAAATTTAAAATAAGGTAAAACCGGGGGGCCCCCAGGGGGGGATAAATCCCCCCCAATCGCGAAGCGATTGGCACTGCGGAGCAATCGCAAAGCGATTGCGAATGCAGAGCAAGCACGCAGTGCTTGCTAGCCAATCGCTTCGCGATTGGCTATGCAGAGCCATCACGAAGTGATGGCTAACCAATCGCTTCGCGATTGGTTCTGCAATGCAATCACTTCGTGATTGCAAACCAATCGCGAAGCGATTGGTTATACAATGCCTTTTTTTTTCAATATAGATATAGAATTTAATATAGATTTCTTTTTTTGTTTTTGTTTTTAAATCAGAGATTTAAAAGTATTTCTGAACTTTTTAATCTTCGAACTTTTTAAGCAGGGCTTAAAAAGTGCAAGCTTCTCAATTTAGGCTTTAACTTCGTTAAAGCCTTACAGCTTAAAAAACAAAAACAAAAAAGCTTTAAAAGTCCGAACTTTTCAATCTTCGAACTTACTTTTAAATCTTCTATTTAAAATAATCTCCGAACTTTTTAAGCGGTTTTTTTAGTTTTTTAAGTTTTTGTTTGTTGGTTTTAACGTTGTTAAAACCAACCAATTTTAAATCGTTTGAGTTTTTTAAGCCCTGCACTTTTGTTTTTTAATAGCAGATTAAAAAGTTCGGTTGAGTTTTTTAAGCCCTGCACTTTTTAAGCGGTTGAGAAGCTTGCTTCTCAACTTAGGCTTTAACGAAGTTAAAGCCGTTTTTTAAGCGCAGCTTAAAAAGAAGCTTAAAAAACAAAAAGTGCTTGCTTCTCAACTTAGGCTTTAACTTCGTTAAAGCCATTTTTCAATCGGTTGAGAAGCTTGCTTCTCAACTTAGGCTTTAACTTCGTTAAAGCCTTACAGCTTAAAAAACAAAAAGTGCAAGCTTCTCAAATTAGGCTTTAACTTCGTTAAAGCCGTTTTTTAAGCGGCGCTTAAAAAGAAGCTTTAAAAACAAAAAACAAAAACGCTTCTCAAATTGGTTTTAACGTTGTTAAAACCAACAAACAAAAACAAAAACAAAAAGTTAGTTGACTAAAAATAAAAGTTTTGTTAAACTTCTTTTGATTGTTATAATTTTACTGATTATTTACAAGGAGGAAATTCATATGAATCCAATCGTTGCTGCTGCATCTGTTATTGCTGCTGGTTTAGCTGTAGGTCTTGCTGCTATTGGTCCTGGTATGGGACAAGGAACTGCTGCAGGTTATGCTGTAGAAGGTATCGCTAGACAACCTGAAGCTGAAGGAAAAATCCGTGGAGCATTATTACTATCATTCGCTTTCATGGAATCTTTAACTATTTACGGTCTTGTTGTAGCATTAGCTCTTCTTTTCGCTAACCCATTTGCAGGATAATCCAATTTGTTTTTGTTTGATAAGCACTTTTTAAGCAAAGCTTTGCTTAAAAAGTGCTTAAAAACTTGAGTTTTATAGATTGCTTTATTTCTACTTTTTTCTATGAAATAAAGTAGAAGTAAAACAATCTAAAACAAGAAAATTTTAAGCACACTTCTTTGGTTTTAACGTTGTTAAAACCAATTTGAGAAGCACTTTTTAAGCGCATTTTTAAGCTCATTATTTAAGCACTTTTTAAGCTCATTTTTAAGCTCATTTTTAAGCACTTTTTAAGCTCATTTTTAAGCTCTGCTTAAAAAACAACAATGAAAAAACGGATCTTTTTTTTCAAAAAAAAGAAACCAAAACAAAAAGTGAGTTTGAGTTATAGAATTTTTTTTAGAATCCACCCTAAAACGGGGCCCACCAAATCCTTAGGTGAGAATTTGAAATTTTTTCC